GAAGAGCGGGAACAGCAAGTAATTCCTACTGTCCTTACTCAAACTAAAGCACCAAGAGCAGCTTTCCTCCCCGAGGGTCGTATCTGAAGGTTTTTGTGAGAGACTTTGTTCTTAGCGGCTTAGCCTACCTAATGAAGCAACCTGCAGAACCTGAGCTTGTGAAGAATTATCTGTTAAAAACTCTCCAACCGGAGAAAAGGATTGATAACTTTACTCTTGGAGAAGGAGTAATGCCTACAAGTTTTAAGGTTCTCTATGACTCGCATCGTCAAAAGGACATATTGGTTGCCGATTTTGGTGGCAGTGCAATAGGAAGAGTTGCGCCTGTCGATTCAGGGTTCTGGTGGATTATACTGCTGAGGTCATACACCAAGTACACGCGTGATTATGCTCTGGCATAACTCCCTGAGGCCCAGAGAGGGATGAAGTTGATACTCAACCTCTGCCTCTCGGATGGCTTTGACACTTTTCCAACACTTCTATGTGCAGATGGATGTAGCATGATTGACAGAAGGATGGTGAGTTTATACTTTAAGTTTTCCACAGGGTTGGCTCCAGCCTTGTTTCGTAGTGAATTTATGGATTTGAATAATTCTTAATTTGTAAATTTAACTTGTACCTGAAACAGGGAATATGGGTATCCAATTGATATCCAGGCACTCTTCTTTTTTTTCCGCTTAGGTGTGCTCGGCAGATGCTAAAGCCAGAGCGTGATGGCAAAGAGTTGATCGAGCGAATTGATAAGCGAATCACAGCTCTCAGCTATCACATTCAGAAAGACTACTGGCTGAATTTCACTCAATTAAATAACATATACCGCTACAAAAACGGAGGAGTACTCCCACACAGCTGTTAACAAGTTTAATGTCATCCTCGACTCTATCCGGGTGTTGGATTTCATGCCCTTGCGGGGAGGGTATCTGATTAAGGAGCGCTGGGAGGTCGGGGAGATGCCCTTGAAGATCACTTACCCAGTTCTGGCCGGATTTGATCTAAAAAACACACGGCGGAGTTACCATAATGGTGGGTCTTGGCCAGGTTAGTGTCAGGAACACAACGTTATAGTACGTTATTTTCATTTCAATGGTGCAAAGGAAAAAGATGCTTGTACGCACATTAGCTCAATTGACCCTGACTGTCTAGATCAGGTTTCCAGTTTAAGAAAGCTGTGAGAATGACCTAACGGCCTTGAATACCGATCCAAATTGAAATTGTGCTTCAAATAGATAATTCTATTGGAAAGGCTATGGTAGGAAATTTATAGTGGATTTTCCTTCACACGAATTTATTGGATTGGAAACAAGATTCAACTAGAAGGATAATGAAGCAGCAGAAAGGAAATGCAGCACAAATAGTATTTTTAGTTGGCGGCTTCAAACTACCAATCATACTTTACATGGTCTGACTTTGGATGTAAAATGGCATTTGATTTCAGACACCGGGTGGAATTTTTTTAAGCACCCATAATAGAAATTTACGAAATTCAACTATTATCCACTGAAGTGACTTAAATACAATGTATATTCTTGCTCATCTCTTCTTGTGATGAGAATGTTGAAGTTAATGCTTCTTTGATGTGGGTTTCGTGTAGTTCTTCCCTGATGAGTTAACCAATTCCTCTACCCCGCTTATTCCCTTTCAACATACCCCGAATCTAGCCTAAAATCCGATCTTTCTTCTCTTATGATTTTTTCTACTTTCTTGACTTTATAAAAGTGTATTCTCTCTAAGAGCTCATTTTGTTTTTGTTTTTCCTGTATAGCTGGCTATATCTTTCCCTGGAATGGCTAACATAGAGATTTCTTCCCTGTGTGGGAGTGTTAAGGGTTTGAGTCATAAACTAAACTTCTTTAGTTCCATTGCTCCTAGTGGTGGGGATTTTCCCTTTAGTTACGTCTAGCATTCCTTTTTTTTTTCAAGTAGTCTATTGGGCCTGTGAATGTGAAAAAAGCTTTTCATCCGTCCCGACCAGTCCTTCTCTCTTTTAAGATTGGAGAGGGCTACTATTGAAAAATAAAATATTTTTGAAATAAAATCTATAGCCCGCAGAAATGCTTCTTCCTGCGAGTGGAGGTGCTCTGACATCCATTGTAGTATGAGTGGATAGGGCCCTATCACTCTACCTTAGAGTGGTAAGCTATGCTATCTAGTCTAGTTGGAGTTCTTTTTTCAGTGTCGGATTTTTTACAATTAGCCTTTGCCTTCCAATTATGCTTCCTCCTATTTCAAAAAGTTAGTGTTTAAGCCTTTCAATTGCAGTACCACATTTTCTAGCGATCTAGTTCCATTCAGTCCTATTGATCTTGAAGCAGGAGGATTTTCCAAGGCACCTACAGGAAGGGCAGCAAGCGACTAGGTTTCGTTTCATAGGCGGTAAGACTTTCCCATAGAAGCCAGAGGTATGGTATGATGGATGCGGGCATAGTTTACACTCGTAGGTAATCAGGTAAGCAAGTGGGATAGCTGAAAGCTTTTGATATGGATCTTAAGTAAGCACAAACCTGTGATAAAGGTAGTTTCCCCCTCTTGGCATTGTAGGAGTCATTCCAGTAGTTTCATTCCAAGCATAAAAAGTACCCGCATTGAATTCGCCTTCGTGGCAGTCTCTTAGGCGTCAGATTTTAGGCAAGCAGAAGGATCAGATAAGACATAGATTTATTTTAGTGGGAGTTATCCATCTAGGTCAAGCGCTAATATATACATTGATTTCCATTAGAGTTGAGAGTAAAATAGCTAGAAGAAGGCTAGGAAGGTGGAAGATAAATTACCTATAATAAGAAAGAGAATCCATTCAAATTCATATTAAAAAATTTGATTCTCCACTAACTGGAAAACCTGCCAATCCACTCTTCCTTTTTGGTCTGCCACTACTGTCTTACTGAAGCTGGCTTGCCTTGCGTAGATCAAAAACTTTTCAAACTCTTTTGGTCGGCTTACTAATATAACTTTTCAATATATAGAAAGACCTTGTACATCTGTCCTAACTTTGATAACACTGGAATACATACTTTACTTCCGCGGGTATTGGCTTTCGGGCTTGATGAGCTCCACCTTAAAGAGAAAAAAATTGGCTGTGACCTACTGCATGGGTTAATGTTGATAGGATCTGGGAGATTGGAAAAGACATCCCGGTAAATGTATTTCTTTTAATAAAGGAAAGCTTCCACGTCACATCCGATAGTCTGATTGGACTTCTGCTGGAACTGGCTGGTCACACTCGGTAAGACTTTTTTTATCCTGTAAGACTGGCTTTTAATAGAACCCCTAACATCTCTAAGAAAGCATCGACCCTCGCTGATGCTCGTACATACTTTGATTTCCGACTAAATAAAAGAGGCTTTCTTTGCAGCATCCGTCTTGCAAGCAATCTATCCCCCTATATTAGATTAATCGGGTTACAAAAACTCTAACGGATATAGAGCCAACGGACGCTATGGATTTGTTGTACCATTTTACGTGCTTGAACTCAGAACACACGCCATCCGATCCGAACATAACATACAAGGGCTCCCTTATCTTCTATGTACTTTATCTTCTTTCTGATTTTTTTTCTTTTATAGACTGGATTGAGTGAACAGTCGGGGGCTGGGATGCCTGCCTACCCTTAACAACGAAAAGCTTTTTTTTAGACTTTTCGCTTCGTTATGAGACAGCTGGTCTAAAAAGGACTTTAATGGATCCGGGCCATATGTACTTGAAAGGGTGTAGGGGTTTCGTGGAACCAAGTTCTTTCTTTTTGTTGCTTTCCCACTTTCACTTCCCTGGCTTTCGAAACATGGCATCAATAGGATTTCTTTTTATTCTTATAGACTAAAGGAACCGACAGGCCATAATTAGGTCTTAACTTCTATCGGGCACAGGCTTTCGGACAGGCTTTTTACTATTGGTGAATCCACCTTTGATAAGAACTGTCCTTTCCAAGTCCATCAAAAACCTATAAATAATAAAAAAAGATCCCTGGAGACTAGACTCTTCTCTTGGAAGCGAGATCACTGGAGCTGGGACTGGTGATTGACTTTCCTAAGACTTTTTTTGGATTCCTGAGGGAAGAGGTAGCGAAGGATAAAATCTCGGACACTTGCGTATGGGACTTCTCTTATGTTATAGCTTCTGCGCGAAGAGTGAGCTTATGGACTCTTTCACTTTAACTGGAACGAAGTCGCTATCTTAGTCCGCGGGTAGAAAAGCTGGCTTGTGGAAAGACAGACATTGTCTTTTTTTTTAACAGACTAGAGAGTCACAGCACAGCTACTCCTTGCTTGGGCCCCATTGATGAACATGAGATTTATTATGAAAGGACTTCTCTCCTTCTCTCTAACAAGAGCAAGTAGACCTGCCCTCTAACAAAGAAGGAAGAAAACTCACAGCTCTTTGTCTTCCTATATGACATCAAGCAAGCATCACGGACCCTATTTCAAGATATGGATGGGGAACTTTGCTGCATCTGAGGCTAGGCACCTAATCTCCCTCCCAGGGAAAAAAGGCTCTTTGGACACTTTCGAGTTCCTCTGCTCTGAGTCCTAAAACCGGTAATGCCGTTGACGGCTTCTTTTGACTATTGGGATACCTTTCCCGCGCATTCCTTACCTCAGTGTGGGATGCCGTCCCATCTTAGCAAGAAAAGGGCTAGGTTGCTGCTGGTTTTGCGTGAGTATCTTTCTTTTCAGACGCCAGTTTCTATTGAATGCCCTGCTTGAGGAATAGAAATTTCATATAATAGAATAGTAATGGGTTGTGCTAAAGGAACTGACGGCTAAGCTAAGCACGTAAGCGAAGCCGGGTCGAAGCATAAGCAGGGCATGGTAACGAGAAAGAAGCGGTTGTAAGTTAGATAACTAGTTTAGCAAGCGCGCCTATCGGCTACAGTAACAGCCATGCCATGCGCCTATCTAGCGCATGATAGCTTACTTCTAACTGACATTAAGATTTTGATTGAGTGTGCAGCATCAGGGAGAGGGGGTTGGTATAGTCCTTCTGCAGAGAGGGAGACTGGCTGGAAAGATGGAGATCTTAATGCCAACCGCCTGCTTTTAAGTTTACCTTCTTTTCTAAAGCAGCTTGCTTGGAAGCTAACTTAAGTATATTTATTGAAAGAGATATTGCTATTAGCAAACTACCTGCTTGAAAGTGTCTATTCACCCAGACCTCTAAAAGAAGAAGCTGAGCTCTATCTCTCTCTTTTTTTTTATTAGAATAAATAAGATTATAGGCAAGGCTTCCCCTGTCTATGAGTCGCCGGCTTCCCTTTTCCCCATAGAGCAAGCCCCTACTGCTCTTCTGCCTGCTTTAGGGCAGGGCCTATATAACGTCATAAAAAGCTCCTTTACCGAACGAGGCAGAGAAAATCTTACCCTACTTGGCTCACTCCCGTTCGCGGGTTTTCTCTCTAAACCAACTCCTTGGCTCACTAGCGTGTAAATGCGTATATAAGTGCTCAGCTCATTCTTTTCCCAAAAAGTGCTCTTCTTGAGCGATCCATTCTATGAGCGGGGCAGCTAGTAGAGAGAAAATCTCCATATTTTTAAGCCGGTCCCATTGATTTAATTAAATTACGATCAGGCTGAGATCAAGCCTGGAAAAGGCTTGGGTAGGGTCAGTTCGTTTAGCGCTTCGAGGCTGTCTTCGACTCATAGAAGAAGTAAGCCCCACTATTTTGTCTAACAAGAAATGGAGTAAGGGACGGGAAGCTACTCTTGTTCATCATGCGCCTTGTGTGCTTTGTATTCTCTATCGCTTGGGAATAAACGATCGCGATGTAGCAGAGTCGTGATAACTCTCTTCAAGCGGATCAACAAAGGCGAGATCAGCTCACTTGCCCACCGACCCGTCTCTTATACGATGAAACAAAGTCCATCCACTATATAAGAAGAGGAGACAGAGAGGTAGTAAGTTGCCCGCTTGTAGCAAGTTCTTTCAGGACGTAGCTAACCCTTCCGAGGGACATCCTGGTTCAAGTCTTCATCGATCGGGTGGATTTATATGCTCCGGGGGGGTGAGACGAGGTGTAGCGCAGTCTGGTCAGCGCATCTGTTTTGGGTACAGAGGGCCATAGGTTCGAATCCTGTCACCTTGACCATAACCTTCATTAGTGTATTCATTTTCTGTGGTTTCCCTAATCAAACTAGATCAAAGAACCATGAATAGGGAACATCCATCCGACCAGCTACGCCTAAGATGTGAAATGGGTGCATAAGGATGTTGTGCTCAGCCTGGAATCATAAAGTTCAAAGTACCAGACTGGACCATCCGAAAAACTTCCTTGACCGATTGGATAAATCAAGAAAACAGCAGTAGCCGCCGCAACAGGAGCTGAATATGCAACAGCAATCCAAGGACGCATACCCAGACGGAAACTCAGTTCCCACTCACGCCCCATGTAACAAGCTACACCAAGTAAGAAGTGTAGAACAATTAGCTCATAAGGACCGCCGTTGTATAACCATTCATCAACGGATGCCGCTTCCCATATTGGGTAAAAGTGCAACCCTATAGCCGCAGAAGTAGGAATAATGGCACCAGAAATGATATTGTTTCCATAAATTAAATCCAGAAAGAGGTTCACGAATACCATCAATGTCTACTGGAGGGGCAGCAATGAAAGCGATAATAAATACAGAAGTTGCGGTCAATAAAGTAGGAATCATCAAAACACCAAACCATCCAATGTCTCCTAACGCAGCGACGAGGACGCAACGGTTGGCCGCCTGATGAGCCTCACTCTCTTTGAGAAATGATGTGCGCTACACCGCTAGCCTTCTTCCATACAGCCATCGGAATATCTGCTTACCAGGGCAGATGCCCCTTTCTTCTTTTAAGCTTAATAAGATTCTTAATTTTGAACTACAGCCTTAGCTCCAAGATCTCAGTTTGCATCAGGATTTCAGTTCTCACCAGGAGCCGATTGCTCTTAAGGATAAACCGATGGAACATAGTAGTGAATTTCTCTCTCCCGATCCGGTTTCGGTTAAGTAATCTGTCTATCCATCAGGTTAGGTTTCGACCTAAGCATGTAAGGGCTTTCTAGTAGGGTAACCAAACCATGCCTCGCAGCATTGATTTCTTCTTTTCATTCTCAGAACAATCTCCAGAAAGACTTAACGCCAACCAAATAGGAAGCTTCATCCAATCCTCACCTTCGGAACGGGCTCGAGAGCTTCAATCAGACTTAGGGAGCGGGGAAAGTAGCAGAAGGGCGGTCGGAGCAAAACAACTTCTTTGCGGAAAGCGATGTCATTATCTTCCGGTAAGAGTTCAAGCGGTAGTTCGAGCTAAAGCACTCTTCTTGGCTTTCAATTCACTTCCGTTGTTGTACCATTCCATCTCTTTGTCATCGCATATAGAATTCCTTTTTCCTGTTTCGAGTTTCAGGTCTAGTGTGGGAGCTGTTACCCCTTATTCCTTTTCCTAAATAGGCCTTTCTTCCCTCTCTCTAGCCTATAGGTTTTGACCTTCATGGGAGAGGAAAGGTTTCCTTTGTCATAGGCGGCGGAGGGTTTCGCTTTTTATATTTTTATATACGAAAAAGTGGCGCAGTGAAAACTCAAAACAAAATCAAGAGAGCATAGAATTTATACAAAATTGGCTTTTTAGGAAAGTTACGGAGATTCAAAGGTTATTACTTCATTCTTCTTTTTCTTTCTCCCAGATCGATCTTTTTTTCCTAAGACAAACAGAAAGATGCGCCAAATCACACAACCATATAAGGAAGTTTTTTTTTTGTAATGGAAGCTCTCTCCTTGCTTTTGAATGCCATGAATCGATTTTTTACTTATTCTCATGGCTTTCGCAAAGTCAAGTTTCTTGCTTTAGTTTTCAATAAGGGGCAACAAGCAACGGATTGAGCTGCGCGAAAGCCGTTGCGCGTTAGCGCATCCGTTTTCTTGCTCGTTAGCGCTTTACTAATAAGATAGAAAGGGCTTTTTCCGCTGGATCCAGAACGAATAGGAGATCTATCAGTACGCCATCCGCTCTATATCTTTCGTAGTGACGGAACTCCTCTCTTTTTAGGCTGACGAGCGGAGGCTCCCGGGAGCTTGTCCTCTCGTCCTTTTCAAAGTCGAGTCGCGTAATAAGTACAGTATAGTAAACAACTCACCTGCCTGGCTAGTTTCGACCCTCCTTCCGGAAGCACGGATTCGCCGGTAGGTATCTACGGAGCCCCGGATACCGCTTCGCTAGGGTTAGGTTTTTGCCTTCCTTAAGTCCAGGATGCGAAAACGATTCCTACCCTTGAGAGTTGATTTCAGGTTCGATAGTGTCGAGAAGGTATTAGCCACCGGTGACCGTACTTTCGTAAAATGGGCGGTGGTTCCTCTCCTTCCTCTTTAACCTAGAACAAAAATTATATCTCGCCGACCGAATCGAAAAAGTAAAAGGCTTCAAACTACTAGTCATTAAGACAACTATGAAATCAAAGTAAGGAAGTCCTTTTCTTGACTTGGCCTGCGTGCATTATACCTACCCCTTTTTAAAGAACTTGATTTCAATCTCAACAAAGAAATGAAAGCATAACTCTTTGCTTGTTGTCCTCTGACTCTTTTAGCCTGCCTTGTGGAGGTCTCTCGGGTGTCTACGGCGGATCCGATCAGTCTCGTGATGAAGAGAATTCCGATCTTCCACTAAGAAAGGTATCGTCACGACAACTCAATTTGTCCGGTAAACTACTCGGGGCTCCCCTTACTATTACTAATGGGCAATCAGTCCAAGGGGCAATATTCGGTCAATCAGGTTAATCCCGAACAGCCTTTGCTGCTCTCTTTCCTGTGGGAGGAATCCCACACAGCTCTTCTTGGTCTTGAAGGGTAAGATAAGATACCTTCTTTCTATACTTTCTATAAAAGAATGAAGTTCACACGCGAAAGTGTAACCTTACCAAAGGAACAAGATCAAGCCACGGTCGGGAAACTCCCATCGTCTAGTGGTTCAATCTCTCTTTCAAGGAGGAAGCGAGGACCCTGGGGGTATTACGAAAGGAAGTTGATCAGGAATGATTGATTCTTTATCAGTCTGGAATTTCTTCTTCCTGGGTCGATGCCCGAGCGTGGGGACGGACTGTAAATTCGTTGGCAATATGCCTACGCTGGTTCAAATCCAGCTCGGATTCACTAATCCACCATGAGAAAACCCAGAAAATGACATTCCACTGATTGCAGGGTTTTCCAGCAACAGTAGTATAGCCTTTTTTTTTACCTCCTCCCAAAGCGAGGATCCGTATCTGTAAATAGCCCCGTCTGCATTACTCCTTATTAGCCTGGTCCCTTCTCATTGGGCTTCTTAGCCTTCGGCATCCCCTTTCTCTTCTTCTTCTTAGCCTTCGGCTTTCGCTATCTCACTAGAAAAGCTTCTCTTCGGCTAACTCTATTCAGTCTTTTCTCTGAATAAATCTCTCAGGATTTCTCTATTCCGGAGGAAAGAACCCATCCTATACCCCAATCTCACGATTCAAAGTCTTGTTGGGGATTACCTTATTGGTACCCTATTAGTGCTTTAGAAGCTTCAATAAAGACCTCTGAAAGAAGATTTGTCTTATCTAAGATCCCTACTCCCGATTAAGCCTAACTAACTTGGAGGACAATTTTGTTCGAGTTCTTTGTCAAGGACCTTGCTAAGGGGAGAGTCAGTGAATTGGATTGGTCCACGGTCCTTGTTACTACGGGCTGGGGTGACACGGTGTTTATGAGAGGCATTCTTCTTTTTTGAGCTGCTGGATTTGGAATTGGGATTGCAGTAGATATAAAGCTCCTTTTGATCTTATTGATTTGACTTGATAGCATTCTAAATTCAGTAGAGTAGGTACAGATTGGGCCACGAAGTTCTTCGTGTACATAGGAAGAATAAGTTTACTTTGCACCAGTTTCACTTGCTCTTTCTCGGTGGTCCTCTTTCCGTTCAGCGGGTAATGAAAGGAGTTCTTAATTTTTAGGTTTTTGCTTTTTCGTCCAATATTGGATTCTTTTCACATCCAGCTAAGTATTAAAAAGATAAGGTATTGTTTCACTATTTCAAAGTTGATTGAAAAGGAACTTTTTCCAGTGAGAGTTTGAACAAACATTTGGGCCATCCTTTCATTGAAGACCCCTATGCATGGCTCTCATATACATTTTAAGATGTGTTCTAGGGCAATAAAAAAGTTCGGGTGTCGGTACTCATGAGCACGCTTTTTTCTTTATTCTCTTCTAGTAGCGGTAACACAGGGGTTTATTTTATATCAGTCGATTACCCGGCTTCGTAATCAAACTGGATGAATGAACTTCTTTCCAATGGGATCAACCACTGCTACCTTCGCTGCTTTCCTTAGTCTTGCTTCTTTTCTTTTAGAAGCAATGGATAATATTGTCTCAAAGGGTAATACTCTTTTCGCTAAGGCTACCTGTTGCATGAGGTCCAGGCTTTAGTTGTTAGCTGGGTTCTCGTAGCTTCAGTTCTTGGTGCAGTTTGGTTGGTCCCATCCTTGTTTAGACTATCCTTATCCTTTTTCTAAGTAATCACCTGTGTTGTCACTGTTTCATTTATTTGCGCTAAGATCTTTGTGACTTGCTCCTTCTGAGCTTTTTCTCGTAATGCTGGATTCCCACCCTTTTCTATGTTTGATGTGGGAATGGAATGGTAGGAGTTGCCCTAAAATTATCTCATTTCATTACCGCTTGCCGGGACATTGCCACAAAAGGGAGTCTTTGCCTTTGAGAAAAAAAAAAGGTCCCCTTTCCGACCCTATTCTTTACAAGGAATCCACTTCTGATGTCAGGTTTTATTTACCATTGAATTAGCTTATAGCTTCAGAGGGAATCTAGGCATTAACACTAACTAACTAGCTATATTGATTTACTCTTCCTTCCTTGCCTGTGGTAATATAATTTCCTTTCCTCTAGCCACCGATGGCATTGGTCTTCATACCGGGCATGAACCAACCTAAACTGACCATCCAAAAGCATTTGCATCCGTTTTTTCAGGTGGACCACAAGGTTCAGTTTCTCATCTCGAACTAGCAAATCCTGGTCCCTTAACGGACTTATAAATATCCGAGCTTGAAGCTGCAGACTCAGCCATATATAGGAGCAACTTGGAGAAGAGAAAGCTAAGAGGTTTTACGCAGGATCTTTTTCAGAAGTAGAGCAAGGAACAGGTCTGAACCGCCAAGTTGAGATCAGTAACTGGGCGTGGAATTTAACTTGTCTGATTTTTCCGTGTTTAGGAGTGGGAGTCCTTTCTAAAGAGTGACGCTCCTCATTCAAAGAGGGGCGGGTGGTTATCGAGGTTTGCAAAGTCTAAAACTTCAGCATGTTGGATGCACCCAAAGCCCGTTAACCAAAAGGCGAATAGTTAGCCGAGGAAGGGCCTGAATAAGCTTTTTGCCCGATAGGACTGAATCAATCGCAACACAGGGGAGGAGCGGGTATAGGGCCTTTGTTGGGCCTACAGAGGCGAATAGGATCAGCACGAATAAATAAAGATTTTCAGGCGAAAAAGGAGAGATCTCTTTTCTTTTGGGCTTGAGAGAGGATGACAGACAAAGGGGATGGCTCCAAGCGAGTGGGCAAGGTATAGAAAGTAACCAGCTAATCGAAATGCCTGTCCCCCTATGAAGCCCTGGAGCACCTTGACCCGCTGGTAAGGTGCCTGGAAGGGGATAAAAAATAAAAAGCAAACAGGTGATGAGTAGACTTAGCTGCAGAACTAGCTCTTTCATTCGCCGAATCACCCGCTGAATCAATAGAAGCCCACTGCCACCCGCATTCTGGGATTGCTGAAAGTCTGGTTCTAACGTAGGATTTTTTCAACAGGAAATTCTTTGTTTGAATGCTGTCCTTCCACCGTCTTTCTTTCTCTAAAACGAGAAGTTCATATATGGCATAATATATAAATATTTATATAATTTGTTGGCTTACTATCGCCCCTCGCTACTGCTCAACCTCGCTATCGCATTGATTCTTGCCGGCCCTCCCAGATTAAAATTCCTTATTGAAATCGAGATCTTGTTCCATTAGACCCAGTTCGGTCAGATCAGTTCCCATAATATTGCTTGCCCGGGTCGGGCTTTCAGTGTTTGGTCGGGCCTTCCGGGCTTAAGGGAGCCGAGGGGAGGCAGAGAAAAAACAGCCATTTCATCGGTTGTCGGAAGAGCAGTAGGCCTTGGTGCTTGAGTCAGTCCGTGGTCAGCAGTGGATTAGGTAGAATCGGTAACTGTTCTTCCTTAAGTCTGATCCCAAGTGACAGTGACATCGAGTTAGCTCTTTGAAGACTAACCCCTGCTATTGTATTGAATCGGCCATAGCTTGCTACGACCCTTCCTTAGCTTAGGCGAGTGAAGTAGGAAAAATTATTAAATTAACAGAACCCGGAAGGGGCGAAAGGCATAGTAGAAAACTTAGTGACCTGCTACCTTACTTCCCCTGGCTTCGGTTGACCCCCTTTCGGTGGTAGTAAGAGCAGAGTCTTGGGTTGGTGCTTGAAGTAAGGGTCATCAAAGATACGGATTTCTTTTTTGGGATTTGGTACGTGGTGGAGTATTACTCCCGGCGCCCTTCTACAACATCCGGATATCTGTTGTTTAGTAACTTACGCAAGGTACCAATTCACACACCAACCCAATCTCTTTTAAAGGGCCAAACTCCCTTCTCTTTTCTTCCCGCCTATTCCTTTTTTTTACATTACTAACGAGATTGTTGAAGGGTCATAAAAGGAGAATAGGGTAAAGTAGGTTTCTGCGCTTCCGCTTCTTTCTTTGTGGAAAATGCCGGGGAATTGAAAACGAAAGGTTATCGCCTTGTTCCGATTCCTAACCATTTAATACTTCGAACCCTCCAATAAGGTCAATTGTCTTAAAGGGTAATTGGGCCGGAAAAAACTTAGCACAACGGCTTGGGGGAAGAATGGGAAATTTCTCAACTTTTGGGGCACTTCTTTGATGAGCTAAGCGCTTTAGCCAGGGCATCTATGCTGGAAACTGGGATCAATAAACTGGGGCTTCCCCCTACGTAATAGCAATATTGGCTGGCCTATATATAGTCCTCCCAGCTAAAAAGGTAGCTTCACCTCAAAGACGCGGGATTGACTTATCTAGGGTAACTTCCTGATTCATGGTCAGGGCAGGCAAAAGAAAAAGAGGCTCAAGAGTTGATGGTAAGTGTGAGAAAGCTCATGGCTGAATAATCGTGATTGCTCTAGATTGACTTTCTTTTCTGCTTCTCAGAAAGGTATTTTAAGGCCTCCCGCTTCTTCCTCATAAATCTCAGATAACGATTCAGCCGTTCGGTAAGTTGATGTACAATCTTGGCTCTTCCCTTCTTTTCGTATGGCTAGACTGCGGTAAGCATGTCTTCTATTCTTTTTTGCAGGATTTCCATCATGATGATTTTCTATAAAAGGACTCCTCCCTGGCCAGGTAAGCCCGGTACTTGTACTTGGTGGATCAAGAGCCGGTGAATGCAACTCAGTTACATATCATAATTCCACGTCTGAGGCTTCGCTCATGAATTTATTATACTGGCACTCTCTTTGCTTTGTCCAGTAGATTCTGTAGGCGAACCTGCTTCAAAATGAGTTCGTCGTGGTACTGGTTCGTCATCCCTTCTGGCAATAGATCTGAATGTATAGAGCAGTGGCCCAGGGAAAGAGCTTCAACTCCAAGGACTCCCCGCGGTACTTCGACCTTGCTTTAGGTTAGTTATCGTATAAAATGACAGAGAACGCCATGCTTTCTTTCATCAAAGTCACGGTAAGGTTTGAACCCCAACTTTCTCTTTGTGCAGACTGATACCGAGCTTGGGGCCTATCATCAGTTCCATGGAGATGCTGTACACTTCTTTGTGAGAGGTGGGTAAATGACTGGGCCTACTCATGGAGGCCTCTTCCCCTCAGCTGCAGATGTTCGCAAAGTTTGGGAGATAGTGAATCATTTCCCGATCCTTCCTATAGATGAAGTTGTCTCAAGCTCAGATGCTGTGAGGGACGCAGCTTCACTTCACTCCTCTCTTGATGCCAAAATACGACTGCTGAGTAAGAAAATAGGCGCCTGGACCTATAAGCAGAACTAGACAGAGTATTGGTCGACTTTCAGTCTGGGCAAGACCTGGTTCAGACCTGTGAGAAGTAGTAGAAAGGACAAAAAGCATTCGAAAAAAGCCGATTTGGATGGGATTGGGATGGCTACTACCTGACTTTCTATTCCTCTAGATCGATCCTCTTTCTTATTATTTTATGGGTAGTCGGGTATGTGCTAGGTATCATTTCATTTATTGGGAATTTATAACAGGTACTAAATGGTGCTAAGTAGGGGATCTGGGGGGTTTGACAACCAATTTAACACAGAAAAAGGAAATTTCATATTATAAAGAAGAGAAGGAAGTTTCATTTTCATCTTTCTTCTTTGAAGACAATTAAAAGAGATATCCGATCTCTGATCGAGCAAGTCTATGCTATAGGTATATTTTTACATGATAAGGAGACTTCGGGCTGAAGCTCAGATACGAGCGAGCTCTAAAACGAGTCTACTAAAAGAATTCCATTTCCCCGCCTACAGATAGAAGACCAAGCTTAGCTAGCCGATATAACCCCCAAAACCCTATAGGATAAGACGCAAGAGGAAGCTGCTGAAGCTATCATCTTCGTTTTCTCGTCTGCGTCTGCTCACTAACTAGCTACTCAGATAGCAAAAAACTAGGAAAGCTAGTCTAGTCCTAGAGGAGTAGTTTTAGTAGAGGACTCAGAAGTTTTACTTTCTTTTTTCTCGGTCTATCGTCTGGCATCCCTCGTTAAGATCTCTACATTCAAATGCAATCCACTCTCTGCATGTCTCTCCGTAGAAAGAATGATCGACCGACAATTAAAGCACGACGCTACTCTCTCTAGCCGCCCCTCTTTCTTTGGAAATGGATCTTTCTTCAAGACACTTCCAGTTTTCGCGAGAGGACAAAGCGTTAATCTTCTTAGTAATTCACTCGTTCAGGTCGCTTTCACCAACTAGGGCAGCTAAGCAAGAAGAATTTCGAAATCCTGATTTTACTTGTCTCTCGGGCTAGGGAAATATGCCATCGATGGGTCGTTCCCACTATAGTCAGCAAAGCATTTTCTTTATGTCGATTCTCAGTTCATTGTCCAATCTCTATCAAGCAGTCACCGAGGCTGCCGGCATAACTATAAACTATCTACACAAGATGACTGCCGATGAGTTCTATCCGTGACCTCCATCCGTTTTCAGATTGGACCAGCTTTTTTTGATAGCACTTCGGGATAGTTTCATAACGTGAGATTCTTAACTGACGATTGGCCTTCTTTTTAAGAAAAAAGAGCACAGGATGTTTCGAAACTTATTATTTATTAATAGACAGACATTCTTATTATAACATCGTTTTAACTACAGCCCTCTGATTTCCGCAAAAAACCGTTTCACATTTTCTGCTCTCATCTTCGAAAAGGCCACCGTTCTTGCCCAAGCAACTATTCCTAAAGTAAGAAAGGGCATCTTGTTGAATGTGAACGACATTCAGGGATGGCTCTGATGCCTAGGATGGTAGATCTACTGCCCAATCGCCTATGATATGAGAGCAACCGAGACTGGAACTTCGACTTTCTCTTTAGAAAAAACAACAGTTGGAACTTCTCGTATCGTATAAGGGCTGAGCTCGTTGGCTACTTTTCCTCTTCTGGTTCTTTTCTCCTCTGGGAAGAGAACGTTCCTCTGCTTCGATTCGATTCTGGGAATCAGGCCAAAGGCCTTCTCCCTCATCTGCTTTATCTGAGGCGGATGTTGAAAGAACAGCTTCCGATTCGGATGCTTTTTAAAGAGCTGCTTCAGCAGATTATTCTAAAACAGTTGATTAAGCGGATTCGTATGCTTCGGGTGCTTCTGTTCTAGCTTCCTTATTCTTTGGATTAGGAAATGAAGGAAGTCTTGCAGCTCATCTTGATTGAGACAAGTGCAAATTGCCGATTTTACTAGTCTGATGAAAAAGGCTGGGTTCCTTACTCTGTTAACGCTTTCTAATTGACTTGCTCTCCCATGAAAAGGTGGAACTCTCGTGCGCACTCTCATCATAACTAAGATCAGGACTTAGACCACCCGGTCACCGCCTCTATGAGGAAATCGACTACCTTGGTTTTCTTATCCACTCTCTTACTCATTATCCGAAAGCCGGTGAAGTTAGATCACTAGGGAATTGAACCGCTAGTACCGGAGGTAGATTCCTTCTGATTCCCGAAGACCACACTCTCGAAGAAGATAGAGAAGAAAGACTCGAAGTCAATGCATCCGCTAGCACTACGGGCACCTTCTTCAAGACAAGAATCAAAGAACTAGAATGAGGTTTGAAGACGCTCGACCAACGGGAGAGGAATAAATCGAATCCTTTCTCTCCTCCAAAGGATGTAACTGTATGTAATAAAAAGAAAAAAGAGAAGAAGGCAAAAAGCGCCCGAATGGCTCGTGGTGAGGCTGATCGCTCAAAAGAGACGATCGAGAACTCCTTTTTGAAGACTCTGCGTGAATGAGTGGAGTGATCTCTCTGTCCCAATCTTCTTGCATGTGAGATCGTTCAGAGGGTCCCAATGGCCCAGAGGCAATTCTCGTATAATAGAATAGATCACGCCTCTAACTATGAATTTCGTAAGAGAAGAAAGTTGTTAGCCTAGGGCAGATTCGACGGTATGCTTAAAGACTATCCGACTTTTTTGATGTCGTTGCACTACTATTAAGGTAGAAGATCGATCAATTCCCATGCTGGTTTGACCAAGCGATTTCCGACAAGTCTCTCTTCATTTTTGGGGGGAGCGGAGGAAAAGAAACACCAATATGCTAACTGAATACTTATTCCTGGGTAGGATACCTTATAGCTTCACAGTTACAAGTCATTTTCGTTATGACACTGTTTCTCTTGCATTTTTTGCGCTTTTTTTTTCATGGAACGAAAGGGAAAAGCCGTCGCTACAACCAGTGCTCAAAATCAGGGTGGGCACAACGGGGATGGCGACGACGAGAGGAAGAGGAAGGAGGCAGATGAAGCGTATCGCAGACTCCAAATCCGAAAGGCTGAGAAAGCGATTGCGGAGCTCCTGCACAACCTCACAAAGGACGACCACCTTTTCCCTCGTTCCCCCTCCCAGAAAGAGTGGTTGAACGTCACAAGAAAGGTCTGTGACGATATATGTTCCGAACTTGGAGTGAAGCCGGAGACGCGGCGTGCCTTTGTCAACGGGCTATGCGTGGATCTTTCTACCTCCAAAAGGAACAGTTCGCACTTTCTTCAATTTATCGACGAAATGCTGAAGTCTCTTTCGTAAGTTACTCAGTGCTTTCTAAGATAAGAAAATGAAAGACGAACAACCGCGCTGGTCGTAATACTTTCATGCTCCAGTATGAAAGTTCCATTTCAGGGAAGGACGACGTACCATGATACTTTCTGTTTTGTCGAGCCCTGCTTTGGTCTCTGGTTTGATGGTTGCACGTGCTAAGAATCCGGTACATTCCGTTTTGTTTTCCATCCTAGTCTTTCGCAATACTTCAGGGTTACTTATTTTGTTAGGTCTCGACTTCTCCGCTATGATCTTCCCAGTAGTTCATATAGGAGCTATAGCCGTTTCATTCCTATTCGTTGTTATGATGTTCCATATTCAAATAGCGGAGATTCACGAAGAAGTCTTGCGCTATTTACCAGTTAGTGCTATTATTGGACTGATCTTTTGGTGGGAAATGTTCTTCATTTTAGATAATGAAAGCATTCCATTACTACCAACCCAAAGAAAGACGACCTCTCTGAGATATACGGTTTATGCCGGAAAAGTACGAAGTTGGACTAATTTGGAAACATTGGGAAATTTACTTTATACCTACTATTTCGTCTGGTTTTTGGTTCCTAGTCTGATTTTATTAGTAGCCATGATTGGGGCTATAGTACTGACTATGCATAGGACTACTAAGGTGAAAAGACAAGATATATTTCGACGAAATGCTATTTCTTTTAGGAGGACTATAATGAGGAGGACGACAGACCCCCCTCACGATCTACTAAAGGGCAAGTAGCTTGATTGGTTCGAATCCAATTCGTGAGATGGCAGTGATCTTTAGCTGGTCATGGCCATAAGATGCTCTTTTCCTCGGAGCCGTCGATGTCGATAGAAGGAGGTTAAGAGAACTTCATCTTTGTTAAAGGGGAAAGGGCTAGGTCAGTTCTACCAATACCAGTAGTAGTAGTCTCCGTAAAATATACAGTGCCAATAGTGACAGTAGCAGTCTTTCCATCTGTGGTTAGGGCAAAAGTGAGATTCTCAGTTCCTGCAAGCAAGATCAATTCATCAGGTTTGAAAGCGAGCATTTTCTTTTAGACCAATGCAATTCAACAGGCCAGTTAGAGATTGAAGTTTGATCGCTTAAGTAAGTGTGAAAAGTAAGTAAGTAAATAGACTCATTCGAGAATATCCCCAAAGAGCTCGCCTAGTAAATATTGCCATCAGAAAGAGTGGCATTCCCAGTAGCAGTATATGTCTCAATAGTTGTATTCCTTCTCGATACCAATCCTAATTCCTTTCTGGCAGTCTCTGTCCCTTAAGCAATCAGATAAGATATTTAATTAATTTGTCTTGCCAGCCCCTTCATCCATTGTTTAGCCTCTTGGAATTGCCCTCTCTGCTAGAAAAAAGCTATTCCTTTCCTCCTTCATACCCTCCAATGGGGACTTAGACCCAGCAATCAATGTCACTATCCACTACTGTTACAATCCCAATAGCAGGAATGGACCTATAACCTCCTCTCCTTTAACCTAGCTGCCCTCTCTCCAATCGGGGGAGATGAGATCTTTGAACCACTTTATCTTTGATCTTGTAGTAAAGCTACTCCAACTGGAGCTGGAGAATTTAAAGAACGGACCAGAAAAAAAAGAAATAAACTCCATCCAATGGAACTGGCCTAGATCGTCATAGAAGCACTGATTATAATAGCGCCCTCTAGGATCCTTAGGGCGTTAAAGGCAATAGCGCAGTACAAGGGCTTTATTAGAAGGCCAACCAGTCCTAGGATAGGAATAGGAAAAGGATAAACTAGTTCATAACCTACTTAAAGAGGGGCAACTATTCACTTCGACGGAAAGAAACTTGGTAGTAAACACTCGGATGGAAACCCGCTAGGGAAACCTCTGGCCAAAGGATTTGAGTTTGATAAGGCCAAAAAGGAATTCCATTTTTTTTTAAAGAAAAGACAAGAGCCATCGAACCTATTTTACTTGAAATAGGACTCGATTGAATCCGAAGATATAAAGGAGAACCATCAATCGAGACGGCATATTCATTTCGATTTTTTTATTATTTCGGAGTAATGCCGCTCTTTTGACTAAGATAAGCTAAAAAAGAGGTCATATGCAACTCTGTGTGGAGATCGACTTGCAGAAGTCTCTCACGCCGGGAATTTTGATAGGAGTTCCGGGGGAAGGGTTTTTGAGTTAGGAACGATCCCAAGTGACACCGTCTTCGAGATGCGCCAAGAGAAGAGTCAGTTTGAGTCACTCTCTCTCTCTTATACGCTATTTGCAGTTGAAAAGTAAGGCACTACATCGAATGCCTTTGTTAGAATGCCCTGCTTTAGATGCTCTGGAAGCAGTCGTAAGCCCCACGGATAATTTCTGAAATCCTTCGATCTACAAGGCAAGAACGGACAAGAGATCTCTCGTGTCCGCATCCGCTACTGAAGATGGATGGGATTGTTGGCAACAGTCCCCGGGATCCATCTAAGTCAAACTAGCACATTCCGTGATCCACCATCAGCCATCCTCAAAGAGGCAGCCCCCAACCAAGCGTAAAGATTCTCAATCCCTTCCACTCTTCTTCTCCTATCCCTCAATTGCTCAACTAGATGGGCGGAGGATAAGGCATTAAAAAACCGTTTATATGTGGGGCGATCGAACCGACTCATCTACAACGCATCTTTGGCTTGTGGAGTGCTCTCTTTATTCTGTGATCTTTGATTTCTCTCTTCTGTCGAATGGCAGACGCATTACGTTTCGTTGATTGAAGATACCTTTTTTAGTGTTTAACCTAGCTAGCCGGGGTTAGAAAGTTGGCCGGAGGCTAGTCTTGCAACTGTGCCCCTTCCCCCACTTTGACTTAGTCTTTATAGAAGGAAGATTTGGCTCCGGGGGAATGGATGTCGCTTGAACCGTCGTCCCCCAACGATCCTATCCTATAGTAAGTAGAACGGATGTTTCCTGTCTATTATATTATAGATATAGAAGAAACCCAGCGGCCCTAGCCTTAACACGATGCGCAGTTTACCGCGGTGGTCTGCATTTCGCACCAGCTTACTTTTTTGTTTAAGTTTGTGTTCCGCGAATTAAATACAATACACACTGAACAAAGACTTAAAAACCTTAAAGTTCAGAGATAAAAGACGGCACAACGTTGACACACAGTTCCTTGATAAAGAAAGCATGTCACGAGTTTGGTCAATTGTTCGCGGAGACCTGCTAGGCGAGATTCAGCTTTAGTTGCTGCCAAGGCTTTCAATGATAAGAAAGCAGGGGCGGACAATGATTTTCACCTTTGGTTTGGGTCTTTGATGATTTTCATCCATCTGGGGGTAAAGTAAAAAGGTTAAAGTTATACCGCGGAGGGTACAGCATTTGCCAATCTTAAAAGTTTTAGATGGCCAAGAATGTCGTTTAGACTCCAAGTATTCCCTCAAGAAAAAGAGGAACGTTCCCGTCGCAAACAACCTTCCTGAAACAATGTCAAAGCATGGACCTTTTAGAGCGAGGGTGAGGTTTGTGACAAATCTAGCAAAATTAGAAGAGGAACAACCCTGTATGGTTAAGAGCTTGCAAGAGATCCTATTTTTAGGAGCACCCTAAAGAAAGTAGAAAAAGAAGAAGATCAGAAAGAAGGGTAAAAAAGAAAAGAAAATCATCATAGACTCTGAGGTCTCAACTTCACTCCTTGGGCGGGAAAGGAATCTTCAAGTCTTCGATTTCCAGCTTCTAGCAGCTCAACTCTATTTCAAAGGTGAGCAGCGGGCGCAACTGAACCTAACCGAGGAATGAAAGTCCGAAGAAGAGTAGCTATCCGTCCGCATTTTACTAATATCATTAGCCTGGCCAAGAAAGAAAGAGAAAAGGGGCTAGCCTTTTCCTCAGTTTCAGGACAAGAATGGAAGAAGGGAGAACGTCAGGAACCTGACCACCTCTCTTGAATCAAGGAAGCCCAGAAAACGTGGCAGACGTTCAAGAAGCCGTGACCTTATCGACGTTATTGGAATAGAGGTCTCTAAGTCCATTAGGAAGAGCGGCAGCTTATGGCCAAGAGCTAGCGGTAAATTAAAGAAGATCCGTTTCTATCCGAGGTCGGAAATTATCTTTCTATTCTAGATGTCACCATATTGGAAGGTAGGGGTGTGGAATAGAAAGGGCTCAAGAGCATGTCTTCTTTCGCGCATTCTCTCATGGATTCTTGATCGCAGTCTGTAGTTAGGTTTTTTCGAGTTCCTTTCCAATTCACATTGGCTTTGTCTTTTTCTTCTAATTGATTGATTCAACAAAGCAATGAAAGCCCCTCTAACATAGTAAGACGGAAGATCTTCTACGAAGCACCAACCTAATAAAGAAGAAGCGGAATAGGCTCTTAGCCAAGGAGCAAACCCTATTTCACTTTGAAAGTCCTTGATTTCCAGCTGAGCTTAGAACAAAGCAAGCAGCGGAGTTTCAGGAAACCTGATCTAATCGGGAAAGCTGGGAGCAAGAAGAGGAGCTGCTCCATCTCCTTTATTCGCGAGGGGAGCGGATGGCCACAAAGCGAGATTAGATGTCTCTGAGTCTATTTGAGTGGTAGATCTCTCTTGGGATGGTCGGGAAGTCAGGTCTGAGACAAAAAGTTCCCAGCCTGGTTATAGTAGAAGTTGTCCCCGGATCTTAGATCACGCAATTTTGTGATGAGTTACACCGGAGTTGGAACCGGGAATGGATTAGCGATCAGAGTCTGTAGCGAGAAGAGTAGAAATTGGAAGATCTTTCTTTGAAAGAGACCTTTTGATGAGGGAGCACCTTCTTCACCTGAACTCTGATTCCATTCAAAAAAGCAATTGGAAAGGAAAGAAAGACCAATCCACCGGCAGCAGTAAAGGAGAAATTGGAAAAATACCCTTCATTGCATTGCTAGCTTCCTTGCCGATTGAGAGAAGGCACCGAAGCCCTACTCGAAGCTTGGAGTTCCTTCCTTGAATACTAGTCTGACTGTTAGCTATAAGGAAAGGAGAAGAGAACGGAGCACTCAGCCTTACAACATTTGATCCATGTGCGTGCCCAGGATCAAGGGCTATGCCTCGAAGAAGAGAAGGTCAGACCTAAGAAAGCGAATTAGGTGAGGCCTAAGATAGCAAGTCTGGCTATGAACTATATTTCACGTAGGTAGGAAGCCTTCGACTAAAGAAGGGCATGAAAAGGGCACTTCTTACGGCATCCTGCTAAAGAGCGGTAATCCAACGATTAAGCCATTTCTGAGAGTAGAAAACTACCTATTTTTTTTTACGGTGGCATAGTCTTCACCCTTCCGAGCGCAGGAAGCACAAAGAAGGAAGGTCTAAGCTTGTTTAGCTAGAGCTCGATATTCAGCTTCGGCGCTAGACCGGGATACAGTTCGTTGCTTCCTAGAGCTCCATGAGATCAGATTTGGACCATAGAATATGCAATAACCAGTTGTAGATCTTCGATCATCTGGACAACCCGCCCAATCGGCGTCAGAATAGGCAATTAAAGAGCGATCTGTGGTGATACGTAAACCAAAATCAACTGTGCCTTTATATATAACGTAAAATGCGCTTGACTGCAGCAAGATGCGAGGTGCGGGGTTGGTGCATGAACTGGCAAACTTGGTTAACAGCATACATAAGCGGCGCGTCATTGTTAAGTATTGAAGATCACCCACAATGCTACGATAAGAGGACACATCAGCAATAGCCGTCATGAGCAGATAATTTGGTGCCTGAAATAACAGGGGAAGGTTTGGCAGCAGCCATATTAGATCTCTTGAGCAAGTCAATGGCATATTTTGATTGTGTGAGAGTTAAACCAGAAGAATCTCGATGGGCCTCCATACCAAGAAAAAAAATGAAGATCCCCAAGGTCTTTGATATCAAACTTAGATCGTAACTGATGGATAATATTGGAAATGACAAGTGAACTTGAACCAGTTTAAATTATATCATCTACATAGAGAAGTAGAAGTGCCATACCATGTGAGCTATGATAAATGAACATAGAGGAGCAATTATTAATCAAATCCAATTTCAAGCAGAAAAGAGCTAAAACCTTCGAACCATGCCCTTGGAGCTTGCCGTAGCCCATAGATAGCTTTATGTAGTTTGCATACATAATGAGGATGAGCGGGCTCTGGAAGAGGTGGTTGCTTTATAAAAACTTCTTCAGAGAGTATGCTCTTCTTGATGCAAACGATGGAAGGCATTTTTGACATCAAGTTGGCGCACAGGCCAATCATTATTAATGGCTATGGAAAGGACCAAACGGATAGTGCAGACTTTCACAACCAGGCTAAAGGTCTCATCAAAATCAAGACCGGGTTTTTTATTATGGTGACAAGGCGCGCTTTATAGCGTTCAATGGAGAGCTGATGGCTCCCGTTGCTTTACTCGAAAAAGCCATTTACAGCCCACTACATTCATTGTTGAAGAAGGAGGAACCAAGGACCAGGTCTGATTTTTAAGTAGTGCATCAAACTCTTCCATCATGGCTGCACGCCATTATTTTTATTGTGTTGCTTGTGTATAACATGTAGGTTCTGAGGGAGAAAGAGCAGCATGAAAACATTGGGGAAGGGGATGTTTGATAGTGAAATAAGTTTTAGGCTTACGGGTTCCATCACGGGACCGTGTAACCATAGGGTGACAAGAGGAAGTGGCTTCGTGAGTTCTTGATACTGAATACCAAGCCTCTTTCATTACTCCCTGTTAGGAATCCTTCCTTCTTGTAGGTTAGGCTAGTCCATCTAGGCTTGCTTCAGTCGATTTTGAGTTAATGAAAAATGATAGACGAACTACTTGTAATGGTTGTTTGTGACCTATGAATCATCTAAAGATGCGTGCTAAGCTCGCTAGGTGGGGTGATAAGGGATCTCCTTCTCGTGTCCCTTTTGTGCTCCGGAGGTCTCCCTGTGGAGAACCATTAATTAGCAAGTAGAAAACAGGATTCTCAATGCAGGTCGGCATGGATAAGAGGAAAGCTATCTCTCCTCAGTGATTTACTATCAAATCTTGCAGCAAGGAGGGCGTTGGGTTGGGAAGGAGATAGAGCTTGAGCTTGAGCGTGGAGCTTGTCTTCTTGACAGGCCTACTTTTCTTTGTTCAACTGGGCTTGTTCGCTTGACGGGTCCTGGTCACTGCTAGTTAGCTCCACGAGACTTTGATAAAAAGTTGAAAATGGTCTTTCTCCGACTTCAAAGTAGGATCGACTGGTTTACAGGGCTTGGCTGGTGAACTAGATAGGGACAGGAAAGTTACAGGACCTTTTAAAGAGCGGTGTGAGGCTTGTGCTTCTTTCTATGTCTATGGAGAGCATTCAAGGCCCTAACAGGTCAGTCAGGTTTCGCAGGGTAGCGAAGGCAAAGCAACTTCAGTAACTTTGTGCGAGTGGAGTAAGCGATAGCTCACGCAAACGCTATTGAAAGTGAAGCTCAGTGGCCCTTCGATTTTTTCATAGGTAATAGTGTCTTCGAATTTTAGCCAAGAGTCAGCCAAAGCACCTTTTCGGAAAAGTCCAGTTCAATCAAATCTCGGAACTACGGCTCCAAAGCATCGTGCAGTGGATGTGTCGGGTTCGAAAGTCTCTCTTCCTCCTGCTCCTGCTGCCGTTGGAATTGTGTGTTCGTCTCTGCCTGCTCAAAGAGCGACAATCAAGGGTCTTAAAGGAGCACGTATCTGCCTGACTTGAAAACAATCCACGCTCCCTCCGATGAATGATTCTTTGTTCTTGCTTGATTACCGGAGGACTACCGCTAGAAGGCGTTGTCACTGCGACTTGGTGCCTAGTGTGCTCTTCACGGAAAGGAGTGAAACGAGCAAGGAGAGAGAGTAAACCTTTTAGGGAAGTAAGGGGGGAAAGGAAGAGACAGAATCACATCTGCTTGGCTGGTCGACACAAGCAGGGTCGCTGGGAAGGATACAGATGGGGTCCATTGAAAGCAAAGTCAGGACTAGAAGGGTTGAACGGGAAGAACGGGTTGTGGAGCTTTAGTTCTGCTTGGCTGGTCTTCATGGCATGAGGAACTCGGATTCGACAAAAGAATAAAAACCATAGCTGAACTGAGGGATCCCACTGATCGCCCTCCAAACAAAACAACCTGATCTGTGTAGGCCAGAAGCCAGAAAAAGCATGATAGCTCGCTTGATCACACTGATCGCTCCGCTTGTCTTCTTGGTGGAAGGGTTCAGGTTCAGTGAACTGAATTTAAGAAAGAGGCGGAACATCGCTCTCCGTGGCAGCAAAGGGAATACGAACGAGATCTTGATTCAGCCTTTTTCTGGTAGGGGGTATACTCTCGATGAGCAGAAGTAGATGCACAATGAGATTTACCCTGGATTGCCCCAGTTAGTAGGATTAGTGCTCTATATCTGTCTGTCTCCTATTGTTACGAGAAATCCCTTCCTCGGCCGTAGTGAAGAAGTATAAAGAGTTGTTGACCAACTAAAAGCATGGGAGTTGAAACGCAATGCATTCTTTTCGATTCAAAGCAACTGCTTGGCATGAAGTAAGTACAGCATTTCGAAAAGGTCTATCTAAGGCGAATCAAGAAATAGAGTACATTACGCGAGAAAGAGGGGATTCTAATACGTTAACAGATTCAGAAAGCATAAAGGAAGCGAGTGACCACACAAGATCGGCGCGGTTTTCTTCTATAAAGCACTACTTCCTAGCCCGGGTTGGAGAACTGAAATGGATTTCAATCTATTCAGGTATAGGTGGGATGGAGACAAGTACCAGCTCCATTATATGGTAGGCTTTCGGGCAGCTAGTTGGCCTTTTAGATCGGCTTACGCTTTCCTCTGAGGAAGTGGCTAGAGATGCACGAGGGAGTGAAAGCCTCTCTGATTGAATGCGGGTCTTGTGTTATAGGAGCCGAAGCTGCCTAGTCCTTTAGGTCAGTCAGTTAGCCCACTACGCCATCAGAGACTGGATTAGAGCTGGACTGGACCTCCACTTTCGGAAAGATCACCGCGTAATGGAGACTCGCTTTTGACCTAGAAGCTGACAGATGGATTGGCCTTGCCTACTTCATTGCTCACCTTTTTTCTCCCTTCCTTTCTTCTTTAAAGTCGCGATTTCAACGATCTGGTCCTTCGCCCCAGACCACTCTTATTTCCCTGTCACCCGAAGTAACAAAGTCACACAGCCACCCCCAGCTCTTCGCAAATTGGACCTTCAACTTCCCTACGACTTCCGGAAACGCGTCTTGGATGAGCCTAACCGCCGTATACCTTGAAGCACTGTTGTTTTCAACAGCCAGATGGTATCGGAAAGCACCAGCATGCCCTTCAACTACAATCACCACAGCGGTGGAAGATCTTATTCAGACGAGCGATCGCGCTAGAACTTTGAAGCAGGGGAATTCAAGAGTTGAACTTCAATAGAAATCAATAGGAACTTACGGACACTAGTACTAGTGGGAAATTTTCTCTTCATTGTCTTTTTTACTTTACATTCGTTGGACCAAAAATCATACAATAGCGAGAACGAGGAGGAACTCATGATGGTACCCCTTATAAGATAATAAGAGAGAGGGTTGGTAGTGAACAGCGGATCTGCGACACTAGATCATAACAGCTGATATGCGATAGTAGTAGTACTAGTACGAGTAAGACCTATGAATCTTTGACAGAAAGCCGTAATTCCATGAATTTCATAAGCCTTTCTTACTATTTAACCGGTGACGAGGTTACATAGTAAGAAAGGGATGCCACCCCTTAGTAGCTAAGTAGCAAGTGAGCATGCCCCCGTAAGGAAAGGGAATTCCGAGAGCCCTTACTTAAGCTTAAAGCCGTAAAGGATACTAATGGTTCATCCAGAAACCGAATGAAGGACGCGAAAGTAAGAGTACAAATATGACGTGGAGAAGAGCTTACTGACTTATGAGCAAAAGTGGCGCGGAAACGCGGAAAAAGAATAGAAGTCACTCGCGGATCACATGCATGCTATTGCGACAAGACTTAACACTTACCTATAAAATGAAGTAGGAGACTCGAAAACAAAGGCGCAATTTACGTCACAGCTACTTTCTTGCAACAACTATAAAACGTATTTTTCATTTATCAGAAGGCTTGTCGTAAGTGATCACAATCACAGAACCTTCAGCCCGATACGATATTTCAGGTGTAATACTCGTGTAGGAGTGTCCCATACCCATAGTCAAGAGAAAGTAGGAGTGGGATAAAGATAAAGCGGTATTACAGAAGCGGCTTTAGGAGGTGTTCAAAAGACGACATTTAACCCAAGGGGAATGAACGAAGATAGAAGCAAAAACAGTAGCCAGATCCTCTTCCCCCAGTTGTCAAAGTCAAGGGAGCTGCTCTTTTTTCCTGTCTAAGTTAGTTTAATGACGCTCCTTTCCACTTTTATCATCCTGCAAGTGCAAGAAAAGGCCCCAACCTATAGATAGGGCGTTTTCGAGGAAGTAGGCACCTCTTAGATCGATATCCAGTAGGTAATGAAAATCATCTTCCGGAGCATAAAAAAAGAATTGTTTGTTCTTTTAAGGTCCTTATCCCTCAGCATACATTACATATTAGTATAGAGCAGAGGCATTAATATGTATGAGTTGGGGAGAGATGGGATATAGCTAATCTTTCTTAATTAAGCAAATGGAGATTTTTTTTTAAGGTTAGGTGAAGGGAGCCTATTAATGAGAAAGAGAGCTGTTGATGTTGAAAAGGCTTCCATCCTAGTTGTAGTTGAGAAGCAGGAAAGAAGAGTAGGCATGGGGCTTCTTTCACTTTCTTACTCGTTTTTTTCTTAAGAAAGCAATGATTTTAGCGTTTCGGGGAGAGCCTAGGAGCCATCGTCTTTTTACTCAGCTCAGATAAGCGGTCATCATTCAATTTAGGCATAGGGCCAAAGATCGGGAACTTTCATTCCCAGTATAAGTCCTCGAGTTTCTTGAGCGATTGTTCCATTATCCTTCTACAACCCAGTCTTGTGGAGGAGTCTTTGCACGCACATGAGGTCTGATGAAGAATCCCATGGTCTATGAAAGACTGATACAAAGCATTAGAGATGCCATTCTTTGACAGGATCGGAGAAATCTCATAACTTTCCCTATATGATCAAATGAAAGGGGTCAGAGCCATGCGAGAAAAGGCTTAACTTTAACTTAAAAGCGCAAAAACTGAAATTTTGCATTTCAGCCGTCTAATTCTAGCGTGATTATAGATTATAGAGTAAGGAGAGAAAGGAGCCGGTCCCCATAGCCCATAAAAAAGTGTTCAATTACTTTGACTCAGATGGCACACCAGGTATGTCCCTCCAAGGGAAAGACTGGCACTGTGTTGAACATCTAGAGCCGGACCGGAATGGGAGCGCATGTCCAGCTCAAGCCCAGATCCTGGTTTTTTATTAGGCCTATTGCTGTGAACATGACTCTTTCTTCTGACTTCGAAGAACTCGACTCCTTCCTACGCGCGGGGAATGAGTTCTCTAATAAGATTCCGAGCAGTAAGCGTGCAAGTGTGAACATGTACAGTCTATCGTGAGGCCGCTTACTCGTCAATTGCTCCTTCTTGGTTTCCTTAGTATGTAATGCGATTGAAGCTTTTAGAGAATCTCGTAGCGATTGGTACTGTGTGAGAAGAAATCCCGGTAGCTAAGTGGTTTAGCGGGCGACAGTTAGAGTTCAAGTGAATGGTCGTTGTTGTGTGGGGTCGACTCCCCAACGAGATATGTAACAAATTTCGTAACGTTAACGTAATATATATAAGAGGCTGGTTTTTATGCAAAAAAAGACAAAACGGGATTCGATTTCCACTCATAAGGAAGGAAGGTTAGATACCTTTGACAGGGTTGTATTTTTGGTTGAAATGGGATGGTGTTCAAACTCCCGAAATGCAGTCAGCAGGCCTTCCCCTTTACTGACTGGACTGACTCGGGGAAGGGGTGATCTCCTCCGGAGCATGCTGCACAGCCACTCATTCGTTCTGACTAAATAGTAGAATATATCTCTCGGCGATTCTTTTCTCCGCTAATAAAGCCTTCCCAACCAGCCCGCCCGATCGATTTTGTAAGATCGGCTAATTCAAAGATCTGGTCCGAAGTTGTCGGAACGAATCGTTTGCTTTATCGAGCAAAGCTTTCTCTGGGGGTCTTGGTTGGCCCCGCTCTTTTCAACCAACCTGGCGTCGCCCCGCTTTGCGATATGAACGGACACGAAGAAAGAACGCAGGCAGCGGAAATGCAAAAGAGAAGAGCAAAGATTCCAGACCCTTATTGACTCAATCACAAATCTGTTGAATGAAGGTTCTCAGCCACTAGTTAGAAGGAAATAAAATCCCTTGACTTCGCTTATTTCTTTATAAAGAAAGCAAGTGAGGCGGGCCATTCGAAGTAACGTAACAAGATTCTATGTTGCACCATCTTCCACTCTTCCCGGGATCCGGGGTTTTTGAGAAAAGGTCCCATCCTTCAATATCATGATTGGGTCGACCAGGCCAGATCATGAGTGAATAGAAAATCGAAAACGTACATAGCTGTTCCAGCTGAAATACTTGGAATAATTATACCACTTCTACTAGGAGTAGCCTTTTTAGTGCTAGCTGAACGTAAAGTAATGGCTTTTGTGCAACGTCGAAAGGGTCCTGATGTAGTGGGATCGTTCGGATTGTTACAACCTCTAGCAGATGGTTTTAAATTGATTCTAAAAGAACCTATTTCACCAAGTAGTGCTAATTTATCCCTTTTTAGAATAGCTCCAGTGGCTACATTTATGTTAAGTCTGGTCGCTCGGGCCGTTGTACCTTTTGATTATGGTATGGTATTGTCAGATCCGAACATAGGGCTACTTTATTTGTTTGCCATATCTTCGCTAGGTGTTTATGGAATTATTATAGCAGGTCGGTCTAGTAATTAGGGGGCGGCCGTTCGGTCGCCTATGATACTAGGACCAATAGGTAAAAATGGGTTTGTGCCGCAGGTGTTGAACGATCTACTCTACACAGGTGTGGGCTTACAAGGGCTAGGGCTCATAAACCCTTTCCATTCATCAATAGGGCCCTGGTCGGTCACTTTTCCGGGCCGGGATCGATAAGTGGAAGTCATAAAAAAGAGATGTTTCTCTTCGCACCTCAGATCAAATCAAGAGGCAATGTCATTGTCAAGCTGGCATATATATAAGAACAATTATAAGGATATAAAAAAAAAAAAGATTCGCTGTCCCGGCTGTTCTTCTTTGTCAACGCTACTAAGGATCTTTAGGTTCGCCTACTTGACTTATGAAAGAAAAAAAAAAAGGCTTTTTCAAAAAGGAAAAGGCTATACAATACATTAGTAGAAGTAAGCGTTAGCCTACCCTACTAATGTATTGTATAGTAGGGTGTAGTATAATAGGCGAGCAAGTTAGCGAAGACGCTTAGGCTAATAGATAAGAGAGCGTCGGTGCGTAGCCTTCATTCTACTACGCTACGCAAAGGTTACGAAGTCACTTAGCTCGACGTTAGGAGAGTCAAGGGGGAACGCCATACCTACATAGAAGAACCGCTGTTCGCTGCCTTTAGAAGGTCTAACCTTTCGCTCCCCTACTGAAAAGGGTCATTCACGCTTCGCCCCACTGATAGACTACTTAAGATTCAATTCAAAAGGCCCTAGCTTAGTTTCGAAAGCCTTTGTCATTGTCAGTCAACTAAGCTAGGGCCTGAGGCCCCCTACGAATCCGTAAATCTGAAGAGCATGCCGCAACAAAAGGATGGTCCCCTATGCATTTCATTCTTTCCGGAAGGGAAAAAAAGAGAGGACCCCCCCATCATGGTGAACCTCTCCTTGTGATCGGGATGAGGTAAATGCCTCCCAGCCGGGGGGCGGATCGAATCGGAGTTTCCTTAGGTATCCACCGACCTACAGTTATCCTTAAACTTCCGTGCTTGGTGGAGAAGAAGCGAACAAAGGTACGCTCGCTTGCTGTCTTGTTCTCTGCCTAAACTGGGATCGCTCGCCAGCTAGGTCAGATTGGAGCAACATTTATTGAGAACATATTACCCATCTTGGGGGACAAGGGGCGGAACGACCTCTCGATCTACTTACTGCAGCCCAGGAATAAAAACGTCCGTCTAGGCCTTCCCTGTTGCTCCGATCCCCCCTACGCCTAGGACGTTGTCTGGGCCAAGAGCCATAGTTATTTGCTGTTTTCATTTGGTTGTTTTTTTTTTTCTCGTTGTTGATACCGGCAAGACCCAGCCAGATGATGTCTACTGGTTGGTAGTGAGAGGACTCTTAGTATCTGCATACCCCAAAGAAAAGGGGACGCTGATTAAAAAACAATCATTTTATTTTGTTTCTTGCTCTCCCTTATAAGCAGGAAAGGAGTCTATCTATCTGCCTAGCTTTGGTAGATTTCCCCCAACGCAATCCACAGAAATTCCACGAATCCCTTGGTGGATAAGTCCGACGACTCAGCAGCAGTTCGGAATCACGTTTCTCGTCTGGTGGATCTGATATAGAGTTAGGGGGCAATACATACCAAAAGGTACCATAAAAGAACTGTGGGCGAGGAAAACACGAACCACAGAGACTCGTGAGCAAAGGAAGAGGGATAGCGCAACCGCCTTCTGGAGTTCGTCCATAAAGAGATATCCGAGCGATAAGGAAACCTTTGACAGAACAATAAAAAAGAAGAATTTAGCAATAAAAAAAAAATGGATCTTCGGGACTTTCTTAACAAGAACAAAAAAGATGTAGGAAAATCGCCTCCAAATGAGCCGATCTAAAGCGACGTTCCTTAGTTTCAGGAAGTCGAGCGGGAGTGACTAGCCTTCCTTCAAAGGCCAGATGGGTGCCTTCACCTCTGCCTCTATCTCGAAAGAGATTAGTAAGGCGACGGTTCGTAGCGCTTACCATTCTTTGTGATTGCTTATTCGAAGCAGGCCGACTTTATGATATGAAAAGTGGCTAAAAAGCTCCATCCGGCAAAGAGAAGAAACAAGCCCTTCAATTGCGAAAAGAGCGTATTCTTTCCCAAGGGCATTCTCGGCATCTTCACTAGTCGCCTTTCTTGCTATCATTATAGCTTTCTACTAAGGTAATTTATAGCTGACTCTTTAGAGTAAGGAAAGAGACAAGAACTCGAAAGGCGAATGCCTATTCTATTTTCGTATAGCACAAGCCTTTACTCAGTCAGTAGGTGGGAAGTTGTTCTTTCAGTCTTATCCGAGCGCATCAAAGAACCTTTCTTTTTTCTGTAGAATTTTCAGCTGTTGGCAAGGAGCTACTCTTTCCCTCCACTCCGGGCTGGCAAGCTTATATCTCTCGATAGCTGCGTCGGATCTTTCCTGAAAGCTGAGGAAGGTGCGAAGCGAACTCATTTCGTCGCCAGGGTGCGTAAGCCTTCTGATCCTACTTTGTCGTTTAGATTATGCCAATAAAAAGAAGGGGAAAAGGCGTGACTGGCAGGATTGAACTCTCACTTAAGAGGGAAAAGTGATTGCCCGACGCATCACAGATAATCGGCTGGCTTTTTGGAAGAGAAGTGGGCAATTCCGCTGTTAGACTTGCCGCTAAAATAAGCTCTTCCAGAAAGAGTAGCAGCTGCAAGAGCTCTCGTCAGCTTTTCGGACCTGATTGACCTAATCAACCCAATAGAATATGTCCATTTTGAAAGAATAAGGGCTTAGAGCCTAAATATAACTAGTCAATCCATAACTGAAAGCAGGAATGGGAATTTATCCATGTCAACAGACTAGGTAAATTACTTACTTGAAGAGGCATATGAACCCGAATGGGATTGATGGACAGATTCCCTTGCAAAGAAGGTTGACTCTTCAACCAGTCTCCTATCCTTTTCAAAGGCCCGCAGCCCGTATATAGTAGCAGTCTAAGGAAACACTTTATATAGTTCCAGTGTAAGGCCGAACCCTAAACTTAGCTAGCTAATAAGCTAATAAAGAAGGGCTTCCCCTCTTCCAGGCGATTTCAATTGGAGTTCCCCGTCAGAAGTGACACATAGTTAGGGCATTCCCATCCAGTAAGAAAGCGAGCCTGTAAAGCCTTACAGTGAGACAGCTAGCAATCCATCAAATCCTGTGAGAAAACCATTTCCAGCCCAGCTTGCAAATGAATCTTACGAGCATCTTTCATATATTTGTAGACCATTTGCCTTCGATCTTGGTGCCCAAAGCATGATCCAATCTGAACCCGTTGTAGGAACTGATGCCGGCCTCCAAGAGACCATCTCGAACGGCGGATTGCCAGTTCTTGAGCTCCGGACGGAACGTAATGGCCCTCTCGACCCACTCGTACTAGACTTGACGAAGGGTGCTTCAAAGAAAAGGATTTTACGATAGAAAGACTGCCTCAGAGTGCGAGGTAGGCACTTTTCCTTTACTACGATAGATGACTCTGGTACAGTAGCACCCTGACTTAATAATCGCATAGGCACCCGGGAACCCTACTCAGTAAAGAAGGGGAGTCCCTAAACTGCTAGCTGGTATGGAGGGACTAGCCGGGGACAGGCAGGATTACGCAAGGTCCCACTCCAGAACGCACAGCTCGCCATGTTGTTGCATCCATAAAACAGGAGGATAAGTACCGAAATAGTCATAGAGGAGGTCGGAAACTTCCTACAAAACTTACATGGCAGGGGTGCTGCAGAAAACATTAGCTCCTTAATCCATAGCGGGGCGGCTGATCAAATAAGTCGGACTCTCGAACTAAAGGAGATCTAACGACAGATGTAGTAAGGGTGCAAGACGTAACCCGAAGAGGGGGAAAGCTAGCTAAAGTCTTATTAGAACAAGTGATCTCTAAGAAGTAGAATGCTAGGGAGAAGCCGATTCGCCACTTTAATAAAGTCTTTTCGAAATAATGCCTCTCGACAAGGCAGGTGCAAAAGGAAAAGTACTAAGGGCTAGAGCAGTGGAATAGGGGATAAAAAACAAAACCTCGAGCTCTTCCCCCGAAAGGACGTTCGTGGTCACGCCATCTGTGAGTTAGTGCTTCCCAAGTAAGAAAGAAAAGGAAATAGACTCGGCTGTTTTGAAGAAAGAAATAGGTTTCTGTAAAAGGAAGTGAAAGTGAGTGCACTACTAGGAGTGTGACGCTTTGTTTAGGCTTCCCTTGCTAGGGTTACAGATAGAAGGATAAGGGCATCGTTAGCAATTGAAGAAGAATCTACTGCTGGGGAAAGGTGCAGATGAAGTGAATCAATAGGAGAAGGGACAAATGGCACAGAGGGAAGAGAAGTCTTAGTTAAAGAAAAGAAATGCTGCATCCAGATTCGTTAAGTCTTCCATTCAGGAGGGCTCCATATCTTTTCTTCCTAACAGCGTGCGATGAAATGATGGACTCTTTCATATAGCAATAGATGCCATAGAGTAGGGCAGAAGAAGCACAGGCTAGCATTCCAAGTGGGTCAGGGTCAAGTCGGAAATTAGAGCTCAGAAGCTTTCCTCTTACTGTATCATTGCTCTGGGCAAAAAAACTAGATCTCATGAGAGGTTTTTACCGCTAAAGGCCATAGAGCACACTCACAATAGACCAGAACAGGATTTCCCTATTTTTTATTCGTCTCTACGAACGAAGAGATCAATGAATGCATTGCGGTGGGGACGCGGCCAAGTGGTCGGCTAGAGCTCGTCCCAAGCCAACCTTTTTAAGGGAAGGGCTTATGAGTGACGTACGTGATGTGGAACTCTGATAACAGGAGTTGCCACCTGGGAGTTCTTCCGGTGAGTGCCGGCTTTTCTTTTCAAACTTTCACCATCCTTGAAAACAGGAGAACGGAATAGGCCAAGAGGGTAATGTCGGAGCCTCTGTGTAGCCCACACACCAAGGCGATGACGTAGCAGGTTTAAGATAAATAACTAAGGCCATTGTCGATCCCAGACCAAGTGACCTCAGGGAGTCAGATTAGGATTCAGTGACCAAGGGAAGGGGTAGGAAGAAGAAGCTCTTATTCCGATTCCTCTAGAGAGATGCCGAGAAAAGAGCAGAGGGTTTATGTCGGTCCAGGAAAGCTTATTTTGATGTTTGATGGCAGGCCAGTAACAACTATAGTTTTCTTTGCTGTCGGTCCAGCCGAGTTCAGTATGGCTACCTAGTTACACTACCTCACTGCACACTTTCTATCTTTATTAGATTAGAAGCTGCATGCTATCGGAGAGAGAGCAATGGGAGGTTCATTCTTACCGCACAAGAAAGCTAGCCGGAAGCGAACCCAAGCATAGAAGGGAAGCAAGTGGGTAAGCCAATACTATCTCATTCAGAAAGAGGGCGGAAATCTCACATCCCAGAAAGACCTTCTTTTTCACCTGCGCAACCGATTTCATCCTCTTCAAATTAAGGCAAGCAAGGCCTATAGGGGGCGAGAAGCGAAAGCTGCATACCTACAGTGAAACTAATCAGCAAGAGCCAGCATTCAAAAGTTCCTCGATCGACGGAATGAAGGTCTACTTCGTCGCTTGATTCACCGGGCCCATGTCTGTCAACGGTGAAAGATAGCCCTAAATAAAGTGAGGGCCCCGGAAATAGCATTTCTTGGTCTAGCCCCGGAAGTAGTCGCAGATAGAAAGAGAATACGTATGTATACTCAAGTCACTCTAAGGGAATTTGCTGGGATTGGAATGTATGTACTCCCAGTTTCAACTAGAATCGAAGGAATCTCCTCTTTATAGCGCGTCTATGTGTCTGCGTGTCCGTCTTTCGTCCTCTCTTTTCATTCTCTTAGGATTCCCAGTCTCGAGTGACTGGTCTTTGAGGTCTAGTCCTCTTGCCCCTTGAATCTTAGTATTACCTGAGACTTTCTCAGTAGGGTCCGGGATAGAATAGAAAGTTGGAGTTCAGTTCCTTCTTCGAACGAAGTCCTGCCTTTGAAACCTAGCCAATCCCAAGACATATAATGGAACTGCCGTCTATTGTATAGGGCTACTATATTCATTGGAACTCGTCTACTAATGCCGGTCGGATTAGCTACATCGGATCACCTACTACCCTAGGATTATTGGACCTGTTGGAACGGCTTCTTCTATTTCTATCTACACATCTCGGAGCTCATACACCTGCGCATCTCCTCTCTGTCCCGTAAGCATTTATTCCTTCAATGGCTCTGACTCTCTCTTCTCGGTCAGTATATTCCCCTAATCTCTCTGTCATTGGAATAGCCAACAATAATAGGTAATTAACTCCTTGGGATCGAAAGAGAACTTTTGCTTTGGTCTCGAGGAATTGTTGAGCGAGGCTGACTTTAGAGGTGTAAGCACCGCGAGTCTCAATCCAGTCAAATTCCTGTTCTATTACAGGCTCCTAACTGAGCGAAAGGCATAATAGATTCTTGCTCTTCTTATGCCTCTATTAGACCATCAGCTCCTGACTGAGCAAGACGACGTGATCTCCTGACAGATTAGATTGTACAGCGCATCAAGAGCAAGGCTGAAGGCAAAGCAAGTACATCAGTCACCCCATTCTTTCTATAGCTATAGGCAAGAATCTTTTGTCTTTTCTTTGCCAATTAAAAAAATAGTCGAAAGGAGGCAACTTCTGATACGCAAGACCAGAACCCACAAGAGCAGAGCCAAAGCCTAAGTCAAGCACAGTCACATCAGCACTAGAGACCAGCGATTTTGTCTAGGACAGGCCCAGCCATTCGAGATCCACAGCTAATGCGAGCAGGGACCTCCACCTTCCAGTCAATAAAAAAGAAAGGGAGGAAAGTGAGTAACTAGGGCGTACGCGAAAACTCAAATCTACGATCGTTTGGCTAGATCCATTTTTCGTTTTATGAACGCTTTAGTTTAGTGTCACCATACTTCAAGCATCGAAAAGTCGGTTTTTCAGCATTCAAATAAGCCAATTTAATTAATCGACCGTCGAATGTGACGTGGATACGGTCACGATTCATTCATAGGCTTTAGGTGATTAAGCTGGTCAAGTTGAAGGGGAATAACTTCCCAGTCCGTCCTTGGGACGGAAGCCTCCGCATCACACGTCCCGGCGATAGGCAGAGACCAAGATTTGACCATTTAAGCGCTAGTTCTGCTTTCACATTAAGATTATAGAAAGAGGGTTACTACATTGATAGAGGCATACAAGTATTCAGTTATCAATAGCCCACGGAGTGGTAATTCAGTGATCTTTAACCAATTGCGATTCCGCGCATCTGATCTTTCCTGGTAATGGTTTATTGGCGGGCTGAGACTACACAGGGGTAGAGGCCCATGCCAGTCTTTTTAGAGATCCGACTCGTCACCCGGTTAGGTGCCGGTAGGAGAGTAGGGGGCTATTGAGTTAGAAGTAGGAGACGATCAGACTTATCTTATATAGGCCGCTTAACGAGTTAGAAGATGTTGCCAATGACCGGGTCTCGAGAAGAGTTGGACGCGAACCCCTCCCATGAGAAAGAAGCCTAGCAGCCCCGATACGCCGAAACCTCTTATTCCGGTCCTTAGGCTAACTACGACTAGTCAGGAATTGCGTAAGAGAAGAAAGGTAACCGGATGCCTGGGGCTCCGGACAATGTCCGGAGTCTCTTAAGGAAGGATAAAACAAAAATTAGAATGAATCGACTAGAAAGTTTGTTCCGTAGGCTTTCGTGAATGGGGCTCATGGCTTTCGAAGTCGAAATCACCCGAAAGAAATGGCTCTAATAGTTGAATTTCTCAAAGGAAGGGTTCTTTTGTTCCCAGGGAGTGAAGCCTTTCTTTCCCGGAGCGGCAACTTTCTTTCTAGAAGTAGGAGTTTTGCTTTATTTTATTTCACCTTTGGAGATAACAGCCGTCGGCGTGGATCTTCTTTTCCAATCTTTTCGATTTGATGAGTTGTTGCAGTAGCCACTGCGGCTTTGGGCGAACCGACTTTAGAGGTGGATCCTGATGAAGTAATTGATCCAGCCTTAGCAACCGGAAAAGCCTTCATGGGAGCTTTCTTAACAGCCAGTGGAGTGACAGCAGGTTTTTGGATTTATATAAATAGTCACGATTTCATAGGAGGTAGGTGGAAAAGCAAGCAAAACCTTTTTTTATGTAAAGGGAATGAAGTGACCAGAAGGTTCAAGCTATGAATGTCTTTCTCTACATTTAGTAGCACTCAAGGGATCTCGACGAACAGTGGAACCATGAAAGTCAAAGTAGAGCTGAAATCTCGTGCCAAAGTGGCACACATATGCTTCCAAATGCACTTTCTTTCATGTCCGGGCTGCTTACCGGCGGAGTGCATGGTGTAGTAGGTATGGTTAGGTGCTTTGACGCTCGCAAACATTTTTTTTTTCAAGGAATCATGAAACCATCGGTGCATAAGGAAAGGCCTGAATGAAAGGACCATACCGAAAAGGGGCAAGAATGCGACAGCATTGAAGGGGGGGGGGGAAAACAGACATCCATACGACAGGAGAACGAAGGGCATATGGGGGACGGATAGAGATTCTTTGGTAGTAGAAGATTTGCAATCACATCTGCTCAAGGAACTGTTATACGGTAAAGCAGTTGATGCTTACTTGATTGCTGGTGATTTTAACTTGATTGCTGTTGAGTATGACTTGATTGCGGGTATTGGCCTCAACCTACTAATAGGAATGTGACTGTCCTCTAGCCCTAGCTGGAACTGCCCTTTCCCGAGAATAAGAGGATATAGCTAGTAAATGGAACTCCCTCGCTCCTAACTCAACTATGCCCGGATAACCTACTAAAGAACTTCATTCGTTGGCCGAAGCCGGCTCGGTTCCCAGAATCAAACTACCCTCGATCTCAACACACAGAGACTCCGCTGAGAAGGATTCTCATGCCTTATGTTCAAAGACAGGCCTCAAACTGACGATTATTCTCGATCCATAGATAGAATAGAAATTAGGCCATCTCCCTTTAAGTGATAGGGGAGAAAGAGGAAGAACTCTAACTCTTCTCTTTACACTTTGTCCTAGAAGCCCGGGACTAGCAACCAATAGGATAAGAGGATCCTAGCAACAATAGCAAGAGCAGCCCTGCCTGCGAGTAGAAGAACAAGGATACTAGCAGCCGTAGAAGGAGCAGGATTTCCAAGAGGACCCTTCCTTGCTGAGGATGACACGATGGCACTCCTTAACTCACAGAAGACGTAACGAAAAGAACCTGAGGGCAACTCCTCCGATTAGCTATCTATTTTCACCTAGACATAGCTAAACTTCGATTCCTTGGCCACTTAGATAGAACTCTCTTTTTATTTACAATGAGGACATAGATGCCATGCAGTAACCAGAAAAGAATCCAATTCCTGAGCCCACACCGGGAGTCAGAAAGGAGAGAGAGGATTAGATACTATACCCGTGAAGGAGGGAGTTCGGTCTATGGAGCCACCACCTTCGTAAGCCTTAGACTAAAGATAAGCGGAAAGAAAGCCTAGACCTAAAGTAAAGATCGGAGGACCTCCATCTCTCTTTGGGACAAAAGCTCGAATAAGTCCCCGAGCATAAGCCAAGGCATATTGAGAGAATCGGCTAGCCATTTCATATTTTACCCAATAATATTAGGATTAGGAGGTAAAGGATGACTAGCATAAAAAGCGTTAATTTAATAATTGAAAGGATCCCCACTTCAGCATGCAGTTCCGCGTTGTAGCTCGTGTTTGAGAGTGAGCGATGCTATAGTATTGTGATTGGTTGATCTATTGAGGTAATACTGTCTTTGCGGAGTCTTATAGAAGTAGCGTATGCGCTTGAATCAGCCTGTCTTTGTATAAACAACTAGTCTTCGGAAAAATCTGTTTTTCTTTTTGTGAACAGGAACTTAAACATTAACTGATTGAGCTACAACCACAACAGCCTTAGGCAAGTACGAAAGACAACCAAGGACAACAGATGCGGATTCATTAGCTGCTTTTTTTAGGATTTTCTCCCTTAACTAGGCTAGGGTTTAGGAATAAGGGTAGAAGTGAAGTTTCTATTGAATTGAGTCAGATCTTTGTTTGATTAACAAATGAATATCAGATTTCCAGTAAATGAAAAGTTTTAGAGGAACAGCTGATTCCCCTATTGATTAACCTCCTACAACCTCCGAAGCGGATAAGATTCCAAGAGCTTCGTCTATACCAGAATATGAAAGAGGAGCTTCTACGTTAACATTTCACATAAATGTGCCTCCTCCAGTCTCTCTAAGCGGAGTCCGATTGCAAGAAGTAGCTGCGCTATGCCCGCCCGATTGGAATCTTTAGCAAATATAAGGCTTAGAACTGCAAGGGAATAAGCGGTCTATGACATGTGGTGACAAGGCTAATGGAATAGGAGGGCCCGGCCTTGTGTTCAATATTTCGTACGTAGACTATCTAATATCTATATATTAAGAAAGAGTTGCCAGCGAGGCCTTAGGAGCATTTCTCCCGGTCAATTCCTATGATTGTGGTATAGTTCAAGCATATCATGAGTGACCTTCGCCAAGGATCTAGCAAGCAGCGATTTCCCTGTTGGCGTATAGAGAGAGTCACAACAAAGAAAGGGCCTCGTATGGTCGTATGTCCTTAATTCTCGTATTTATTAGAAGAAACCTCAACTGAAACCTTTAACGTTGTTATAACGCGACGCCTTGCTTAATCCAGTACCAGTAAGTAAGGAAGCCCCTTTGAAAGCATTATTCATTATCTGAGTGAATCCCGTCTTGTGACAAGTTTAAAAGAAGGACTATTGAAAGCGGGGATAGCGGATTATCTTCTCGGGAAAGCTAGCAAGCCATCTACTTTCTTTCCTTCACCCCTCAAGTAGTAAGGCTTTCCACCCTGCCGGTCCTAATCAAATAAAAGATCTTATCCGGCTAGCCATTGGTCGCTTTATCAAATCTTCTCCAATTAGAGAGTCACTTCGTCCCTTTTGGAGTGGAGAGAGGAGTACCGGAAGCCCATTAAGTGTAATTTCTTCTCTGTTACAAAAGTGCATTTGCTTCTGCCCGGGAGGGCTATATCTATCTTCTCTTTTCTTTCCTTTAGGTATAACGCTAATCGATTTCTTTCCTCCCGCAAGCTAACGAACGATCTGAAGGGCAATTCTCTGTAAAAAGAAAGGAATTGAAAAATGAAAAGAAGTATAAGTACCTCACCTCAAAGTCAAGCCAGCCATTTAATATTAATAGAAGTCTTTCATTCCTTGGAGCGAGTGAAAGCAAAGGATAAGAGCACATGGGAAAGAGACTGTTTTTTCAAGCCAGTTTCATTCCTAGTTGCGCTGAAGTCTTCCATTCCAAGAATACAATAGTCAGACGCAACCCTTGACTTCTCTTCTATGGTGGAGTCGTTTGCTAGTCCCAGATGGAATCCAAGAAACTAGCGTTGAAAGGCAACGAGGAGGGAACATTTGAGGAGCGTATTATGAACATACTTGGAGCTATTGAAAAGAGTCAAATAGAAGGAACTCTCAAGTGATTGGGCTTACTCTCCTTCTTCTTTTCAGCCTGTTGGGCAACATCAAGCGTAGATAGTCGTTTTCAGCCTATTCTTCGTCCAACGGAACCTAGTGCCCATTTTTGGCTCAATATGATACGAATTGGGAAAGGCCCTAACGTCCTTGACTACTGACTTTCCTGGCTGTCCGCAGACTTCCCTTTTTCTATAAAACCTTTTACCATTTATCTAACCAGTTATAATAAGCTGACCTTCCCTATTCTGTCCTTTTACCTATAAAGCTCTACTGGATTTGCTATCGACTGAAGTCACTAGCCAGTGCTATCTCACCAACCTTTCCAATTAATATAGTAAACCTAAGCCTTAAACAGGGCTCAGAAAGAAAGCTTTTGGAGCTAGGAGTAATCCTCGCTTTACGAATCCTCGCTTTTGAAACTCCACCTCCAGTACTTCTAAATCTGAATTTCATGACTTCAAATCTTAATTAATCAATTTCATCATATTATTATTCAAACTCAATAGACCTCCAATACATGGAATAGGCTCACTCCCTGGGGTAAGCATAATAAGATCAAATTGAATATGTAATTCATGCTCCATATAATTAAAGAAGGAGTAATATTCATTATCATTATCATAATTGTTTGGTATTATTAAATAAGCTTCATAATGATTCCTAAAATAGGCTAAATCGTACAAGCTACGTGCCACCTCATTGTCTAAAATAGTTAAATAGATATTCAATAATGTGCTTGACAACAAGCCTATAGGAGGTATTCCATATGTATGGTTAATTAATTGAAATTCATTCACACTTAAATGGATAAAATCGACTATATATTTTAATATTCTTTCAGATCGAATTATATTTATTAAAACATTAAGTAATATCCTTTTATTTAAACTAAATAATGTTTTTTCAAAATGAATTTGGTATACTTTACCAATATCAACAACGTACATCATATCTGTATATATATTTCTGTCTAAATTCACACTATAATCACATTTTGGAAGAAAGAAATCTTTCTTTTTACAATAGATTATAAGCACTCTTGAGAGAGCCGCTCTAAATAAATCATCTTTAGGATTCGAATCAATCTTAAATGAATCGTACTTTAAAGGTGAATATGAATATATATCTGAACTAATCTCTTTGATGAGACTACCAACTTCACTATGACTAACCCCAAAAAGAGACTCTTTGTGTAACTGGAGTATTTCACTAATTAATAAAGAAATAGCATTATAATCACTATTTAAATGAGTAATTTTACTATGAAAATCACGTTCTAAACTTAACAACGAGAGACCATTAATCGTGGTTAACCGCACGTACGGCAGCATTCTGCTTTGAGCAGAGAGCAAAGATCCTAAACCCAACCGAAGGCTCATATTTTCTAATATTTCTTATGCCTCACAGCTAGAGGTTTTTTGCAACTGAACGGGGTTTTAATTTAAAACAAAGAAAGATAATAAAAGAAAGAAGAAAAGACATAATGCAAGAGCTGATCTCGCATCATAGTATAAGGTATGAGAATGAATCCGATTCCTCTTAACCTATCGTTAGCTTTCTTTAATACTCCTTGGTATAAGAAGGCCATCTCTTTCAAGGAGGTTTCTCGTCTAATGTTGTTTCTTCTTTGTATTGTTGTTTTCTCTGTTCAATCTCTCTTTGTTTCTTATCTAATTTCATATTTAGAATAAGATTTTCATCTTGTAGTTTTATTATATGATTTTTTAGTGATTTTATTATTTGTTTTGAAATGTGATTTAGTGAATCCAAGTCTTTGATATCAATTGGCTCAGTATCAATCCATAGATTTCTTTTATATACTGGTATCCTCTTTGTCCCCAGCTTAATTCCAAGGTTTACCAATTTCTCTTTCTTGATGATGTTAAGAGTGCGCCAATCAATTTGGAAGTTGGCTGTAACCTGTACCAGTTCTTTACGAGATAGGTCGGCGTACTGTGAATTAAACCATTCTGGATAGACCAGGTTTTTTGCTGGTCCCTTGTACTTGAGTACATTGTTTCCATCTATAGTGATATAGCAATATGATTTTGGTGCTAAAAAGTATCCTTTTCTAATTCTGTCCTCTAGCTTAAACTTTCCTAAGACAGAAGAAGAAATCATTTCTATAGGTAGTGGCTGACCAAGCACAACAGAGTCTGTGTCCGTGTAGTAGCAGTCCTCTCTTGAGATATAAGGGTACATATAGATCCTAGCAGAGGCTGTGATCGCAGCAGCTAGTTGTACAGCTGAGTTCTTCGGTGGCTTCCAATAATCTAATCCCTTCTCGGTATTGCTATGGTAGGCAACGATGTAGTTGTTCTCGCTAAGCATCTCACCGAATATGAACTCACTATGCCTGATCAAATCATTGTATCGATGAAGATCGCAGACCTCGGTTGTCGTGCTTTTAGGATTAATTCCAAATCTACCGTATAGCGAATTCATAAGGATCTTGTACACATAGGCCAAGGACTCATTACCAGATATCCGCGCCTCTAACCTGCTCTCAAAGAGTGAGCTAACAAAGTCCCTGAATGGGCTTTCCATCCTCTCAAAGAGATAGCCTGAGATTGGGATCACAGTGTAGCCTAGGCCTCTTGCATACTTTAACTCCTCGCTATAGTAGACTCCAACAAATTCCCCGGTTGGAAAGATAAGAGTCTTATTCTTGTCTCGATAGGGTAGAAAGGGCTTCTTGATAGTCTTCGGACATACCACATATGCCTCAATAAATCCAAAGATGCTATCTAAGTCCTTGCCTTCCAAATTTCCATGCCAGACTGGCACACCCCCAGGCATTGGATATTCTTTCATTACAAAGGGATAGAGAGAGTTCACATCGTAGTAGTATAGGTCCTCGCCATATGGCTTGTATGTATCTGTATGACCACCATAATAGGAACGCCTTATAAAAGTATCTTCATTCTTGTTTGGAATATGAATTGGAAAATTAGAAACATCGTTGTATTTCAAACGAAAAATGCTTAGAGCCAATGAAGAAAGGGTAATCTTGCTTTCTATATCAATCTTGTAGAGCTTCCAATATATCTCTTGAGCTTTTTGCATTACACCTCCAAGTAAAAGAATGTCCTGCTTCATATAATCTAACAAGCTTTTTTTCATACTTACCAGATTTTCAAGTCTCACCTCATCATATGGGATAGAGCCTTTTGGTCCAAGACCCGGGCATAGATTCTTACCTAGTGCGCTAAGTTTACCAGGGAGTAGATTCAAGGAGTCTCTGAAGCAGAATAACATCTTATTATCAGAATAGACAGCTAACTCGTAAAGCCTATGGTTCCTCATCAGTGGTTTGAGCTTGTAGCTCTTGTGATGACATGCTAGGTGCTTAAGCAAAAGAATTCCATCGAATCTAGAGAAGTTGTGGAAATAAATAGTTAAAGTTGATTGTTCTAGTCTAGCAATCTTAGATATCCTTAATACCAAGTCATAAAGTACCTTAGTACTCCTTTCTTCAAATTCATCCAAGATTATAGAATAATCTTCACTGAAGTAGGTTTCAATAATCATATCATTGATCTCTTCACCAGGACGAACCATCAAGAGACCAGCAGCATAAGGCTTATGAACGTTATCGATCAGTAAAGTCTCGGTATCGGCTACGATGAATGGTTTAAGCTCAGTCCGACATGGTTTGAGTGCTGTGATATGGGTTGGATAACTACGCTTACTATTTCTGATCTCTCTTGCTGTTATAGGCTCGATCTCACTCAATCCGGCTTTCGCTTTCATGATTGAAGAAAGTGAGCTATATCTATCCTCATAAGATATAAATGGCCTAGGAAGAATTTTTTCGTCCATATAGACTCGGATCATGAGATGAACTACAAAATCTCCGTCATAGATTTCAGCATATTTAATAATATATTTTTCTATATGAGCATAGATCTCACACATTGGAATCAAATTCCAATCTTCATATGTCAAGGGGATAGCTGGACCTAGTGTAAATGAGATCTCCTCTCCGAAAGATCGAATCATGGTAAAGGAAAGTGTGAACTTAGCGTAACCAGATAAGGAAGGGTAAGCAAACTGGATTAAAAGATCCATGGTAGCAAGACAAAGTTGGTCAATCTCGTTAATAATTGGAAAAGGTTTTTTGAAGTGATGCGAAGCAATGATTAACCCTTGATGTGGATCTTGATGTTCAATCTTTTGATTCAATAACTGTTCAATAGTAAGAGTTCCGCAGTCTGTGGTGTATGCATTTCTTTTCATATTTTAATAGTGTACGCAGTAATTCCCACTTATTAGCTTTTTCTGGAATTTATCCCACTTTTGCTCATGAGCTTGCCAACAATCCCTATGATTAGGAGATCTCAAATCATCGCATACAATACGAGTATAGTTCTCGTAAGAGCTAAGTATTCCAGAAATCTTTTCATCCCAAGTGGACTGCATCTTCTTGCTTATATTATCAGGTACATTGGCCTTTAAGTAAAAATGAAGCGTCTCTTTATCAATTACCTTACGGGAAAAGTAATCCTCAGTTGGTCCATCTGATCTAACTTTTACAATTGGTTTAATAACATTCATATAGATGAACTCGTTTATGATTGAAAGTGGAGTGCCCATGTTACGAATGATACCGCTATAAATTATTGGTATATAATTGCTATATTGAATTGTTGTTATAAAGTTGTCGTGTACTGTGTATATAGGTGCATCTATTTCAAGCATCTTTTCTACTACACTCATTGCAATATTGGCATCCTTCTGATGGATGAAGTTTACAAAGGTTGAGATCTCAGTCTTCCTACGATCTCTCTTAGAAGAAGAAACTCTCAGAGTCACCCGACGCCTCTTCTTATGAAGTCTATCATAAACCCATATATTTATGGCATCCTTTATCATATAATCCTGTACAGTAGTAAAGTAAGGCACTTTATATAAAACAGGGCAATCCCTAGAAGAAGCCACCCAGCCAATATTCCGGATCAACCGGATCAGGCCATCCATGCCCTGATATTTTGTTTTCCAGAACTTAAAGCAGACAGAGGCTACATCGAAGCATTCCTTATGAGTGATGAAGTGAGAGAGATGGTCTTTTAAATCGCTGGCAGTGCTCATTATCGTTTTGCCATAGATAATAGGCATATAGATACTTTTTACTAGCTTACGAGTGAGGAGATTGCAAACAATCGTTGATAGATTATTATTTAGTTCTGCTTTCATGAACTCTTTGAGCTCTTCGAGGATGAATGAATAAATATCTTGGATATTTCCATCCGATGAGGGGATGAGATTCGTTCTCTTAGCCAAGCTTTCATCCAATAAAAAGTAACTCATGATCTGATATGCACTCGCTGAGGCGTCTTGGGTAATGGGGATGTTCATAAAAAATTTATTTTGAAATCCAGTTATATTGGACAGGAACTGAAAGGGGCGTTTAGCCTCAATAGAATTTTTGAAAGGATCATTTATGATCTGCTGTAATTTGTTATTACACCAATCTTCTGCCTCATTAACAGAGAGGAAAGACTTGTAATGGAAGGCAGCAGCTATTATAAATGTATTAATCTTATTATCAGATATATTATTAGATTTGCAATCAGCAAAGACGATCAGGCTTCTTGCTAGATCACGCTCGTGGAAATGCAAGATACCACTGCGGTAAATTCGACCTCGGAAGTCCAGAAAGGCTGGCAAATAAAAATGATAACCATCGTAGGCTTTTGCCAGATTGATAATCAATTTCTCATAACGAGAACGCTGGATGTTCTTATATAAAGTCTGTAACACATCGTTAAAGCTACATAATTTATTAATAACCTCATCATTCATGTAAAAATCTCTAAGTTCGTAGGATACAGACTTTATATTAATATTGGCTAAAAATCGAGGCATGAGATAACCATATGAAACTAATGAGTTCTCATTATCTAAAATTATTTTCAACCAAAAACTGTTGATTTTAAAGGCCTGACACTGCAGCTTGTTCATTACACTACAGAGATTCTTGTAATCATGCTCTTTGGAAATATCAATATAAAAATTATTGATGTCAGTGGTACTTAACAGGCGGTAACGATCATATATTTCACCTGTTGGCCCACTTAAGTAACCCCCTATTAGATCAGACAAGTTTCTAGGTGTTTGGCATTCACTACTCCAATCTATAGGTTTGCATACCATAGGAAGGTTCAGCTTGATCGGTAGTAATGAGAGATCAAAGTTGCAGAAAGCGTAGAGATGGCTAGGAAGATAATAAGCTCCTTTCTTCACTCGAACAGTACCGCTCATATCACTGATTAAAGTTAAAAATTCTCTATCTTCCATGAATTGAACAAGGGCAGAACCAAAGGGATAGAGCTTCATCAATTTCGATTTCTTTTTCCTCTCCTTCTCCTTTAGTATAAAATCATCATTAGCAATAGAAAAGGGTATTTTACACCTGCTACATTTAAATAATAAAGCTTGTTTACGGATACTAGACTCTAGTTGTTCAACCAAAGAAGCAACACGAATTATTGTGTTAAATTCAAATGTGTTAAAAAACATACTTAGGACATGAACTATTAATGCTTCAATCGTATATTGACCGAACTCTGAAAGCAATTCCAAATCAGCCTTATCGAATAAACTAGACCTGAGAGAATCCTTAGCATTTTCCTCAGTATTACGGATTAAGATTTTTATGATGTTGGGAGCTGTCTTAAACATAGATTCCTCATCGAAGAATATAGTCAGATCCTCAATATCCATTTGGATCTTACGTAATTCTTCTTCACTTAATGGTAACCTATCCTTTGCATTTTTTAAAATTTCGAAGACTTCTTGCTTATACTGAACTGATTTGGATATATCATTTTCTTCACTAATTTGAGTATTTATACATATATGATCGTAAAACGCATTCCAAAATCGTATTAGTTCCTTTTTTTCTTCCTCCTTTCTCTCTATATCTATCAATGACATAGTAATCCATTGTTTGTTGCACATATTTTTTTTTGTTTTTCTTTAAAATCCGAGTAAAACCCTGGCTTTCCCTGAGGTTATTAATAAGATTTCAGTTGTCGCAACCCTTGTCTTGGCGTTCTTCCCCTTGGCTTGGCGTTCTGCCACACAAAGATCAGAGTAAAACCCTGAGCTCAGGTGTGGCAAGCCACCCTATTTGGCGTTCTGCCACACAAAGATCTGAGTGAAACCCTGAGCTTATTAATACGATTTCAGGTGTCGCTACCCTGGACCATCAGTCTCAGTCTGATTTAGACTTAACACCTGCTATGAGAGGTTTTCGGACACTATGTCCTTAATTTTATGTAAGAGAATAAAAATAAAAACATACAGCAGGAGACCGGCATTTAATAGAGCTTTGTTCCTTTTAAGGTCTCTATCCGTGGATTTAATAGAGCTTTGTTCCTTTTAAGGTCATTCTCTATCTAGGGATTTCCTAAGTGTATTAAGCTTAGTGCCATTACCCAAAGACTTCATAATCCCTCCACCATTTGCATAGCCAGAGAATCCCTCCACCATAGCCAGAGATTCCCTCCAGCATAGCATTGCCAGAGAACGACATTAGTTTTACTCTAAAGGTGATCATAATGGTATGGGTACTTTTTTTAAAGGCACGAGAGGAAGCAAGACCTTCCCCTTCCACGGCACACAAGCTGTGAGAGTGAAGGCAAGCTATCTCCATAAGGTGTTGTTAATCTTCTTTTCTTCGTCGACTCGAAAGCGAGTGAAGTAAAGAAAAGAAATGTCGGAAAATAGTTTATTGTGTGAAATGAGGAGCTTAGGAGGGAAAGGAAAGTTGGCATTTCCTTTTTGACTTCTCTGACGATAAGATATTCCCCAGTACTCCGACTACTACTAAAAGAGAGATGAACGTTCAGAATTCATAAATGAATCTTCATAATGGAAGGAAGAGATTGTTAATCGGAAGGGGAAGATTTTGAGTCCTGTGATAAATTCTTTCTCTTGATCTTCTAGGATCTCTTGATGGTTGACTTCTTTCTGCTCTAGGAGCGACGTCTAACAGCTACCTGCAAACTTCTTTCCCTCTTGGCTTGGCTTTGAATTCTTAAGAAGTCCTATTCAAGCACTACTTGTAGATCACACGAGAAAGACGGACTTTTGATCAATTTCCCATCTAGAGCGGAGATTAGCCTTTCCTAGGAGAAAAGAAAGATTTCTTGAGATTAGGCTCACGTTTGATTGTAGGGCGTTTAGGAAAGCCGATGCATATGGGAAAATAAGAGGAAAGGGACTCGGATTTCTTGCATGGCCGAAGCCATAGATCTTTTTTGGTATGCCTAATTTCAGTGGCGACTAACTTGGAAGAAATTCTTTCAGCTGGTCGAAGGAGCCCTTTCGGGCCACCTCTTTCCATGCTTTCCTTGGAGAGGCAAGCATATTCGCTTATTCCGAAGAAGAGATTTTCTCTTCTGCCTTCTCACTACTCTTTCTTCATATTTTTAAATATTGAAACAGGAGGTGGAAAGTTCCCAAAAGTTCTACCCTGGACGTCCCGGTTGCCGGTTCTATATCGTGATCCGTTACGGTAACCGAGCGGTGGAGAGAAGGGAATTCATCGATCCTTTTTCAGGGAAAGCGGGAGGGGGAAGATGGCTTACTAGACAGGGACGAGTTGGCTTAACCGTGGAAGGTACGTTCTAGAACTTTTGGATTCTATCGTAGGTAGTGCTAGATCAGAGGTGGAGAGGACGTAAGCTACTTAGAATGAAGAAGACAGCAGCGATTCAGTCAGGAAGGAAGATTCTCACCATGTTTCGGGATGCCTTCCCATTGTAATTGCGGTCCAAAAAAAAAATGCGATCTTTTCCGACAAGTCTTTTTTCATTTTTCATTTAGAAGGAGGCCCCTTTTGCTTTAGCACAGGGCTAGAAGGCTGTGATCTCGACTCAGATGGCTTTTCACTCACGCGATATTCCTCATATGTCAAGGGCTGGTAAGGTTTGATGGTGGGAAGAGACCTCTCGAGAAATGCAGCTGCGATTGCCACTGTCTGTGTCGATAGCAGAAAGTACGACTGGAACCTAGACTGCTAACGTTTATAAGAATCCTTCCTTCCTATGTCGGAGACAGAACCCCTTGTCTTCAGTCGCTATCCCTGGGTGGTACGCAGAAGTCACGGGTCCGTCCCGCCTCTCGTACACATACAGAAAAGAAAGAGACGGTTTGGAACCGGCCCAGGCCCCAAAGAGAAACAATTCGAAGAAGGGGCCTCGAAAGAAGCGCACTCTCTGGTTTGTATGTGTATGGATAGGGAAGATTTGTAAGTAATTTAGACTCTTCTTATCTTATGAGTTAAAGAAAGATGCTAGGTTAATGACTAGGGCCGGTCGTATAAATCCTTGTTCTTTTGTTCTGGGAAAGCGAAAGCCAGCACCTAAGAAGAGAGAACCTTCCTGTCCTTTAGTTCGGAGATAGAGGGAGCACGTTAGGGCGGATCAGAAAGAAGGAACTGAAACCTAAGTTCAATGCAGAATTCTTTTTGCGAGTGAAGTGAAAGTTCAGTTGACTATAGCTTATTGGCAAGCGGGAGGTACAAGTGTCGCAGATAAAATTGTCGGCAAGCAAGCTCAGAAGAAACCGACTTTCCTTTCCGGCTAGTGGTAGCGGTTGAGAGCGAAGCGAACCTTTTCTTAATGTTCATTACCTTCTCCCCCCTTCATTTCCATTCATATTCATTCCTTTCAGGATCAGTCGTGGTCTTACAAACTATACCGATGGTATGAACAAATCCCTTTCTTCATACAAATGCGTAAAAGAAAGATGTTAGCCGCACGCCGTCTACCGTTGAGTTAGCAACCAAAATCAAAGAATTAGGTTATGTAGATACAATCGAAATAAAAAAAGAAATAAAGAGATTGAATCGCACGACACAATCAAAACATTTTTCTAGCAAAATCCAAAAATTTCTAAGAACATAAAAAAAAAAGAAAGGTGGTAGGCCGAAGAACCGTTGAACGCTTCAACTTGGCCACTGAAGAAGGCTGGGCGAGAGACTAGGCCAACGTCACTGCTTACTTTAATGCCATGGTTGGAGCTTTGGGCTCCATAGACGGAACTATGTATTTAGGTATTTGGGAGGGGAGGAGAGAAAGAACGCATGCAATGGGGATTGGATTCTGTCTGTCGGAGGTTCGAGAATCTATGAAAGGACATCTAAGACTAAGGAAGAATTCAATAAAGTCCATTACTGAGAGAAGTGGTGATCTCGTCTTGCTTGCTGGGAGAAAGGAAGCTTCCGGACCACCTTTTCCAGCCAGATAGCGAGACTCAGCAATTCACACTAACTGAAAGCGGCCGAGAACACGTACCTATCCCTTACGGGAATCGAACCCGTGTCTTCGACATGAAAAGACGATGTCCTAACCACTGGACGAAAGGGACCAACAAGCCATTCTTCATATACTTCAGCTCCGAGAATAGAAGTGGTTCGTTTTCTTTCTATACGCAATTCAAGATTGAGTTTGTGTTCATGTTGGCGATTTCTGATGTGAATTCGTCGGGTCGTCCCCCCTTCCTACGGGTTCCCCCACCGACCCAGTGATACACCAACCACGCGCCTTTCCTTTCTCCGATCATAAAGTCCCCCGATCTCTTTCTTTGTCTTTCATCTCCCCCTGAACAGAATAAGTGACGGCCCCGAGAAAAAAAAAATAGCTGACTTTCCTTTAAATAAAAGGAAAACTCGCTTTTACGTGCGAGTAACTATGAATGTCGAATGTCGTCTTCTTTCTTTATGTCACTCTTAGCACTAAAATATTGAACTCTCACTTGCGCCTTCAAGCTTTTCAATGAAATCTATGTTATTGTTATGGTTATGCTTGACAAGAGTATGCCAATTTCACTTCCTGGGGGAAAGACCTAGAGATTGCTGGAAAAAACTTAGGCAAAAAAGATTTCAAATTTAGAAACTCCCCCTGGATCTAAAAACTCAAGGTGCGTAGCCTCCAACAACTGGCTTTATCCCAGCGCTGTCTCTTGCTCTTGCCGCCCATGCTTAAACTGGCTAACTTAGACTCCAGTCCTTTAAGAAGAAAGAGTGCTTCCGGAAAGAAAACTTTTTTTCATTTGACTTCCTGATTTCATTGCTCGGAGAGCTTACTGGCTTAAAATAGCTCTTTTCCCCTGATCTGGCTCTCGAAGACTCCTTCAGCAGGCCCTGAGAAGTGAGCGAAGGAAGGGCTGGCTTCGAATAACGTATATTTCTAAATGAAATAGCTTACCTTATTGTCAAATTTTAAGACTCCTGCGACCTTGCGCCTGCTTTTATAAAATATCATCCTTACTGGCCGCCTGCTGGTCTAAGCTTTATTTTATATCTATCTCTAGCTTTCTTACTTACTTTATCACAGCACAGGATTGCTCTTTAACCTAGCTTGAAAAGGAATTGAACTGAACTGCCCCTTCAAAAAAAAGCTCACCTGGTCTCGAAAGGAAGGGGAAGCACTTAGCATTCCATTCACCTTAAAAAAGGCACTGAACTTCACACTCGCTTAAAGAAGACCTGAGCATCACACCAAGGAATCCAACTCATACTGAATGGCTGAGAACTTAAATAGAACTAGATAGGCTTTCAACAGGATTACCCTAAACTCACAATGGTCAAACCCCAAGGATAAACCCTCTTTCTTTGCTCGTATCCATATCCTCAAAACCTCCTAGACCTACTAAAATAAAGACTTTGCGCTAGAATGAAAACCTTAGCACCACTCCCTGTAACGAACTCCTACCTCCCTTAAAAAAATTGCTTACACTTTGTATGTACGGGTCTCGGTAAGGCTTACCTTCAAACAAAACTGAAAATGGAACAGGCTCCCAGGGAAACAAAGGCCAAGTGCGGATTCGTCGAAGCTCTCTTATCGTTAGCCCTCTCAGGGAATTATCTATATTCATATTATCCTGCCGAAAAAAGATGCTTGCTTGCGTAAGGCACCACTTTCCTAAGCTTTATAAGATAAGATCTAAGCTAGATTAGCTGACGTCTCTTTCCCTTGTCAGCTTGCTGTCAAACTAACTTGCCCGAATCAACTGCTTGATTATAAACTGCTAGTCTGAAGGGACTCTTACTCGTTGGTTGGCTCATCTGGATCGCCATCGAAGCACTGATAAGAACTAGAGATTGTTAGCGCCTTATCCACCACGTTAGAGTGAGTCTTACTACTGAGAGTCTGCCCTTTAGCCCATTAGCTCCTTTTTAACCCTTCTATAGAACGCTTGTGGGGAACCCCCTTATGGAACTCTTCCTCGAACTGCTGATACCCCTTTTGCCTTTGCCTTACCCGCTAGCCCCGCCCCTTAGGACCAGATTGAATCAAAAATCTTGCTATTAAGGATCGCCGGGTGTGATTACAGAATAATCCTAGATGCGGAACTTGCCGGGTTCTTTCATGCCTCTAGCTAGGTGGAGGCTTACGCTTACTTTGGATTATTATCTAAATATAAGGACTCTATATAGGGATAGGCTGGCAAGCGGTTCAAGGAAGGTAACTTTTTGAATCCCAGTTGGCCTCGTCATTATTCTTTTGTCGTGATCCTTTCTTTCGTCTCATCTTCTATCGAAAAAGGCCTTTCCGCTCTTTCCTTCTGCTAATGATTGATTCGTCCGGAATGTCCTTTCTAAATGTGAAAAGCTGACTTTCGGGTCTCTCTCTTTAGGGGTCGAGGTAAGCACTCAAAGGCATGCGCGTGAAGAAAGGACTTCCCTACTTCTCTAGCTTAGCCTACCTCGCAAGGGCTGGCTTTCGCGCTAGGGCCCTAGAACTAGCAGCTCCCTTTCTTAGGTAGGCGTGAGCAAGCTATATCTTCGTAAAGGGCTAAGCTAAGGATAAAGATCTTTCTGCGGGATTGAATCTAAGGCGGAACCTAGAAAGACAAAGCAAGCATCGGCCGAACTCAGGGGACTGCCCGGCGGAGCACCACCAAATGAAGAGAGTTACCACAAGCCTGAGACGACTTCTACTACTTCGCCAGCTTCGAATCCTTAGACAAGAGCTAGGACGGATTGAATCGAAAGCTTTCTTCTTTTTGGCTTAGACCGATAAAGGGAATAGGGGTGAGGAGGTAGACTAAGTCAAAGGCATTGCTCTTCACTTCCTTTCGAGTAGGGGTAGGCCCGTGACCAAGACAGAAAAAGAAGGAATTGCTCCGGTTCTGGATCAAGGTTTTCCAATAGCTGATTATTAAAAAACAAAGGCAGAGCCACTACCACTACCATACATAATAAGCAGCACAAACAGTATCACGGCCTCCAGATACGGATCCCGCGCCAATGGACTTTGTTGACCGGGAAACTAAGCAGAAATTGCAGTTTACTCCGGCATATTCAGATCTCATTGCAAACCCAGTAGTTGAACCAGCATCACCGGTAGCGCTTATAGAGCAGCGTCCAAAAAAGCATAAATCAGGCAAAGAGCCAGGTCAGGGAAGCCTCCTTGTGAACAAAAAGCCGGCGGAAAGAAAGGACCTATATCGGAGAAACTGCAGGTCGAACCTAGGGGCATCTCTAGCTGACACAATATCCGACAAAAACAAAGTCATTTTCGGCTCAAACTTCAGCAAAGGTAGCACAGTCAGCAGCATTATATCCAGTGCCCACCAATACGGATCCCGAGCCAATTACAGGGGCGGGGCACTTATCCGTCTCTCTCGCCTCTATAGTGATGCTGCGCGATAGATCCACTTGTTTGGATGGGTAAATCACTAAATCAACCGGTGTTCTGGCCACTCCCATCACTTATAGGTAAAAGCTCGCGGGTTAGAAACCTTTTTTACGGTACTTGGTTTGAAGCATAGGTAGATCGGGATCAATATAAGTCAGTAAGCCCCACCAATGCCTAAGATATCCACCAGCAGATTCTCCAAAGGAAGCATAGAAAGTTTACCCTTTCAGCGATCTTCGAAAGAGAGTATGCTCTTCTTGATGCAAACGATGGAGTAAGGAATGAAGATATCAAGGTTTTGACAGTTGAAAAAGAAAGGACATATCTTGCGGGCTGCCCCTGTATCAAACAACGGGAAAGGTCTTTTTTCTCTCTCTCTCTGATACGTCGCGTCGGCCCTAGCCAAGTGGAAAAAGAGCTGGCGGGCAAAAGATAAAAGACCAAAAAAATGTCATCCATTTCTGGATTTCCTGAGCGAGGAGTTGAACCAAAGCCAGCGCTAACTATTCGGTGAATTGGGTCGGGTATACTAGGGTGCTGTTCCCTACCCCTAGCGTAGCTAGGACGGTAACAAGTCACAGTCCTGGGAAGAGGGGCTACCTAGCAAGCTTATAAGGGTGAAATCAAAGGAATCTCTTTCATCATTCAACTTTTAGATGCTAAAGAAAAGATGTGCTTTCAAAGGGCTTTCTTTAATTAGTTCTATTCCACCGCCGGTCCTATCACTATCAGTAGTAAACACGAATTCCTTTATTCAATTTAGTTCTCCTCCCTAACGGCACACTGTATATAATCTCTCTAGATGGCCAATGTGAACATCAAACTTGTATGTGTTCAGCATATTGAAAGTGACATTGACAAAGCAAAGCACGGATTCCCTAGAATGTTAGAACTCAGACATGACAGAGAAGGTAGTCAAAAACGGTACGCTAAGCTCCTTGCTTCGTCGCTTCTGTTTTCAGTCAGAGAATGATGTTTTAAGCATCTCTCTATGCCAGGCATCTATCTGACCTGACAAGGAGGTCGACTTTGATATCTCAACCCTGATCTCTACGGTTGGTTGAAGGTGTCTTGGATTGGAAGACGGGTCGAAATTAGATCTGGATAGAAGATTCATCTACGCTGGCAAAAGGGCTTTCATTGAATCAGACTTTCCCAATGCTGCTCCTCTCCGATCCCCTCGCTGTGCTTGAGTGGCATGAAGCTACTAAACGAAAGCTAACTAACGTATCTAATCTAGTGGCGATATCAAACAGATTCTGCCCTGGGGAGAGCGGCTGAGACAAATCAAGATCTTGTGTATTCCCCCATCCCTCGCTTTGACAAACTTTCTATCGCTACGCCCCTGGGATTGGCGGGAAGGTCTATTAATAGAATAGTGGTGCGGTATCTGGGAACTCCTCTTTCGAAATGGGAAGAATAGCCTAGTAAAAGAAAGAGCCTACTTTCGTACTCAAGGGTCTACACTGTCCTTCTGATACAGAATAGAATCCGATACTATTCAATATGATGGTCTTGCTGCTGCTCTGTTCTCCGCTGTTGCAAGGAAGAAGCCCTGCGCTTAGCTTAGCTCGAGCAGTGGATTAGGTAGAGAAGATAGTTGTGAACGACTCCGCTCTTGTTGATTTGTTGAACAACTTTCATCCCTGTGCTCAATGCCCGGACCATAGAGAAAAGATAGGCTCTTCCGTCTGTTGTCACAAGTCTTGTTGACTCAGCCGGGAGTGAAAGAGATTCTCTGATTCGACGTTCTCCAAATCCCAATAGGAAAAGCTTAATGGCAGCTAGATGGCCGGCTCTCTTGATGCAGGATTTCTCAGTCGGCGGGGGTCTTAGGATTCATTAGGAAGAAAAAGCAAGATCTCCTGTCTGATTCTGATAAGGGCTCTTTAAGAGATATCGTTCCTTGACAATGGCCGCGGGTAAGCTCCGTCGTTCGCCGATGATGGCAGGTGCCCAAGAGCTGTAGTCTAAGTCAAGTCTTTCCCCAGTCCACGCCCCGACCCTAAGAGAGAAATCTGTAGCTACTCTTGCTATTATTCACCTATTCGATTTAGGAGAATCACCGATAGAGCTAAACCAAAAAGTACCAGTTGTTGATTCTCTTTACACTCTTGTTCGCTAGTACGTACAATTGTGATTGATGAGCATATGGAACCTCTAAAGTGAAAAGCTCTTATTCAGTCAAGCATGGAATACCCCCTTGGGATGGGGGCCTAAGAGCCATAGATCACTAGCGCTAGAGAGAGCCGGTGCCTTCGTTCGGGTAGGTGGGTGGAAAAGCTTACTACTAATAGATGCAAGCTATCCTAGTGCGATGGGTGAATATGGGACTTTGTTTGAGAATGAGCTTACTCTTTTTGGAACACCCCCTTCACAGACATTTGTCTGGCCGCCAAAGACCAGATAGGTTTGGTAGGTGTAAGGTAAGAAGAAGGCTCTTCGGCTTGGGTTGATTTACGCTCTAGCAGTTGGCAAATAGGCCCAATGGTAGAGATCAACTAGGCTACAGAGCGAGACTCCTCATACGTCCTATACAACCATAGTCTTAGTAGCCGCTATTGACTGACTTACCGAGAGCAAGAGAGGAAGATGGGATGGTACCAGTGGAAGAGAGTCATCGAAGAAGATTCTTTTTCTATCATAAAAATTTAAAATTTCATTCCCCGATCAAACAAGAAGCTTAAGATGACCAATCGGCGGATTTCCCTGGGGTTCATGACTTTGCCGCCTTAACTCTCTAAACTGATCTACGCCCATACTTCGTCGCTTCTCAAACCTATCGAATCAGAATTGCTTCACCTCTTCGATTACCCGTCTGACACAACTAGATTAGTGTAAAGCCCATAGGCAAGAAAAAGTATTATGGCACCACTAGCAATGATCTGCTCGATGCAACAACAAAGAGTGAGGCAACAGATTTGGATTAGTCCCTGTCTTATGGGAATCCCAAATTATGGTCCGTCCGTCTGAGAGAGGGTTTGTCTGTTCATCAAGCGTATGAGTCTTTTTGGATCCCTTCCCGGGGGGGTAGCTTATAGTTTAAATCTAGTTCTGGCTAATTAGCTTTCTTAAATCAATTGAAGAGAGGTTCTATTCAAGTGTTGTTATTGTCACCCTCATCGAGGAGTGGATAGCCACCCTTTCTTGTAGAGCCAGAGTTCTAAGCCTAAGTCAATCTAACGGAATGCCAGTCGATGAACATAGACGCCTGCTAAGCGGAATGGACCAATGCGACATTGACTAAAGAAGGTAGACAAAACAAAAAGGCAAACTATAGAAAAAGCCAAGCTGACTGAATGAAATGCCGCAGCTGACTCTGACTCCGGTTCGGTACCTACTCCATATCTGAAGATTGACCACAGCGCCTTACCGCCCTTGCTTGGAGTTCGATCCACACACGGCATGAACTATTCCCAAAAGGCAGTTTGGACGGTGTGCAGATCTATAGGTGCTTTCGCTAAGGATCTTACATGGAAGCGCCGAGACAGATATATCCAGGTCTCGTTCATCTTTTGTCTATCCTATCCCTATCTATAGTGACGGTAGGCAGACGCTTCATACCACAATAGACGAGGACTGTATAGCTTCCGACGCTCTTTTGGATAGCTACACTTCCTTCTAATCTTGGAAAGGCTTCTTCTCCGTTGCACTGATGCCTTATCTTCCTTTCTTGTAATTGTAATCAAGGAAGTAGGCGCTAGGGCTTCTATTAGGCGAGAGCATCCCTTTCTATTTAGATATCTTCGAGTGCTGGATGAGTAAGGGCCCCGGTTCTTAGAAAGAGATTCGCGATTGCATCCTTCTTTCCATTTCTTGTCATCAAAGTATAGGTTCTACCTTCCGCTTGCCCTTCGATCCAGCTGCCCAAGCGCTCTTAATAGATTGCTATGAAAGATCTGTCTTCTTGTCTCACGAGTCCCGTGTTCTAAGGATGGTCTTCTTAAGGAAAGGAGAGGATTAAAGGTTACTTTAATAGAATGAGGGTTAGCGGTACATTACAGACCGTCAGGGAGAGGTTAGTCCTTCGTGTGAATGAATGAGAGAATTGACGATGGGAATAGCACTCAGAGGAGGTCACGAGGCTCTCATCTAAGTCTTTCGATTTCTTGTTTTCAACCTTTCTGGGCCTGGTTGTTACGATCTATGATAGAATGAGGGTGCCGCTGAGAGCCGTAAGTAGAGAATGTCCCAAGCAAGCAGTAGCCAAGAGCACTACCTGGAGCAGCCGGAGAAAGACCGATATGCGTGGATAAGAGAAGAGATAGGCGCTCGTAGACTTCTTTCTGTTCTTTTTGGCTTCTTTTCTTGGAATGAGTAGGGAGCCTCCTATTAGATTATAGTGACGGTAATGGCTGATGCCTTAGAGGAAGGTAGTTGTAAGGGATGGAAAGCCTGGGTTAGAGGCTCATTCGATAAGATAAGGGAATTTTGGGACTAGATTGATTGAATCATGATTTTAGCTCATTTGGTTGGCAGAATCAGTCATAACGAAAGAGACTTCCGTCGAGTTCGAGCGGGGTCATCGACCATAGGCCGTCAGGATGAAAGGCAGTATAGTTAGGATATGACGCTCCTTGTCACCTAGAGCTGAGGGATAGGAATGTCGACCATAGGAATGGGATTTGCGGAGAGAGAGGGACTTAGTGAAAGGTATAGGTTAGCTTTAGGGCCTAGGACGGCTCCCCCGTAATTGATAAAGGAAGTGGATCAGCTTGCAACTTTGAATGAGCCTCTAAGCCTGCCTTTGACAAGTAAGCCTTCTCCTCTAAGTCTCTTCGCTTCCAGGGTTGCCCATTGGAAACCATCCCCAAGATCCATAAGCCATAGATGGAGCCAGAAGGAAGAGATGATCCGGCTTCGTTCTTTGTCTTCTCTTCTCTTTGGTAGTGGAGAGAGGTCGGGAGTATGGCTCCCGCTTTGAAGTGAAGGGATGGGAATTTAATTCTTTCTTTCCATAGCTCGTTCTATGGATTGCTATGAAAGGCGCCTGACGTCTTTCAATCGATTGTTGAGGCATTCTTTCTTCTACTAGTTCGGCCGGGATCTTACTACTTGGCTTCGAGAGTCCTCTTTTCTTCTTCTTTCTCTTTAGGATAGATCTCGTCTTTGATCCCTGGGTCTCTTATCTTAGCCCAGAGTCCCTGAACACTTGCCTTTCATAGAAGTAGAAAGATAGAGCCGCACAATATCCTTTCCTCTGTTCTGTCTTCCTCGACTTAGCAGCCAAGTCTTCTCTTACAGGTCTTGTCCCTCTTCTTATGTCATGGTCGAACTTCTCTTCGACCCCTTTCCTTTGGCCTTGCTTTTACCTTTCATGGAAACTGCATTTCATGATACTAGACATAGAAAGAATTGACTGATCGGTCACCAGTTAAAGGCCCGTCCCGTGCTCAGGTACCTGTTTCCATTCAAGGAAGGATCGATCTGGCAGCGTCAAGCAACGACTTCGGCTATCGAGTTTGAATCAAAGTGACGGGCAAGAAGCTCATTTGGTAGAAGAAGTCAGTGCATTTGGGAATTGACTTAGTCGACCGGGATCTGGAGTAGAGCTCCTGCCAGAAGACTTGCCTTTCATAATCCCAAAGGTATGCAATCTCCTAATGGAAGCCCTAAGTCTAGATTAGGCCCTACCTTTCATCAGTAGAAAGAAAGAGAGTAAGATGCTCTCGCCTCTAATAGAAAGAACTCTGCGATCGCCTATTGAGTCTGCTACTGCCCCGAGTGGGCTTGCTTGGTCCGGTCCTCCTCTTGGCTTGCTTAGCTCTTGGTACGGCTGATAGAACCCGGACCGTCGACTTGCATATCAATCAGTTCGAAGATCTCTTCCATCGCTCTTCCTATTTCTTCTAATCAAAGGTAGGGCGGAGGGCTTCTCGTGAAGAAATCTCGCCGACTAGACTTTACTAGAAAGAAATGAGAAGAAGAGATCGATTGCCTAAGGTCTTTCTACTTCTTGATGGTGAAAGGTAGTTTACTAACTCGACCCTTTGGAGATTGGTCCGCCGCTGTAATGCCATGGCCTATCTCTTTTCATTGATTCTAACATGGTCTAGCTCATTTGGTAGAATGAGTCCGAGAGCCCTGAAGTAGCTCCTCTTCCTATTTATTCATGCGTGACCATAGGCCGTCAGGCTCCTTGGTAGAGAGGTGTTACCAGGTAGTTGCCTTCATAATGCCTCTGTCTTTCTTTTCTTTAAAGCTGGATGGCTGCTGCCTGTCCACTTGCATTGATTCATGCCTTACCGCGGGCCCTGGTAAGCTTCTTTTTTCTTGTTTCACTCCAATCTCGATCTGTCAGCTTCAGTTCTTTCTTCTTTCCTTTTCTTCTCATTCGATATATTATGTGCAATTAATGTTTTTGAATCATAAGTTAAAGTAAAAGTGTTAGTTGGTCGTTGTTCTTCCAAAATAGAAAATGGATTCATTTTTTTGACTATTTCTTTAAAAAAGAGTTGTCATATCTCGGTAATGGGGTCTGCTGATTCGGAATCACGCTCTGTAGGATTTGAACCTACGACATCGGGTTTTGGAGACCCACGTTCTACCGAACTGAACTAAGAGCGTTTTCTTATCACATCACAGTAGATACGACTGTAAAGAAAAAAGGATGATTTTCTTACTTACCCAAAATTTGTATGCATATAGTCTCATTAAATAAAAGATTTTTTATGTCCAATTTGAATTGATCTTAATGGATTCCTCGTTACTGCCCAGAGGAGAAGGGTAGGGATGACGGGATTGGAACCCGTGACATTTTGTACCCAAAACAAGGGCCAAGCTGCGCTACATCCCTTTCAATTGGTCTACGGGTGTCATTGTAGAGAATACCTGCCCTGTTTTCCACATGGTTATTTCCTCTATCGAAATAAAATGTCTCTTGCCATTTCTTCTTTTTGGTCTTTTTTGTTTATATACTCATCATCATCCCGCCGCTCCTACCAACCAACGCTTACTTATATGAGATATGAGAAAAAAAAAAGGGTTATTTAATTTAGAAATAATCAGCCCGCTCGGTTCCGCCCATTCCCGCTAGAAATAGTTGCATGCGAGAGAGATCCCAATTCTGTGTATGCGGCAAGCTTACTTAATGGAAAATACCGCCAGCTTCCACCCAGACAAAAAACGTGAGCGCCTAGCGCGAAAGGTTGCTTTACTAGAAAATATAAGGCGCGTTAGCGCTTTAGTCTAAGGGGCGGAGCGTCGAAGAAGCGAAGCGAGCCTAGAGTAGCAGCCTCTTATCTTACGTTTTTCAGGCCCCTTTACTTGATATTCTATTAGTAAAGCGCTAGCGCCCCTATAGAGTAAGGCTCTTCTGCTATCAATGAAACAAAAAAAAAGAAAGACAAAAACCCTTTTGTATAGATCGAGACTTGTAGCTTGATTCTTTACTCATTCCATACTGGGAATAATTGCAGGAAATCGTTCGATAACACTTCTTCCAATTTATCAATGATATCAGACTCCCGTGAAACTCTTTCAATGAAGTGAAGTTAATTCTTACAAAGCAAATAGCATTTCCTATTGATTTGTCCGACACTGGACTGGACCTATTCAGATTCTGAATTATCCGTCGCTACGCTGTTCCCAAGGACTAGCAAAATCGAAATAGCGAAATTCTTGGGTCATCTCAATGGGTTCAGAAACTACACGTTTCTCTGGATCATCATAGCGTACTTCCACATATCCACTCAGAGGAAGGTCTTTTCGTAATGGATGACCCTCGAAACCATAATCTGTTAATATACGGCGTAGATCCGGATGATTGATGAAAGAAACACCAAACATATCCCAAACTTCTCGCTCCCACCGGCCGGCTGATGGAAATAGACTGACTACCGGAAATATTCGTGTTACTTCGTCTGCACTGGTTTGTACACGAATGCGTGAGTTATACCGAGTACTAAGTAAATTATAGACCACTTCAAATCTTCGTTTTCGAGAGGGATAATCAACTCCGCAAATATCGATCAAAACTTGAACCCTTGTATAGGTATGAAATTTAAGAAAGCACAACAATTGAAATAGGTAATCCGAATTGGTATCAGATCTATTACCATGTTCCGATCTTTCCATTTTTTTGACCCATTTCTTGGGGAGAGTCTCCCAACTATATTTGAAAAAAGATTGGTTATCCATAAATAAAGATAAAGAAAGCTTTCTTGTAGTTCCGCTTCTTGCTCTAAAAATGAAGATGTCGGAAATCGCTTGGTCCAACCAAGAAAGACATGGGACTTTTGGGCGTCTTTTTCTTCTCTTACGAGATTTCGAGTTGGATGACGCCCCTAAAGGCCTTCTAAACTGTCTTTTCTACATGTTTACCAGGCATTGTCATTGAAGTAGGCAAGGCCAATCCATCTGTCAGCTTCTAGGTCAAAAGCTAGTAATATGTCTTTCTCGTCCTAAATTAAATAAGTACGAACTTCAATTGCGGCTTACGCTCTCGTTACAGGCAGATGAGAGGAAGGCACTTAAAGAACAGGTGGGCATATGGGTAACTCATATTCAGGTTATCCAGCTGGGAAAGAAATGGAAAAGCCTTTCCAGGCAAATCGAATAAGGTGGCAACCAAGTGCCCGTCTTGCTCCCCTTCTTTTGAATGGAATGGATTTCCTCTAATTTATCTGTTGTAGCTTCACCTAGTAAGGAGACTTGATTCTATTTCGCCTAAACTATTTATCTGCCCCTTTTAACCAAGGGTGCCAAAGGTATAAGACAAATCGAAGAACCTAATGGATCGAACTTTCTTATTTTTATAATGATAAAAGGATGTAGCCCCCAGGTAAGAATCACTAGAAGTAAGCTAATTTCGGAAAGAGACTGTCCATTGCTGGATAGCTATCTCTGGCCCCTTGGTTCCTGTCTATGAGATGGCACGAGGCCGGAAGAAACCATTCCCCGCTTTCAGATAGGTGTCTCGATCCGTCGTTCTCGATCTCGTCCTACAATCGGCATAACAACTTCTCTTTCTTTCCTCTTCGAGCAGCACCTACTTATTCCACTTCAGAGGATACCTACTTTGCGAGTTAGCTCCTTGCTTGGTGAAAAGAAAGGGTTTTCCCTGACTTCATTCCTTCTTGCTTGGTTCGTGCCGGTCTACTTCTGCTAAAGGTACCTGCTATCGTTCAAAAACTCATCTTTTCTGTACACATCCATGGGCATAGAAAGGGAATTAAGCTTGTGTTGAAGGGGCTATCATTGAGAGGTCTTACCCTTCAAGGGGAGACTTGCTTGCCGGGGAGAAAGCTTCCCTAACGAGTCAAAAGTGGCGAAGCCATGTCTTCTCCTTCGGTTAAGCCTCGCTTAGCCAGGAATGGTAGCGAAGGAAAACAAGCCCTATACTGGAAGTGGTCAATCAGAGCTGGAAGGGCACCTCGTTCGGTGAGAAACCTAAGATTATATAAGTCTGAAGAAAGGTTTAGCACTTATTATTGTAACAATCAGTATAAGGCTTATAAGAAGCCTTAAAAGTTAGACTATTATCATGCATTAGAGGTCGATTGTGCGACAATAGGCTTCTTTCACCGAAGGGAGCGATGGGATCCAGTTGCTTATGCCTTTAGTTAACAAGTTAACAGTGGACCATTCAATACTAGTGGCGCGAGGGGAGAGTGACAAGAGACCTGTTCCTGTTGTTCTTCCGATTGTCGGTTCCGAATACGAAAGGTAAAAAGCAAGGAAAGGTAATGTCAATTGAAGCCAGGCCTTTTCGGAGGAGGAACATGCGGAACAGGAAGATTTTTTTGGTTGGACGAATGACAGCCTGGAACTCACTTACTTCCTTTGCAAGCACTATTCGCTTTTAATATATAAAAATCCCCCATCTTCAAGCAGAATGAGAATGACTTTCATCATTAGCTTAGGGAGGAAAGTTTTTGATTCAAAATCTTAATAGAAAAAAGAAGCCCTGTGCTTTATTAGCACAGTTCTAGAAAGAACTCAGCAAGAAAGAGAACACAGCACGGCTAAGAAAGCAATACCGAAAAGCAAACAAAGCTAGGGTTGCGCTTGCAGCGCGCCTTTCCAGCGAGCACACCTTCCCCGCCCTTGGAATCAACCGTCTTTGAGGATAAATCCTTTCCTGAAGTTCAACAAGCTATTCGATTAGGGTAAGATAAGAAAGCTGTAGGCTTTGGCATCTAAAGAGAGATCTGCACATGGTGCTTTCCTTCTTTCGTTCTTTGTTTATGTACCTACAAAGGCTAGATACATTTGCTAGTAAGGCAAGGCAAGCGAATCCAGCCTAATGGAGCACAGATACAATTGACATTGCCTCTTCTTGCGAAGATTGGGTTAAGTTCAGCCATTCCTAGGCTTTCCCGTATCCTTTTGAGTCGGTTAAGGACAGAAAGAAAGTTCAGAGTTTAGATGGAATGCTTACTATCAGTGCATTAGATGTCCTAGTTGTCCAGTACCAATCCGCTTTCAAGGTTCAGTGTGCCTTCGTTCAGTCTCCAGTCTCTTGCAAGTGCTATCGAATCCTCCCTAGTACAGGGTGTGGCATAGGGTATTGTGCAGGATACTGTACCCGCGACCGACTCAGTGGTACGATGTCCCTTCCCTACCTTTCTTTGCTTTGTTTATTCTAGCTTCGGGGAGACAGTTGGACATAGCAGGGTTTGTGATGGACACGATTATTATCCGCGTCCGGGCTACCAAGAGGTTACGCTCTTACCCTTTCGGTTCGCTCATGACTCGGCTGGCTGCTAGACTGGTAGTTGTGGTTGACTGGGACAGTCTAGAGGTCATAGATCCAGAGGACGTGGGTGAGGAGATGTTTGCATGCTCCGACTATAGGCCGCTACGGTTTCACCGTGGGCTACGCTACTTTGGTGACAGAGGTGGTCCTGAGCAGATTACTAGCGTAGCTGCGAGGCTGAGTAGAGAGAGAGCTTCGAACGAATGGAAGGCGGGGCTCGTCACCTCCACCTGCAACCACAACCGCATTCCCTACTTCCAACTCGAATACATCGAAAACAACAATCAGACAACAATCGACCTACAAGAGCCCCTTACACACACGGGAAAGACTAGGAGAGAGTTGGAATGGAAAGCTTACAAGGCTTACACCAAGAAATTCTATGGCAATGGTTCTAGACCCGGAGACTCAGTCCCCAAAAAGCCTGAAATCGAAAAAAGAAAGACTTTAGGACTCCTGGTCCTCCACCCCACGAGGAAAGACAAAGCTTTCTCTTTTCATTCGAGTAAGCTTCACCTCTTCCGAAAGTCTCCTCCCTCATATCCTTCGATCCGGGCCAAGTCTTACTCTCATATTAGTAGTAGCTGTAGCGACATCTCCCTTCCTTTGTAGGGGAACGGGAAATGCCCGGGGAAGAACCCTGACACTCAGTCCTCTCCGTCTACCTCTTTACCAGCTAAGCCACGTCACCCCTCGTCTATTAACTTCTTTAATGTGGGAAAGGGGGGATAAGCTTGACCGAGGAAACTTGCTTGACTTCGAGTGAAAGGCAATCAATCTCTAGCTTTCGACTAAGCTAAGAAGCAGATAGGATAGGATCAATCTAACTAAAAAGTACCTTCCCTAGGGCAAGACATCCCAAGGAAAGAAAATTTAAATAAAGGAAAGAACTAAAGCTGGAGTGGAGACTGAGGGCAGGCAAGCTTGAAGAGGGCGTCAGGCCGGAGAAAGGTGCCACGGGAACGGAATCAGGAGCAGGGCGGGAAGCTTAAGAAAGAGATCCGGGATTCCCACGAAGCTAACTAAAGAGAAGGGGCATACCCAGATCGAGTAAAGAAAAAGGGAGCGGGGACAAGATGATCGACTTCTAGTTGCAGCGGATCCTGTGGTCCTCCTCCTCTCATATCAGAATCAGAAGAGAGAGAAGATGCTTGCCCGATTAAAGCGGCAGGGATAGGAGCTTTGGTACGAGACTCAAATGGTTCCAGGGTGCCGGAGATGAAAGCTTCTTCTTTAGATCACGAGGCGGGAGGTTACCGGCTTTCTTCGAAGTTAGGTTAGGGTTTGGCGAAAGAAAGATAAAAAAAAAGTATGTCGACGCTAAGCATAGCTACCAATGCAAACCAGTCTGTCTTATAATAAGATAGTAGCTCGCTTCCGACTTGCATGTGTTAAGCATAAGGCTTTCTCTTCATTGAAAGATAGATCTTCCAGAACCGGTCATACTTATACCTCAACCGAGGTTTGAATACTTGCTTCCTAGTAGCTCTCTTTCCTAGCTTCAGGGAGAAGCCCGAGAATATCATCGCTCGATTCGAAGTACCCGACGATTTTAGTCACCGATAACGGACCAAAATGGATTGTTTAGCAAGTTAAGGATTTTTTACTCAAAAAGTTTACGAGCGTATCCTAATTCGCTCGTATCACTCCCGAGGGACCGGAAAAAAGGTTTTTCGGGCTGAACAAGGGGGGGCTTCACACACTCAAATGAGTAGAGATAAGGGGAAGGCTTCTCTCGAAATCTTCAAGCAACTCGATTAGGGTAGGCAGTGTGCATTCTTCTCTCGGCTCTAGAACAGGAAGAAGGGAAGTTAGCCTTTCTTCTTTCTTTGCCAAAGCAGGGCCCACCGCTATCATGCATGATGCAATCTCTTGGTCTTCATCTGAGGAATGGTTTTGTTGTTCTCTTTGATTTCAGGTGGTCCGCGACGGGTGACCGGAACCGTCGAATTCTTGCTTTGGGGTAACCACTTCCCAATCGTCATCCTCATGGAGATCGGGGTCTCCCCACATTATATCTCCATCTGGGCTATTGACAGCTACCAACCCCCGCTCTATCTCTTCTGAGTCATCAGGGATGCCCCGAACTTCGGTGTCCAGAGGATCCATCTCTTCGACGGGTATAGAGGCTGGTTGCAGTGCTACAAACCTTATATACACCATTTTTGTAGTCGCTTGTCTTATGAGTGAATCTCGATATATATCTATCTATGGCCTATTTGATTGAAGCTGAAGGCCTGTTCAAAAGATCAGATAGGCGGGTGGAAGCAAGAAAACGGCTGGCTAGCTCGTGCAATCTCAAAACACGTCCTTCGCTTTAGTAAAGTAAGCTATCTTTGGTTTCTAAGGTTCTCGGGGCACTACGGTAGGACGTAGATCGATCATGACGAGAATGGACTTCTCCGTAATGTAATAGAAGAGTCACAGCCCCTTCTCGACTAGACGAAGGAGATATGAATTCCATTCAGGCTTGGCTTGACCCTCCTGGAGGCGCAAAGTTCATCATTCAGTGTGGTGGGGAGCCTCGCCTGGCAGATTGGGATGACTTGGATGCTGGGCAGATCCGGATAGAGTCTCGCTCATAGATAGAGGAAGAGTACGCGCGCTACGGGCATCGGATCAGATAGCCCTTCGGGCAACCAACCGCACATCCAATTCCGATCATGGAGGGATGGCTGAGTGGCTTAAGGCATTGGTTTGCTAAATCGACATACAATCTTCTTGTATCATGGGTTCGAATCCCATTTCCTCCGGCAGAACGGGCGGGCGTGAGAGAAAGAACCTCTTGGCGGAGTTCCCAAAATAGCACTACTTAGTGACTAGGAGCGGAGAGCCTGTTTCGCGTTTTTTTTTTTTTGTTTGACCGGTCTATCTTCTTTCTATAAGCAAGCTCCCTCCGGCCGTCCAGTCCCTGGACGGCTCTCGGTTCTTGAGCATGGTGGGAGATTAGGCGGCAGTTGAAAGAGTTGCTCGAAAGCTTGACGAACAAGCGAAAAAAGCCCTATATCTATTTTTTTTTTTACTTTTCCCTTACTAGTCAAGTGGTAAGGTAGGGCGCTCTTCGATGAATAAAACACAGACTTTAGGAAAGTGGTTCAGGTAGCTCAGCAGGTTAGAGCAAAGGACTGAAAATCCTTGTGTCAGTGGTTCGAATCCACTTCTAAGCGGGCGAAGGGTCATGAGGACACGTAGCCGGGAGCGAGCCGAATTTGGAAATTCAAGTGAAAGAAAAAGCCAAAAAATCTCGCTCCTGCACTCTACGGCTTTTTGGCGTCGCCATATCTTGCTGGAGGCAGATTTTCTAAAAAAAGCGGTTGATTACTCGGATTGGTTCTCGCCTCCCTGTGTCCAAAAGGATGGGCGAGTTCGGTTCAAGTCTTCATCGATCGGGTGGATCTATATGCTCCGGGGGGGTGAGACGAGGTGTAGCGCAGTCTGGTCAGCGCATCTGTTTTGGGTACAGAGGGCCATAGGTTCGAATCCTGTCACCTTGACCAAGGAAGGGCTCTTTTTTTTTATATAGATCTGACACCCTTTCCCGGGAAAAGAAGTTAGGGATCACCATTTTGGGCAACAGAAAAGCTGTTGTTTTGCTTCTCCATTTCCAAGCAACCCTGTGATGTGACTATCTGTAACCATATAAATGATGAGTATGAATAACGAACTGCCGTAGCCCCTTTCTCATCTCTAATGGCCATGGATACATAGTGGCTGGTCGAGGGGTTATCGCTGGCACTACTTCCACTTGATCGCTTCGTACTTCACATTCGATCAGCAACTTTAGGCTAGTTTATTTCCCTTCGTCCTGACCTGGCATACAAATAAAAGCCCATGACCCTCTTTTCGTCTTCAAGGAATGTCTGTAGCGTTCTCATCTCTGTACTGAATGATTGAGCTACCCATGCTATGACGGAACTACTCCACTGTCAACTGATCGAACTAGACTGATCTAGCGACACTAGCATCTATCCATCAAGGAACTGAGCTATGCCACGGATGTCGCTCTGACTGAACTACCGAGACTGACTGACAAACGAACCCAGCTCTCAAAGACCTAGCTATACTACTTAATTACTGACCCATGCTACCTATTCTAGTGCGCTAGGTAGGAAAGGGAGACAAGAACTACATTGCTATACCTGAATCAGTTTGACTCAATGCTTGCACTTAGACCTTTCCCCCAAGCTTCCTTCTATGCTGCCAGAAGCGGAGAGGAGGGTTTTCACTTCTTAGAACACTTAAACCGAAAGAAGAAATGCCCTAGCTCAGCTTCCTAGCATGACACATCAGCTACGCCATCAGAGACTGAATTAGAGCCTGGAATGATCCTCCACTTGCTAGTCAGGAAATATCACCGCTCCGTCTTTCGTTGCTCTCTTAAGCTGCTTTACGAGTGCAACCAAGTTCAAGAAACTGCTAATTAAGATACTATGCTGGTATCTATCTAAAAGTAAATATCTGTGAGAAGCTTATTTATCATCAAAATCCGAAGCAACGAGAGATGCCCAAAATCCTATTTCCTCTTTCCTCCATAACCTTACCAATACTCCCTCGCCTGGAATTCTCCCAGTAAGCTGATCAGACACAGCCCTGGACTTCCCTTCACTACCAACCCCTCCCCTTAAGATTCCTCACCGCCTGGGTATGAAGATCCCTCACTGCCTGGTTATGTTTGCAAGTTGCAGAAAGCATTGTATGGTCTTAAACAGGCATCACGCGCTTGGTATGATAAGTTTTATAGCTGTTTAATCAGTAAAGGCTTTCTTATGAGCCGTAGTGATTCCTCGTTATTTATTCAAACTAACAGTTTGCGAACTACAATTCTTGCGGTTTATGTGGATGATATTATTATAACTGGCAGTGATACCTCTTATATCTCCACTCTAATCACTGAATTAAGTGCTCAGTTTGCTATAAAGAACCTCGGGAACTTGAACTATTTTCTTGGCATTGAGGTACTCAAGACAAGAATGATCGTGGACTTTTTTTAACACAGCAAAAATATGCGTTGGATCTCCTCCAGAGAGCTGCTATGCTGAATTGTAAGCCCTGCTCTTCTCCAATTAACTTTAAAATCAGTCCTCTGCTGCAGTCTCTTCTACTCCATTTCATAATCCATCTCTGTACAGAAGCATCGTTGGAGCCCTGCAGTATATTACAAGACCTGATTTGGCCTTTGCTGTTAACTCTGTTTGTCAACACATGCAATCTCCTACAGATGACCACTTTACTGCAGTAAAACGTATCTTGCCTTATCTCAAAGGGACTGTTACAACTTGGTATTCAGTTCACTAGAGGACCTTTCACTCTTACTGCCTATTCAGACGCTGATTGGGCAGGTGATACTTGTGATCGTCGGTCGGTTAGTGGCTATTGTCTTTTTATGGGTAATAATCCCATTGCCTGGTGTGCTAAGAAGCAGGCCACAGTTGCCAGATCTTCAACCGAATCTGAGTATAGATGCTTAGCTCATACTGCCGCTGAATTATCGTGGCTTCGCATGCTCTTCAAAGACTTACAGATTCCTTTGTTTCATGTGCCAACCATTTGGTGTGATAATATATTTCAGCCATCTCCCTCGCCTCTAATCCTGTGTTCCATGCTCGCACGAAACAAATAGAGGTGGACTACCACTTTATTCGGGAGAAAGTTATCCATAAAAATCTTAAAGTGCGGCATACGAAACTTATAGCACAAAGTCGGTACCATTGACTGAACACAAACACAAGATCAATCAAGTCTCACATGTGAACGAAATCGAGAGGGAAGAGCATGGATGCTAGCAGCACCGGAAGTTCTCGTTCAGTATGAAGTTGAATGCAAGCCTATGTCCATCTCGTGTAGTTGAAGAGGCCCGCGACAAACCTCAATTTCTTCTTGCTGCTAGTGCTTCTTGTTAAAGCAGCTTTCAGTTTTCTCTTAATGTTACAAGCTGTTGTTGATCTAAAAAGAGTAAGTATAGTTACGGTTCTTTCCCCGAGCTAGAAGCAGTTAAAAAGATTCTCAAGTTACAGTTTTTAATTCACTCCAGATGGGGTAAATGTTCAGTGGCTATCTTCTCGACTGTCTGCTTTACGGAACGAAATCAAGTGTGATTGAAGTAGCGAGGTTGAGACAGGTCGGCCTTCTTGTCCTGCCTTGAGAGAGGACTTGATTAGATCAACTGCCCATGATAGTGCAATCGAGAGAGTGAAGGGAGAGAGACCTCTGGGGCCAGTCAAGTAGGAGGTTTAGCAGTAAATTACATCTCGAAGAAGACCTCCTAAGGACGCCAGCCAGTAGAAAACAACAATTTAGTTGTAAGGTCTTGTCCACCCTTTCTTGCAAATCGATGCCCCATGAACAACGTTTATGAGAAGTTGATCAAGGACCCATTTTTCCAGCCAAACCTTAATGCTTGATCCCTATAGAGGCTTACTAGTAAAGGGACCGGTTGGAACGACTGACAGAAGAAAGAAAAGCGCGAAGGGAGATGATCTTCACAACCGCAAGGAACGGCTGCTGGGAGTCGGCCTCCATTGCTGCCGGGTTCACACCGCTGCTGCAACTTGTCTGCCGAAGAGGAGGCTGCACACCGTCATCAGCATGACTGTGAAATGATGAGGATGGCCGCTGCTCCTCTTCTCTTGGCTTTCATGAGGTTTCATCCGTGGAGAACACAACTTTTCGTCTGCGCGTTGCTCCTACCTTTCTTTGCTGAGGTTTTCCAAGCGGCTCGTTAAGGCTAATGCTCATGGTGGATTTTCCCATCAGATGCAACCGTAGCAGGGCTTATGGCAGGGACTCTTGCTGTTGTGTGATTGCAGCACCCGAGAAGCACCCACCACGGTCTGACATTTCACCACAAGGACCAATCTTTTGTCACTCATGCGGTCCATTTTCGATCATGATGGAGATGGGAGAGTCATGCTTTGAGTTGAATCTCTACTACTCTGCCATCCACTTCCGAAACATCACCAAGCCTGATACCGAACAAGGCATCCATCACCGTCTTCCTGCAGCAAAGGTTCTTTGCTTGACAGCTTTGAAACGTCGTCCCCGACCCCCTTCCCTCGCGAGGTTTGGCTATGCTCTATAATTGCCTTCTCGGAGAAAGAATGTAGCCGGCTTTGAAGCCGTGACCGCACCCATGGCATGATGTTTTAAGATCGGTCCTAACATGGTTTGCTAAGCATGGTGTTAGCATGGCGTTCCAAGACCAAACCTGATGTGTTCTCTTCATTTTGTTAACAAAAAAAGAAGAAGGAAAAGAAAATGTTGAGAAAATGGGCCTTTGGGCGTGGCCCTCACGAAACGGGCCCGGTGCCAGTGTGCACGACCCGTGTAACATGGGCTTTAGACCTCTACTCCCCTTAACTAAATCTCCAGGCCTGCCAAAGACTGCTCACTTACGAAATGGGCCTAAGCCCATATAGACTCGGCCCGTCCAAATGATGTTCAGCGGTCTAAACCTACCTGGATCTATTGAATCACCACCCGGCAATCATAGAGAACCTATCAGAAAGGGTATGTTTCATTCGATATAAAATCCATTTAATAGGTCCGATCCAAGCGACCTTATTGCTTGCTCCGACCCAGGTAGTGCATCCATAGCTCAATCAATCTCATTTGGTGGTAACTTGGGGTCCATCTCCTTTCTTTCTTCCTTTAGGGGTGAAAACCTTCCGGACTGGCTTATCATAAAGGCCAGTGAAAGGGGTTAGGACATAGGTTCCAAATTCTATGGCAAGGACGTCTCGATGCGAGTATCATATGTATATCGAATGGATAGAGAGAGTATCTATCACACTAACCAACCAACTAAGATGGATTCAACTGGTTGTTTGGGTGCCGTAGATATGCGAGATCGTATGTGGGATTATTCCCCTTGTTGATGCATTGGCACTGTAGGAGTAGTAAAGTAAACCCATTGGGATTGGCATACCACCTCTCCATAGAGAAACTTCTGGAAATAACATTATTATTCACTAATACAATCCCTTTAATGTCCCCGAGAAGGAGAAGCTAGTCATACAACCCCGGTTTCTAAAAAGAAAAACATTTCATGAAGTGAAATCCGATGGATTGGACCTTTGTATAGATCCCAACATAAGGAAGGGTCACGTATTTGAACTCAAACCTCCTGTGAAAGGGTCATGGGTAGTGCCGTTGTGAAGACCTGTTGAGCTAGCAGTCTCTGCTGCTATGGCATGGCTCCAATGATTCAGCATCTTGAGATGGATTTCTCATCTCCGTCCTCTATGTGCCCCGATTAGGAGAGAGAGGGGATTCAGCGAACCCATCCAAATGAGGTTTTGACCATGGAAAAATGTGCAATGAGGAGGTTTTTTAAATCTGTCCCAAACTAACATGGAGGGATTTTCTATTCCAAAGAGAGACGAGTATCGGCTGTATGGCAAGGACCCTCAACCGATGTGGATGAGACACTGGCTGGATGACGGCCGGCTAGCTGCAATGATCTCCTGGGAACTTACTTATGTGTCCTCCCTGTGAATTAGGCTCCTTTGATTAGGGGCCCCTGTAGCACACTATGTGTAGCTCTACGTGTAAGCCTCATCCTCGTTACCTATATGGTTGGTGTCTTCAATTAGAACAGCTCTACATTGTACTAACTGCTGAATACTCCTTTCTCCTCTAGGTCTTGTGGATTAGTCCTCTCTCCCGATATGTGTGAAATCAATCAGTCACTAACCAGTACTTCCTGGACCACTCCTTTGTATCGTATGTGGGGAATCAATCGATTACTAACCGGTGCCACTCCACCTCCACTCCCCATCGACTGGCATTCTCTGGCGTGACCGAACTCACTCTGTGTCTGTCCACCTACCTTATCCTAATCACTGGATCGTAAGTAATGCCTTGTTTATGTAATATTATTTCTTTCTTGTTACAATGGACTAGGTCAACGTCTCCATGGCGATATCGTATATCAATGAGAAGTAGTACTTTCTATCTAGTAGTTCTACTCGTAAGCTACTACGGAAGCGGACTGGGACTGTGCGTACTGGGGAAGGGGGTTGCCTTCCTTGCTCTCCCTTCGTTTATTACGGAACTCAACTAAGTAGGATTAACTCAACTCTTTTCTTACGAGTAGTTCGTCAAAAGTCCTACATCCTCGATTGCAGGCGAAGAGGCAGACCGTGCAGCTACGGCCATTTAACAATATGAAATACCTGCCTTAATAGTAACAAACTCCTTGAGTGCACTCACACGCCTAAGAAGGAATTATTAAAGCCCGGCCCCATCCATATTCAAGACAGGAATGGGCTAAGGTCCGACCTATCCAATCCTAAGAAGGTAGCTAGATCTTCTCTCTTGTTTCCTAGCTGCTATTAGTCCTATCCGAGTTGCTAGTAGGAAGCTCTCCGTCTAGCTATTAGTAAGTATTAAGAAAAACGTCAATAGCAGCGTGAAGTTCCCCCGATCCCTCTGCTGGACCTATCCGCTCTTTCTTGACTATCCGCCCTATCCGAGTTAGCCCTCTCAATCTTAAGGGGGCACCTTAGCGCAACTTGAAGGACAGGACAGGAAAGGGGCAGTTTTGGCTAGACTAAGAACCCGAACCACGCCTATTTAGGTATTTATTAACAAGGCCCTTTGCTCGGTCGGAGATAGCATCTGGGGCCAAGGCCCTGTTCTGGTTACTATAATTAGTGTAGCACCTTTCTTTTTAGGGCTTAAAGGCGAAGCGCTTCGTCCGGGTTTTCTCCCCGGGCGGCTTTGAGTGGGCTTTATCCGTATGAGCGGAGCGTTCAGCGGTGTGGGCAAGATCTGGAGAGATTTGTTCATGAAAACATCCCCTTTTCGGTTCGGGGTATTCCTCTTTAGTGATTGGCACCTTTAGTCATTTTTCTGGCAAAGGCCATGAGGTTTTGGTGTTTGCCGGCCTAACTCACTAAGCTTCCAGTCTCATCTGTCTGAGATCCTAACTCGACGAAAGTATAAGCTGAAGCAGAGGCTTCACCAAGAGGGATTTCCCACACTTGGGAGTTGGGTCGCGGGAATACTTTATCAAAAGGATTTGTCTCTGTATGACCGGTGTCTGACCAGGAAAACTAACGCAGATTGACTTGGATGAACCCGACCGGGTTTGAAACGAGCAATTTATGAATAGGAAGATGCCCACCAAATGGAAGCTTTTCATAGTCTCTCCCGAACCCTCCGGGGTATGGTATAGATAGGGCTCAAGATGTCTTTTTTGACCTGGCCGAGTTCTCTTAAGCAAAAGTTGAGATCTTGACCTAGTTCTCTGACTGCTCTAGATGGGCTTTGAAGCATGCTGCTCTCCTTGAATCAAAAGAGGAATTCACTACAAAGAGATGCAAGCTAGACTCCCTCGGTGCTGTCCTTTTTGATACACCCTCTTGGGCTGTTTCCCCTATCTATTGATAGTTGTATACTCAAATCTTACCTACTAACGTTATTCTAGCTGAACCAGGCTGGCTCTCAGCTATACCCGCCACAGCCGCCCTTGATAGCTTCGATGACCTGCCTTTCCCAGACAAGAATACTTGGGAATTTACTACTATGGATCAACCAATTGGTTGTGACAGAACGGAGAAGGGGAATTTGTCTGAACTTTCTCTTCCTGGGAGCCGTGCCGTGAGACTACCTAACCGGTACCAATTGGGATCTCCTTTTCTAGGGACAAAGAAAGAAACCGTCTCGTGGTCTCACCAACCTCATGCTCAACGCGTTGCTCAGACAAGCTGATAGCGAACGGTTTATGGCAGTTCTGAAGCTCCGAGGAACCGGGCACCAGCTCTCGATTCTTCCTTTAGCCGTGGACCGTAGAAGCGATGTGCTCAAGAGCGGGGGAAGGTTATAAATGTAGTTTCTTCCATGGTATTCAGTAGTTCCCTCATTAATTAGATTTTAATTCCTTTGGTTTCGAGAGCTGATTGAGATGCTCGGAAGAAAGAAGAAAAAACGAGAGACAAAGCAGAAAAAAAAATAAGATAGATGGGAAGTCGAATAGAGCTTAGCGGTTAGAGGGTTACATCCTAATTCCAAGCACTAGAGAAAAAGATGAAGTGATTCTTGGTTCAGTCGAAGACTTTCCACTTTTCATGGAATTAGCAGATACTAGATGACTCGATGGCGATACCCATCCTTTCGATCGTTTCATGCGGAATGAGAAGTTGTTGGAGAGAGACCGGGATAGAGTTGGAGGTTACCCTAAGGAGAAAGGAACGAGACGGATGTGGGCTCTTTGCTCCTTCCCAGATCGGACTAGCTTCGTAGTTCCATGGATTCGAACGAAGTGGTTCCAACGAACCGGACCGGGAGAGAGCAAGAATGATTTGAACAAGGGGTCCGGTGGGGTGGCCCCGAGCTCGGTTTGTAAGGAAGGTTTTTCTTTTTGAGAAAGGGGTTCCTATACAAAATGCAAACGTTTGTTCTAGAAAGAGAATGCCTACTATACATAATCTAAGGGAAAAGACATGAGATCAAGTGAGAACTCAAGAATGTTATTGCTCCTCAAGAAAGAAAAGACGGCAGGGAACTAAGGTGATGGTTATATAAGTTTACTCTTTTCCACCTACCTATCATACAATCTCTACTTTGAGACCTGATGAATGAAGGGCGGGAGCAGAGTCTTCATCTGCCACCTCTATTCAATCACTGAAGCCCAGCAATAGATGTTGATGGATTCAGCCCAATAGAGTGTAGTGTCACATGGCTGCAAATAGACTGGATTAGGTTTCACAAGATCTCCTCGTCCTCGGTCAAGAAGTGGAACCAATTGCTTAACTTCGCGCAAAGGCAGACATGCGGTGGTTAATCAACAGGAACACGGACTTCATGAAATTCTATACGATATGAATTGGACCTCAGCCCGAAGAGCGCTTCCCTGGCAGAGAGAGAAAAAGGACGGAACTCCAGCGCACTGATTGAGCTAGCTAGAAGCAGGAACTCCTAACCTCCCTGCACTCGGCTTGCCCTACCGTGTCGTTAGATGGTCTGAATGCCTATCAAAAGAACAAAGAAAACCAGAGAAAGAAGAACGAGGAAGCTCCTGATTCAACTATAAAGTCTCGGGGAAGCCCTTCGCTTCGCTCGTCCCACTAGAGGGGAGATGTACTCTAAAGCTGGTAATTAGACTCATCCAAAGGAAGCTTACTAGAATGGCTTGCTCGCTCTGCGTGTGACCGATTACTCGCTGTCTAAACTTTTTCCATTCCATAAGAAATAACTAGAACTACTAGCCAGCCTAATCTCTATTATTTGCTTATCATTCATTGCCGAAAGAAAGAAGAAAGATAAGAGCTTGAAAACTAGCCTTTTTTTTTTAATAAGATATGCTTGCCTACCTCATCTGTTAAGAGCTTTACCGAAGGAGCAAGAAAAGGGATGCGCTAACTCGCAACGGCTTTCGCTAACGGCGCTCCATCCTTCCTGATGAAGCTTTTGATAAATCTATGGTCTTAGCCGGAAAAAGAAAAAGAGAGAGAACGAATGGTCTCGAAGACCGAGTACCCAACCGGGCAAGAAAGGAACTCGCCCTTCACCACCAAGAGATAAGAGCTGATTGCTGGAGGAAATGAAACTGCTGATAGACCTTCAATCCCTACTAGCCTCAGGACTTCAACCCTTATCACTCCAACTCGACTCGCTCCAAGAGAGAAGGAAAGAAAGTCCATTAAGAGAACAATCCATATTCTAGACTTTGACTAGAGTGCTTTCTGGCTTACTTGATACTGCATAAAAAATGTAACTAGATGGCTTACCCCCACCCCAATAGAAGAAATCTATGCCATAGAAAGAAAAGATATCTCTATAGCCCTAAAGGAAATAAAATTCTCTATTACTCCTATTGATATTGCTCGTCCAGAAGAGAAGGGAGAAGGCGTTTGGAGATGGCACCGGGCTCCTGCCTAGCTTCCTGAAAAGAACGTTGACCTATTAGCAATGCCGGTAATAGGGAAATAAGCATGGGCGGAGAGAAGTTCAATTGAAGAAAAAGAATACCTGGCAAAGAAAGGCCCAACCCCGGAAAAGTCAAGTAGAGTAGAGGCCAGTTCAAGCCCTAGCCCGGGGAAGAGAGCTGCTGAAAGTAATCCTCCTTCTGCGGGTTCATCTTCTGAGGCATTTATTTCACTAGCCTTTTTCTTGCCATCTGACTTGGGACTGGAGGAAGGAACGACTTTCTTCCCCTATTCTTATTCTTTTGCTGGAACATTCCGGGATAGCCAAATACCGACCGATAGGTGCCTCTATCAGCTATAAGAATTTAAAACTCGTCCCGAGGAATAGTAGATTTTTCTCCATTGGGTTTTGCTGCTCACTCCAAAAAAGAGATCAATTCCACGGATACGGGCTGCTAGCCAAACAGGGGGGGATGAAAGAAATCGACTTAATTCACCATCAAGGTTACTTCTGTTCCGATTCGTCTATCGGCTTACAACTTTGTCCCAATGCTTTCAACTCTGACTCGTAGATCAGAGAAGGAGTCCTCCTTGGAAATCAATCCCAAGAGCAGGTCTCTCTGTACTATGAGTATAGTAGATAATCTTCCTAGCTCATCAGTTAGAGAGAGGGATATCAGTCTTATATCCAGGGTCAGGCAAAGGGAAGAGAGCGAATCAAGTACGAGCTTTCTACTTCGACTTTTCGGTTTCACCTATGTCTCGCTACTGGATTCCGAAGCCGCCGGTAAGGGATGAAGATTCAAAATAGGCGGTACAGCTTACAGTGTTTAGTATTCGTCTGCATCAATTCTTGGGCTTGCAAGAATGAAGTAGTAATAAGTCCTCGAATCGGGAAATGAGCTAAAGGAAAGATTTTTATAACCGGAAGTCTCTTTCATGAGCTCAGCTTTAGTGCCACGTTCAAGCTCAAAGCGGGTATGAACTCATACTAGTTAGCGTGGATTGGGTCCTCTTAGCTTCGGCCAGTAAATAAAAGAGCTGGGAGTTCGCAAACAGTCATACCAGAGTCAGCCGGAAAACAAACATAGAAGGATGTGCCCCGGCGGGACGAAGGCAAGGAGAGAGCCCGGTGCATCGAAAGCAGGAATACAGTCATCAGGTAGGTAGGTAAGCAAGCCGCTAACCAAAAGCTCGAAAAAATGAAGTTCTTTATCCTAAAAAAGGTAGGTCTATACTTACGACATTCGCCAAACGAATGCCCTAGAAAAGAAGGCAAGTAAATGTTCACAACGGATTTACCTAAAGCAGTAAGAGTAAGCCCAAGTCGGGGAAGAAAGAGATGGAAGAACTGATGCCGTAGCAGTATAAACCCCTTTCTCCCTTCTTTGCGGAACTACTTCACCGGCTACTTACTTGAGATGAGAGCCCAATTACCCCTTTCGCCGTCTCCCTAGCCTAGGCTTACCTTTCGCTTCCTTCCCTTGGGACTGCCTAATCAGATCCCTTGCCTTCCCTAAACAGATCTGAAGAGAGGCATTAAACAGAAGAGGTAGAAGGCCCAGCTTTGTCAGCATCTTCTTACCAAGCTTACCGATCGAGCCGCTAACCAAGACTTTGAACTATTTCGATCTCCGAATTTTGTCTGGTAATAGAATGGGGCGGCTTCCTGTTGAGAGTTTTTATCTTTCGATAGCTTAGATGGAAATTCCGAACTGCAGCTTACCTTTTTAAAGCATTTATTTTCCTTCTTCCGGCTGGCACTCTGTTTCTACTTTTCCTTGGCGGCCGCCCTTCGAGGTTAACTCTTTACGGAAACTGTCTTCGCTTCTTGGCCCTCCGAGGCCTACTCTTTCTGTTCCCTTTCCCTCACAGTTTGCATTATATTCCACTTCAAAGGCTTTCAGTTCCAAGCCTGCCGGGTAATTAGGGTAAGAGGAGTGAAGTGAGAAGGATGGGCTAGCTCTGCAGTTGTTGTACCTTCCCCCTCTCCTTTAAAGGCCATCGGTACAGACCTGGCTCTGTGTCTCTTCTCTTCAAAGAGTTCTTTTTCGTGATCCTGCTGAAAGATGGGTCTAGAACCAGCACCAGTGATTAGATATTAGATAGCGCGCTTCCTTACAAGCCCTTACCGGCCTCAGGATATCGAGATTCTCTTAAGCTAAAAGGGCATCCCAATGGATCTTTAATCAAGAGGCCCTTCTGGATCTACTGGTTGGCAAGATGCATTGTTATTCATTCGATCTTAAGTTTAAGTCTGCGACCGCCAGTACTTACTCAATATCGTTTGATTCAGACCGGGTACGGTGCAGCCATATTTGGCTTGCTTGCCACAACCCTTTCCTTCCAACCGATAAATCAAGTCGGGATTTACACCAAAGTCTCAAATCGGGCGTATGAGCAGGAATCAGAATATTTTAAGAGTACTCCCCCAGAAATGGACACTGACCTTCTCTTAAATGAGGTCGTAGTTTCCGTTCATGGTTCCTTAAATGGTGATTGATTCACATTCCCGAAGCTACTTTCCCAATCATTGAGGAGATAAGAGAAAGGGAGATTGACCCAAAAAAAAAATCTGGAATGAGTCGTAGGCTGTAGAAGCTTACCTGCTGTTTAGCGGTATGTCATAGACAGCGAGACGTCACGGCCCTTCATCAATTTGGGGTAAGAGACCCTTCGTTGAGCTCGAAAACATGATAGAATCCGATGTTTAAGCACGGAACGATTCCTCTTCTGGTGAGTCAGATTTAAGTCTTATTTGTCTAGCCTGTGGCCCAAGACCCCCTGGAACTCCGTCTCTGAGCATAGGTCGTATATCCCTCTCCTACGATGCCAAGTTTTGTCGCCTCATTGTACTATAGTATAGGCCCTTCTCACCGAAGTCTTTCCCACGATTTTCATTATCTTAGAGTCGCCTTGGAGGACTCCTTTTGCTTTCTCCTACCCGGAGTAAGGGCGCCATCAGTTAGCTTCGGATCGCACTTGACTTTGCTATCAGCCACGGTAGGCTTTTTAGAAACCACTGAGTCGTGTCGGGCTTTTAACCCAGTCGTTGTTCTGCTTTGGCGATCAGGTAACACCGAATGGGGACGGTAAACTGCGAACTTTGCCAGTATTCGTTGCTCGGTTGACTGGAACCCCGCACAACAACAAAACGGAACTATAGACCTCTCTTCTCTAGACCGGACTGCCTCAATCACGTCCGGATTCAGTCAATAGCAAGGGAGGCGGAGATAACTTCATCCTTGCGCTAGGCGAGGATTTATTTATCACCAAAGCATTTCTCGCTTTCTAAAAGCCCATAGTCGAAAAGCGAGGAAGCGATCCGAAAAAGGCATTTTATTATAAGCTAAGCTGGAAACGGCTGACCCCTTGCTCTATTCCTTACCCAGGCAGGAATAACGAACTCTTGCCAAGACGAAAGCTTGGGCGGGAACAAGAACAACCATTTCCTTTCAAGAAGGATGAGCTCATCCGGAAAGTCATTCTTTGGCCAGTAGCTTCATCTAAGTTTAGCTTAGGTCCATCAATCAATACATGAAAAGAAAGAGAGGAAGCTAGATTCGATTCGTTAAGCTGGAAAGACGAACCACCAGCTATAGCAGGTCTTCTCCTTAGGCGGGAAAGAAAGGCCAATAGAAGCAGTTAGCCTTAATCCCATACTTCGTTATTCTCCTGATCTACTAAAAACAGATGTTTGACGGATTTCTTCTACGTCGTCTCCAGTGATGATGAGGTCATCCACAAACACTATCGCCAACTTACCATCTCGAGCTTTGACAAACAAGCTGGAATATGCTGGAGCCACTAAAGACTTTGTACTACAAACTCTGCTATCTTGCCATACCACTTGGTGCTTCTTGCGAAAAGGAAAATTCTTTTGAAAGAAAGGGAACGAGTGGAAGACTTGTAGCGAGAGGAACGTAGTCACTCTACTGATAAGGAGAGGATGGGAAGATGCTCGAGCGAAGCGAGAGGGCTGAAAGTGCTCTACCGACAGGTAGAGGGAGAGGGGCACTTATTCGACATTTTTAGGGGGTTTACTTTACAGGCTTATCTTGAAAGAGGTAAGGGGAGACTTTTGCCGATTGAGAGACAGAAGTTTTTTAGTAGAGATAGATAAGGCCGTCCGAGAATGCCATCTTAATACGAGTAGCAAATTGCCATCCTACACCGGTTAATGATATTCAAAGATGCCTTAGAGTTCTTAATAGTTGAAGTTTATTGACTAATACTAGACTACGAAAGTGAGTGGATAAGGCAATAAGAAAAGAAAAGCACAAAAACTGCATAGAGCATACCATACAGAAAAGAGAATTGGTTGGATGAGATAGCTAACTAGGGCACTCATAAGTAATCAAGGTTCTGCCGCCTACGGGTGACGTGGTTCTTCGGCGACGCCAAAACAAAGACCAACGGTAGAGAGGAAGGAAAGGAACTTTACAGGCAGATAAGAGAGGCCCCTAAAGAAATAAAGATTCATAAGAAAGGAGAAAAGAAGGAGAAAGTAAGAAAGTGAAGCTTTTCAGCTTCCTCCATTCCCGATAACTGGTCCCTGCCTTCGAGATGAGACCGGGCAGGCACATTTGTCTCAAATAAAACTCCAAGATAGATGGACCAGCTTATATCTCCTCGCCGCAACAAGCACCGTTTAGACAGATCAGACTGATTTAGTGAAGTATGCCATCAGTAGCAAAAGCAAAGGAGGAAGCGTAGGAGAGCTTTTAAATCCTTAGTTTCAGAAAAGGTTACCCCTTTTCTTTTTGAGGAGCTCTTATTAAAGTAAAGCATTTCGTCGAGAGATGGGATTTATACCCAGTCCCAGGCAAGCAGTAGGAGTAGCAGGCACTGGTCTTGACGAATAAGAGGGTGGTTTAGCGTTGCCCAGTGAATCAATAGTCGTGATATCCAGGAATGGAATTGATGCTAGAGACTGTGAGGGAGCATAGTAGACCTTCGCGAAAGGAAGATTTGCATTTTAATGTCCCAAGAGGAGCCTTCGACGAGCGCTTTTGAGAACAGAGGGTACAGACAGATGCAAAATGTCTTAGAGAAGGAGCTGTTTTCGCCTTATCCGCATAGGTTGTTGCTAGGCTCTTTGATAGAATAATGGGGCCGGTCTTATTTCTGTTGATGCAAGGAAGTGACATAGGTCAATCAGTCCCGCCATTCCAGATTCAAGCAAAAAAACCTATCTAGTCTCCGATCTGGAGAAGGAATGCTAGTGCGCGAGCTCTTCTCTTCTTTTGAGAAGAGAGGTTTTTCCGCCAGCAAGCATTAGATTTTAAGCCGATTTTGTCCATTTTAGCAGATTAAGATAGCAGCAGAAGACATTTTGTTCAGTTTAGGCAGCTTTCAGTCCTGGGAAAGGAAGGTAAGGTGAAATACCGTGGCATGCCTTATATAAGACTGTAAGCGCACCTGTCATTAAGTATGTCAGTTCCTTCCCGGACTGCCAAATCTGATCCTACACAAGGACGGATGAGTCTTCTACCGGCTCTTACTCTATACTGGTATAGAGCAATAAGAATGTCAGCCAATTAGCAAAGATCAAGCGAACTCACTCAACCGTACTACACCAAAGACTTAACATACCCAAAAAAGACCAAGCAAGAAGAATTTCGCCTACCTGGCCTTGGCGTCATGTTCACTGCTACTGACATATGATACTAGCCATCCGTTTGTTTTCTCTTATTCAAGCCTAGCACTTTTTTTGTAAAATACGAAACTATATCTCCAGTAAGACACGAGCGGCGATCCCTATCCTCGGGCGCGTGAGAGAACGAACGAGAGCATTAAGCCAATATGAGCCGGTCCCATCCAGCAGTTTCCGTGACGGAAAAAGTGGCATCGTTGACTCCAGAGAAGTAAGCGAAGGACCATCGGTAAGCAGCTCCGGTATCCGCACGCGGTCTAGTTAGTATTAGCAGTCTCCGTCTCAGTAGCATTTCTTATGACAGCGGCAGAAGCCCCTACTCTCTAAAGCTCTATAAGTGAGCATTTCGGGTGTGAAGGAACGGCATCGCCTTATTTAATTTAATAGGGGGGGGGACGATTCTATCCGTTCGAGTCTAGGTCTACCGGGTCCTCTGAATAACTCTAGCGAGAAGAAAAGAGATGGGCCAGCAAAGGACTGAGGTAGGAGACGGGAAGGGTAAAGAGAAGGGGCCGTCTTGGTGCGTAACAGAGCTTTCCTATCGACGATCTTTCTCGGTGCATAAGCGAGGCTTAGCGTTCGAAGTCTCGCATAAGCAAGAAAGCCAGTAGACCGTCGAATAGCCTGTACGAAAGGACTTTTGAAGAGGATTTGACTAGAGTATCCAATCCATATAAAATCTTGTACGCAAGTTGGTACAGCGCTTTCGCAAAAAAGAAATTTCGCTCATCTGGTCTGCCCGGTCACTCTCCTGCCTGTGTATCCCATGCCCGGTGCCGTTGATCTGTCTGATGGGAGAGATCAACCAATTCCTTTATTTCAATGTGTTGTATCCTCTCCAGAGGTGGAGTTCTCTCTATTCAATAGATCATTTCCTGCCCGGAGAGAGCTCTATTTATTTACGTTATTCCGATCTCCCAGTAGCGCAATCATCAAGCTCACCTCACCGCATTCATAGAGGTCCTTCGCTTTAGCTTACCACCTACGTGATCCAAATTCAAAGACTGTAGCTAACCTGTGATTAATGTAGAAAAGGTTTTTCACATTATAATAGCTAAAATAGCTATGCTCATCTACATCAGTAGTTGTGTTGCTTAAAGCTTTAGTTAGACAGTTAGCTCAGAAGCAAAGTAGCAAGGCATATCAATAAACTTTTCCAACTCAATCAGTAATTAGCATAGAGAAGAACCTAATTCAAAAGAAGCTGGGACATTAAACAAGCATTTTTAAGACCTTCTGTAAAGTGACGGTTTAGGCTTGAATAGAGCGACGGAATGGATTGCTGCTCCCGCGCTTACCCCAATGGACCACTTAGAAGAGACCGAATCGGATGACTTGAAAGCGGAAAAAGCAACTTTAGCCGACAGATGGAACACCTTCTAACCTAAAACACTAAGAGGGAATGGAAAGAAAGCTTGCACCGCTAAACTGGAAAGCGAATGGATAAGCATTCCATCCTACAACAATCAAGGCTAGGCAACTCACTAGGCAAAGAAGAAGCAGCTAGTCTTGTTTACATAAGCCCTTCTCAGGGAAGAGAAAGAGATGAAGCTACAGACCTAAAGAGAAGAAAGATCTCCCTCTGATCTGACAAAGAAAAAAGGCTGTTGGGACTTCAATCGGTACGTCTTTCTCACCTCAATCAGTCTTTAAGTTAAGGAAGGGGAGTACTGAGCAGCTCACGACACGAAAAAGAAATAGCATAACGAAGATCCGAAATGGAAGCTGCAGCCTCTTTCGCAACTCGAGGAGATGCCACGCTTGTTAAAGAGTTTGAGTAGCCGACTGACTTTAGTCTGACTAAAAGGACTTCCTTTACTTTAGGAAAAGCAAGGGGAAGAGGGGCCTACCCCAAAGCAAGGACAAGGGCTCCAAAGAACCTTTCGTATTCAAAGTAAAAGAAGAAGGGAGGGGGTTTACATGGATAGGTCGCAGAGAATGAGAAGATACCTCCCCCTCTCTTATCTTAGAAATGGCGTTCTAGGGGGAATTAGACCAGAGCATACCAGATTGAATGTAACGAAGAAAGTGCAAAGTCACTAGTCCCGCTAATATTTTATATTAGAATCGGGTTATCATGGAAGGTATGAATTCTCTTTAGCCTTCGAGCCTGAAGCTAGACAAAAAAAGAAGAGAAGGGCAGGGGACTGTATTTAATGAAAGTGTAATGCTGTCCAAGGAAAATGACTCGTGTGGTACTTCACAATGGAGGTGTCCTAATCAAAAGATTACCTTCTCTATCCGCGAAAAAGAAATGAGATTCCCTTACCCAGTTGTGCGTTAAGCGATTGCCATTCCAGCAGGTACATTATAAAGAAAGAAGATAGATTCCCCTCCCGAAGATCAGTCGGCTATCCAATTCCGGGTTGGCTATCCAGTTTTCGTCCCTTACCCGGTATGTGTTGAAAAATGAAAATCCTTTGGTACACAGCTGTTAGAAAAAACCTCCCTTGGGACAGAAGAACGGGAAATTAGAATCCGGTTCTGTTCTATCGATAAAGGAATTGGATTCTACTACCTTTGATACGTGGGCGATCAAGTCAGATGCCTGCTTCTTTCTGTCGGCTCTGGGTCTTAGGGAATTCTCTTCCACTCCCGTAGGACAGTAGGCTATCTTCTTACCGAGCGGGAAAGGGTTTTAATAAATTAGATTCCTTGTACAGAGAAAAGAACTATATATGCTCTTGCGGTAGTCTTGATCAATCGACTCTCCTACCTAAATCATATCAATTATAGCGCTTATGCACTCGAAACGAAAGAGGTTATTACCGGGAGAGCCCGCGTACTGCACAGTACTTTAGTTGACAGTGACAGCTATCTGAGTCAGATTAGAAATGAGTATCCCCAGCGGTTCAGTTGTGGGTAGTGGGGAGGTCCCTTCAGTTTTGGGCAGGCTGGTGCCGGTCCCCTTATGGTCTAAGTCCTTTTCTTACTTTTAAAAGAAAAAAAAGGGTTGGGGGAAGAGGGATTTTCCAAGTGATTCGATTGATAGGATTTGGTATGATACTTATGAGATCGATGAGATTGATATTCCAAAATTTCTTCTTAGAACGTATTGATTTGACCCCGTAAGCGGGACCACCACCCCATAGCATGTTGCCGCCAGAAGCAGAACCCCGTATTTCTTCTAGCAAATCTCCTAATTGTTCCAGAGCAACTAGAAATAGATTCTTTAACCAGAAAGAATTCAGTTCAGATGTAGGATACCTATCCAGAAGTTTTCGCAACTCAATCATGTATGATGGAATCATCAAAGATTTGACCTTTTCGAACTCTGTCTGTAACTCACTATAGGCTCGGGAAACAAAGAGAAGATGTGTACGAACGAGATATCCTGCAACAAGAAGAAGGAAAAGGATTGAATAAAGGAACTCCCGAACATTTGGCGATCTCAGACGTGTCGATATCAATGGTGGTTCATTATTTCGATGATCTTCGGACAGAAGAAGATTATGTAAACACTTACTCGAAATCTCACTTATCAGATTCCATTGTGTCTTTCTTTACTTCTGGGTAAACCCAACCCGAATGGGAAGAAGAGGGAGGGAAACTGTTCGCAGAAGATCAAGCTACTCAAATCAGAACTGAAATCCTAGACGATAAAGGTAAAAAAGATATATAGGGTTAGGGAAAACCTTAGATTCAATCCAACTTATAATCCAAGAACCAAAATAATATTCGAGGAGAAGGGTCCGAAGGAGAAGATCGAAAGAAGGAGAGAAGAGTCTTCAAGTAAAGACTCGAATGCTTTAGCAGAGACAAAAACAAAAATATCTCCAGGTTTCAAAATATTTGGTTCAAAAGGACCAGGATAAAATCAAGTATCGGAGAATCACAAAATACTGGATTACCTTCTTACTGTCTTTCCTTGATGACTCGGATCAATGAGACAAGGAGTTACTCAGAGCTGTAGTTAGGGCCGGGACCCCTTCTAAACGACCCAGTAGAGAGAGGAAGATTAGGGAATTTCTTTCCTTAGTAGTTAGCACTTTGCCTCTTTTACTCTGAGCAGAGAAGGAGCTGTGAGGAAGAAAAGGCCATTGACTACCTCAGACCTTGCCCGCATATCCACCTTCAGCATTTGGTACTGAGGAGAGCCAGCCATTAAGTTAAGCACACACCCAAGCTAACATGCTTATCGTTTCACTTGGAATAATTGTTTATAGGTAAGGTAACTATCGAAGTAATGGGCCGGTGGGGAAGGGGCTTAGAACCAGCTCTAGCAAGAGAGCGAAGGGAGGAGGTGGGTCACACAGTATAGATAGCTAGAGAAGCTAGCTTTGAAACATAGGGAAGGAATCTCAACTTACAAATGCTCTATTTGAAGGGTTCTCTATCAGAGCTTTTAACGCGCGTTGAGAAAGCAGTTCAGGTGTAACTTGACGAGCGTGTATAAGCCCATTCAAAGACATGCGGTGATGACAACATCGAAGGTTAAGCGAAGGTGCATGCGGAGTCCTCAGGTAAGGATTGAACCGAGTGATTGGGAAGGTTGTCATACCGTTGAAACAGGGCTAAACTTCAAAGTAAAGTCATACTCATTTTGATACTACAATAGGAGATGGTCCAGACTCATTCGCAATATAGGATGACCATGGAAGTCAAAAATTTTCTATTTAATTATGCGTAGGGTCAAAGGGAGGAGTGTTAACCTGCCCTTCGCCGCCTACAAAGAAAGGCCCATTGGTCGATTGGTTAAGTCTTCGTTCTTCTTTTTTCTAAAGTTCTTAAGACGGTTAGATTTTTTAGGTAATAATAACAGGGTATTTTGAATTGGAAAGGGCAGGTACTGTAATCTATTTTAGAACCCCGTGGGAAACCGACACAAGTAAACCAGCGGGAAAGGAAAAGCTATCAATCGCAATAGGCGCAGGAGATCAAGTCTTAAGTCTAGCATTACTTTAGTTCAAGAGTGAATAAGGAAGTGCAAGGCTAGCTGGCAGCTGTCTGATGAGTTCATCGCTCTCTATGGCCATTTGTCTTTAAGCTTTAGGCCAGTTAGAAAGGTTATGACATGTGGATCCGGACTCACAGGATTATGCCGCCTGGCCCCTACAACACAACTAAGGACGATAGTGGGTGCCCAAGAGGAGGCGAAGTCCTTTGAAAGCGAAAAGTCTTGTGTCCAGAGGTACGGCGAGGAGCAATCAACATCTTAAAGCAAGCAAGCTCCGGGCGAGGCAAGCAATCAAGGTTCCAATTACCTTCCGCGTTCACTTCAGATATTAAGGAAAAAGATGTGGGCCACTCAATAGCGTGCTCAATAAGCGGACCATCCAAGAACCAATGATCCAGCCAGAACGACGTGTTATGCCCATCTCCTATGAGGTATTTGCAATTCAGCATCAAAGAATATTAGAGCCGTTAGTAGCTCCCGGCTTCGAAAGAGCAAGGATGGCCGGAGATACTTTTGTCTAAATCATTTTTGAGTTCATACGCAGTCGAAACATCATAGAATTAGCTAATCCCAAGACCACCTTCATCTATGGGAAGGGTTATGTGATGCCAGGCAACCCAATGATGTTTATGATCCTTATCATGCTAGAATTCTGTTGATATCCTGAAGCACCCCTTTAGGGATTGGAGAACCTGCCAGAACATGGATAGTAATCTAAGATAAAAGATGCTTCACTAGCATTAGCTGGCCACCAGCAGAGAGAGCTTGCCATTCTTACGAATCTTGTTAACAAAAATAAGATCTTCTTCTTCATGAGCCATTCTCATGTGGTGCCATAGAGACGCCAAAAGGCTCTGCTGGTGTGCCCGAATTCGCGGTCTCCTCCTCTAACCAGCGCAGTTCCTCCCTGGCGACCCGGAGCTCCTCCGCGTTCATTCGGAGTTCTCGTTGTAAGCGTCCCTCAGAGAAAGAGAAATCGTTAGGTCCCCGCTCCTACTCCTGAGCTGGAGGGAAGTTTAGATCTTGAAGCGGGAGGGTATATGTTAATAGAACTCGACTAAGAAGTAAGAAGGAAAGGCTTGAAGCCGGAAAGAAAGGGCTTTCAGAGAGGGCTTTCTCGATTTCATGCTGGAAGTTTCTTTCTTTCTCGTTCCGCTCGCTCCTCTACAGGTGTTCGAGCTGCTTGACGCCCTTCTTCTCTAAGTTCCGTTCTTTCAACTCCTTTTGCTTCTGCTTCATCAAATCAAAGAAAAGTGTTCGGGGAAGAAGGTGAGAAATCAGACATGAATGCTGCTTCCAACCAATCTGAGACTCTCTAAGTCTCCTCGATGCGGTTCTTTTCCGGCTTGCTAGATGTCATCTCGGTTTCAGGGGCAGACTCTGATTCCTCTGGCCTTCACGCCATTGAATTGAACCTATTGGGACAGCGGGTTCATGAAATCAGTTTCATAGACAATTGACCCTACCTCTTGTGAAAATTCACTCTTTTATTTTATTTAGTAGAGTAGACGTGCGCAGAAGCAGCTACTATGCTTCTTCAAAAGGAAGCAGGAATAGAAGACCGTGAAAGCATTTGCTCGGTTCGGGTAAGCTTCTTTCCCCGATCGCTTCGATACGACAGCAAGGTAGGGTTCTTCGCTCGATATGATTCACCCGGTACCTGATATTGGTAGTAGCATCAGAGATCTTCCCTTCAGCCTCTCAACTCAGACCAAGGCAGGCAGGCTATAGACTGTGAGGTGGAGAAGTAAAGAAGTAAGTAGGCAGCGACCTTTGAATCCGATCAAGATCCCATCGTTTGTCGACAATAACATCACTAAGAAGAAAGCGCATAAACTCATTTCTTCGCAAATGGCACCATAGCCAACGCAACGCTCTATACTATATAAAAGAATTCTTTCTTTCTGGCCGGTAGGGGGCCTTCCGCATGAAAGCGAAAGGAAGCGACCGACCAAGAAATAAGAAATGCAAAAAGAGAAAGGGAATGGTTAGTGAATCCGAACATGAGTGGGATCGAGGAGGCGTCTGGCTTCGAGGTTATGCAGCTAGAATTGGCGTTGCTACAAACTTGACTGCTGAACTCTGGGCTTGGGCTGTCCGTACTGGTCTCCGGATTGCCTTGGCTCGAGGCTTCAAAAGATTTGGATTGAATCAGACTCTCAAGTCTTGGTTCACACTTTGTTGAATCCTTACATTTATCATCCTCGGGGAGCCCTGATCAAAGGGGATGAGCTAAAGGGTCTTGAACTGACCTCTTTGGCTGGGGCGGACCTGGAAAGTATGAAGGAGGTCTGAAAGAGAGAGGTGAACCGGGATCAGCTTCCACGACACCGTCAGAGGGTTCACCCATCAATCTCACACAGTCTTCGAAAGGATAAGTCGACCACTGCTCGCTAGACACTTATGAAGCCCTTGCTGAATGCAATCAACGAATAAGGGTTGACGAAGTGGGAATTCAAGGGAGAAACGATTGAAGAGAGATTGGGTTTTTGTTCATGAAATATGGACTCCCGTAAATTTGATATAAAAAGGCAGAAAAAGTGCTTCAAATGATTGCTTGGGAATTCCCAAGCATGGGTCTTTGCTCGATCCTGCAGTTTCAGCTTCGACACCAGCGGCTACTTAATTAAGCCTTTGCTCCTCCCCCTTTGGCTTTCGCTCCTGTTCAAGGGAAGGCTTTGATTCGGGACTCTAATGGCAGTTAGGTTAGTGGCTTCTCTCGTTTCAGCTGCTAATGCCCTATCTTTCTTCCCCAACGACCCCGGTTCACGTCTTTCAATGCCTTAAGTTCTTACCCGAGTGACTGAATTCCATAGTGAATTCCTAAACCGGAAAGATCGTCCCAAACTAAAAGAGAGTCTACCATCCCAGCCTTCCACCAAAGCCACAACACTTCCTGTATCACCATCTCCGCTCACAGAGGGATAAGCGGACTAGCCGGCTGAAAGGCAAAGAGAAGAACTGCCTACTCAATTACAACTAACTAACCACCTGAGCCTGAGCGAATTGCCGATCTCTTTCCCAAGGGATGATCTTCCTTTCATTCAGAAAAGCCTCCATCTTGCATTTTCATGCGCTCAATAGGAAATGGAATTGGGAACATTCAAATTCAAGGAGGTTGATCCACTCGTTCGCTTGAGGGGTTCAGTTGTTAGTGGACTAGCGCTTCTCCTTGTCCCCTTTCTGCATTCGCGCATGACCTAAACTTCTGGTATGCCTATCGCCCTGAAGGATAAAAACCTTACCTCGTGACTTCAGGCACTTTGCGTCATTCATCCGGTGCTAACGGGTGCGTCAACAGCCCCCTCTCCATGCTTTCCGCTTTCCCAGTCTTACTGAAACGAAAAAAGGTAGCCTCTTTTCTTTACTAAGCCCCTACATTCAAAACCCTCTTCTTGCCCGAATGTTTACCTGCTTATCCGCTTCACCTGCCTATGAGTCGCCGGCTTTCCTGTTCCCCTAAGATTAGCAGTTAAAACTGAATGGAGTATACCAAGAAATGAAGTAGAAAGAGAGAAGACCGCCGCTTTCCTTCACTGCTATACTTACCTAGCTCAGTACAATAAAAAAGAAAGGATTTCTCTTGGAGGCCTTACGAAGGCTACGCCCCTGACGACTGCAGTTACCTTTCAAAGAGCGTCTTCTTTCAAACCTAGCTAGGGGATTGGATTCAGCTCTATCAATTCCGATTGAAAAAAGAGATACAATCTATTCATCTGATTCACTGTCACAACCCAATAGCAGATCTGTGGGCATTGGGACTGCTTTGCTCCTTCTCTGTGCACATTCGATACATCCACCGTCACTTCTTCTTAGACCGTTCGTGCCCCATAGCCAATGGCTCACTTCCTTTAAGATGCCGATGGGAACGAAAGAAAGAGGGGCTAGAATGTCGAGGTGAGCCGGCAAGACCGGGGAAAGAACCTAATGAGACCCTGTATGAAGCTCGGGTGCTTCATGTAGAGAGAGACCGAAGCCAGTCTAGTTCACTTCATGATGCCAGGCAATGAATCAGTCAAGTAGCGGCTCCTGGCCGGTCTTTGGTTTGCAGACGTTTGGGAATAGACCGTCTTCTTGCTCTTTTCTAATATTCCAATATTCATCTAGCTTTTTATGCCTTTATAGGATAATTACGCTTTCACCTGGGTCAGGTGGTCAGTGAGTTGGTCTTCCCTATGAGTTAGGAGGAGCCGGGTTAGAAGAATTGTTAGGGAAGGTCCTTTTAGATGGTCAGAGTCTAGGGATAGACTCATTGACTAGTCAGACTGTCTGAGTACTCGTACCATTCATGGATTAGTTGACCAATCGAATCAATTGAAGGAATGCATCTGCACTCTCCTATAGCCTATAGGGAAGGGAGGGAGACTTCTTCCTTCCAGGTCAGAGAAAGAAGAGAGATTCTTGAAGACGTCGATTGGAAGAGTTTGAGTAGGATCGTCTTCCGGCGACTTGCAGGATCCATTTCCGCCTTCTTGTGCTCCTGTATTCTCATCCAATCGTTGAAGCCATTCTTATTTAGCCCGCAGCTGAAAGGAACGTCGATCAACCCGCCGAGAGAACCAATCTCTGGTAAGCAGTCACCAGCAAGGTCAGGCAACAGAGGTTCCCAAAGAGAGGCCGCCTGGGAGGTTTAGCTTAAAGAAGGAGAAAGATCTGAGTTAACCCAAAGGAGAGGGAGAGGTCAATTTAGTAGACCAACGGAAGAGGGGTCAGTCAAAGTGAAAGGTAAAGGTCAGGATCCGTTGTTCGACGATGCCTATATCCCCTATGATGATGGCTTGGCCAATTGACCCGTCGCCTTTGCTTGCCTTATTAAGGTGGAAGCAGCAGTGCGCGTAAGCGAATAAGTAAGAAAGTCACAAACAAAAGCAGGGATAGATCGCTCAAGGGACGAGATAGCCGACTCGCAAGCTCATACAGGAGCTTGCTCATAGTTAGATCGGCTAATAGCCCTTAGATCCTTTGGACAGCTCATAGACCATTGGGCACGCATTCTCCTAAGCTTCTGCTTAAGAGGCATCCGGGTGGAGAGGGATTCGGTGTTGCACAATCTCTGGATCAATTCCCGGCATGTCCTCATAAGACCAAGCAAAGGGATAATGAACCTGTCACGGAGTTCATTGCAAGGTGGCGAGCCCCTGTCCCCAGAAGTTTACTCAGCAAGAGCTCCTCAAGATGTGCATGAACAACTTCAGGCACGACTTGTCGTCGATACTCCTGCCCAAAACCTTTAAGGGATTCGACGACTTGTGCACTAAAGCTCACGATGTAGAAGCACATCTTAGCAAACGGCGGCGTCCTACGAAGTACTTGAAGTTCGTTCCGTTACCTTATTAAGATTAAGAAAGTAGACGAATCTCTCTCTTTCTCTATTAGAATCTAAAAGTAGACTTCTTTTTCACAGCCTATATGCGTATGCGGAAAACGAGAGTCCTTACTTTTCTTTCTCTTGCCGGGGCTATCGATTCCGTTCTCTTCTCTCTCTTTACCTCTTCTTTTTGACCTAACTTCCAAATCTTTTATGCTCGGCCATACCAACATGGGAAACCTAGCTTCCCTCCCTTTGAAGTGCATTTATCAGATCAGCTCCCCGAGTCAGACGAAAGAAAGAGGGTGAAAGGCCCACTACTTCTTCATTCATGGCCTATTTTTTTGATTGATCTCCTTCATTCGACCTGAGGCAAAAGAGAAGTCATACAAAGAAAGGTTCTTTCATGCAATGCATAACGGGCGGGCCTCCTATGGTATGGATTCCTCCAACTCAATGAATGAAGGGAGGAGTATGAGGAACGTAGTCTATATGAAGATTCAAACAAAAAGAAAAAGGGTCAAACCATATCTTACTGAAAAATCTGACTGAATGAGGAAAAGCTCTTTATGCGGTCTCACTTTACCACCATCTGAAATGCGCGAAACTTCGATTGGTGGAAGCCAGTCCATGAAGATTCTCCCTTTTCTTACGTGCAATTCCCCTCTTTCGGTAAGCATCTAGTATCTCAGCAAATGAACATTTCTCTAAGCTTATCCTGTAGCTTATACGTCGTTTGAAAGCTGCTTCAAGGATCCAACGAATAGCTAAGGTTTGTTGACGATCCCTGGCTACAATCCCAGGGACATCATAAATAGTACCTGCTACTCCTACTTTTTCTACTTCGCATATGGGCTTTATATTCTCTATAGCGTCAACCATAAGTTTTATTACATCGCGTTCAGTTCGAGCTGGGCGATGAAAAGTTTGATAAACAATAGCACGAACTCTCGTTCTTTTACCTTCTTTCATGCGAAAGTTGACCAACTTCTTGATCAATTGTTTTTGCTCACCATCCAAGCTCCCCATATAGCTGAGAATTTCCGAGCAATTGGAAGCCGCTTTCGATGACGAGGCCGAAAAATGGATATTACGCAATCGTTACTGCCCATCTTTATCAGCCAACTCCCCTGTTTCCATCTTTCCTTTCAGAGTTTACCACTCCTCATAGCTTCTTGAACTCAGGGGGAAGGGACCTTAACGACAACAAAAGAAGTGCGTGCATTTCCCGATCAAAGAAGCCCTTTTTCTCACCTTCATTCAACAAAGAAACTTCACGCATGAACTCTCCTCGGGATTGGACTCTTTCTGACAGCCCTTTTGCCAGCGTAGCGCATTGATTGGCACATTGAAGTGGGGAATGAAATAGGAAGTTTGAACAGCATCTTTGAAGCTACATCTCCTCATGTCTTCAACAGTCTCACGTTCGGGTTAATGGACGGGAAATGAAAGGAGTGTCCAGCCGCTCGACCATAGAGCACTATGAAAGCCTTGTTTCCAGCAAACCAAGAAGCAATCGACGATTCCACGCCAACATACAGGGCTCATAATGCCTATCCTTTGACGTCTGGTTTCAGGAAAAGCGCAAATGAGAGTGGAGTATACAGAACCTGGGAATCCATCTTCGTTGATGGCTCTACCAGAGCACGAAGAGGGACCATTCTTCATGGCCCGCGGTCTTAGCCTACGTGACTAAGGGGGATCGTGACCCTCGCGTTTCGGGAATCCAAAGATGAGATCCTCGAGTTGGCGGCTGCCTGCCGAAAGAAGAGGAGGTCGCCAGGGGAGGGTTTGAGGGTAGTCAGACTTCAAGAGCTGGGTCGTCACGGGCTTGGACTGATTTTGGGATACCATCATCTGAGTCCCTTCCACCCTGTGATTTGCCTTTACAGACTGAAGATTGCTTTGTCCATGATGGACTCACGCAGATGCTCCAGAAAGCCCCGCTTGTGCTGTCTCGTCAGTGGTTTAATCAGCAGGGCGTAGCGGTGGTGCAAACCGAGAGCCAGTCTTGACTGGTCTTGGGTCACTAGCAGTACCCTTTCCTTTGGCCTACTTGGGCTGTGGGGTTGGTTGGAGATTTATAAGCTGGCTGCTCATTTCTTCGGGTGTGCCTGTTAGGGTTGGGGACAAGGCAATGCCAATTGAACACGCCAGTTCAATAACAAGAGGAGCAGATCAATAGCCAAAGCGGACCAGAGATCATAGACCAGAGGAAAGAGGGTTTTCGGTAATCAGTGACGAATGCGGCGGTTCCTACTATATATTTTGGTTCCGGTTCAGGTTTCAGGTGCCCGTTGCTGGGCATCATACCTACTATACTAAGAAGCATAGACCAGTGACAAAAGACAACCATGAGAGGCCGGGACCAAAAAAGTGAGGTGACTAGGGAACATGTTTGGCTTTCATTTAAGAAGAAACCGATTACTCAACAGAGGAGTAGAAGAAGGTAGAGGTACAGCGGGCAGGCTTTCCGACTAATGATAAGAACGGATCAGAGACCTGTTTTAAGATACGAGGCTCTGGAAGAGGGAAGAGAACAACCAACCACCTTCCTCCGTAATTGTTGCAGGCACTGGGCTCCAATCCACGCCCTTTGGAAGATTGGATGTGTTTGGAGTGCCCTTCGCTTCTTTTCTTCTTTTGCCATGAGAAAAGCCGACCGGCTAGCCTATCGTTTGACCTTACGACGGACGAATCGTCGATTGGTTGGGGGGCGCTAATCCCACGCCACGGCGGCTAAGACCAAGTCCAAAATCGGGAGCGGGCAGAGATGCAAGGCCTTCGATGCAGAGATCGATCCCATACCTTTCTTTAAAGAACCCAGAGGCTGTGGTGTCTCCAACGGGGCAGGTCCCTTGCTTGGTGGCTCTGGATCAGGTAGGTGCGTGCTGGCGGCATGGTTGGGCAAAACAATGTGACGTTTTCCGTAGGACTCCCGCGAGAATGAAATGGAGTCCAAGGAATTCTTCGAAGTGCATGCAGTAGTGTCAAAACTAGCTAGTACTAGTAGTGCCGGCCGTTAAAAGAAAGAGAAAGAGGGTTCGCTCTTGGCCGTGAAGGAACTCTGATCCCGATGAGAGAATGTGAATCTATGCTGAGACAAATCCCTAATCCATTCAATTAGATGTCGGTGCTATCAGCGAAAGCCCAGTGCTTAATGAAGGGGGCTTTGATCCATCCCCATATCTGTCAATTTTGACCGTTCCCCCTTCTCTTTCCGCTTCTGAACCTCTTGGGAAAAGAAGCTTCACTCCGATCCTCTTTCTTTCACTGGGTTAAGCGGCCTCACTACTCAGCGAGGAGATTTAAGTTTCTGCTTCCTCTCCGCTTTGGGCTCAGTCACTAGCTTGCAGTAAAGGAAGAAGACCAGCATAGACCACTACACTCTAAATATCCTCTCTCGATACGCTCTTGCGCTTCGCAGCACTTTTCTCAGGCTACGAAACTACCGTCAGAGAGGTCTATTCCAGAACTTTCAAGAGTTCCACCCTCACGAAGTCAACCCTGGATGTCAGTAAAGGCCGTGATCCTAGGTCGTTAAGCTTTTCGCATTGATAGGCTTACGAGATCGCGACGGTCAAGGAGTTTATGTTGGACGGTCTGATGGTGTACCCATCAAAGGGAATAAAACAAGGATTTAGGGGCCCGTTTTTGAACTAGAAAGCATACCCCATTTGCCCACCAGCAGGGGCTCTTTTATCGCAAACCTCTATCAATTACATACAGGGGAAAGCACGCCATGGAAGCAGCCGCTTGCAGGCAGCTAGAGCGAGCAGGGAGCGGGCTGAAACTTACGATTCGACGACCAAGTCAGAGACTACTGGACGTCTCGCAGAACGACTCTCAACGAGGACGTCACGACTTTTCGAAAAAAAAAACATTTTTTTTTTTGGCTTAATCCGCCTTTACTAAAGATCAAGGAGCTTATTAGCCTCCGGCTAATAAGGGAAAGGTTTTTTTTTTTTTTAAATCCAAGTTTGACTCTGATTAGATCCTTAGCGCAAGCGCTAAGTAAGCTAGCACCTTATGTAATTTAATGTAAAATAAAAAAAACCGAGGCGTCAAGTAGAAACGAACAAGGTCTTACGGCACGATCACTATTTCTTTTCTCTCTCCTCTATGGAAAGAGGGGACGATACGTGGTATACCTAATCGTTTGGTGTCAACTAGACGTACGTAAGTCGGCATAGCTCTATGTATATGTTCTTTGGAGCTAGAACCCATAAATAGAATGAAATGAAATAATGGTGAGCCAAGGGCGACGAACATAACATGGCTCAAGGGTGTCTATACAAAGCCCTTATCTTCTTAGGCAATGCACTCTTTGAATGGTACTTGATTCATAAAGAAAGAATCAATCTTTTGGTTAGATACGGACTTTATAAAAGGAAATGTCACGCTCGAGATATGGGGCGTTCTAATCGAAGTACCTCTCGGCCCTCTTACGGTAAAGCCAATGCACCAGCCAGCCAGTGTGGTGGCGAACACGCTGTGCTGTAAGCTAAGCTGTTCACCTTGTAGACAGAGGAGATATAGAAAGTGTGCCGCGCGCGATTCATAAGATTCTATAGTAGCACATTATTATATTTAACTTAGCCTGCTTCTCTCATCATTTGAACCAACCCGGATCTGCCCTCGCAAGTCTCTATGCATTTTGGGAGCAGAGCATGCAAAATCGAGCAATGGATCTTAGAAGAATTCAACTTTGAACACCTTCTATTTTTTCGCTGGCATTTGAGTTGTCTCCCCTCCTCTTTCAATCGACACACTCGACTAGATAGTTCCGGTGGCCCGGCTTCTGCCTCTATCAGGCTTCGCACCTCCCCTACCACGCTTTCCCAAGAACCCATTTTTCAGGATTCGGCAGGCCCGTCAAAAAATGGGGATACTTCCCCCAAAAACCAAGGGATTTTTTCCACCTCCACAGCCACAGCATGGAGGAACTGCTCTCACACTACAACCAATCAAAATTTTCTCCAGATCGATATATGATGATGCTAAACCGAGACCAAGATAGAGAGAGAGGGCTGCCCCTTTGTTTTGTTGGCTCTTCGAGACAAAAGCACTTATAGGAATGGTGCGAGTTCCCATGTTCCTTCTAGTCTCGTTTGGTTTCGAGAGCCTCCCCCTCCCCGTCCTTACTCGTCTTTTGAAAGCCGTCATCCTGGATTTTTTTCGTATGCCGCTTTCTACAAAAATTTATTTTTTCATTTCCCTCTCAGAATGAAAAGCCCGGGTGGAAGCACAAAGAGAGAGAGGAAAAGTAAAAAGGGGGGAATAAGTATAGTGCTAGTTCTTACTGAAACTTCTTTATCTAACTTTTCTTTTTGAGTGGTTTCTTTGTTCTCTTATTTGGATTGAAAGAAAGACAAAACTTC